CCTCAGGGCATAGCGGGAGTCCACATGGACTTCTTCAATTTCGAAAACAGCTGATTCGAGAACCGCTTTTTCCTTGGCACAGCTACCAGCCGAAATGGAATGTCGGCGTAAAGGTCTCAACGAGCCTTTCCGTTAATTCAATATCTGTCTTGTTCCCCTAGTCCTACTGCTCTCCTTCTAATGCTACTGCTTTCTTTGAATTGCCTTAATGGTATACATCTTCTAGTCGGCAGGGCGCGGATCAATGAATAGGAGCTGTTGTACGGGTATCTACCGGACCTAAATTCTCAACAGGCTCTCCAATTAGTTGAGAATTCGTCCCAGAGTTGCTCCACCTACCGGAACACTTAGAGGTGCCCCCGTGTCAATCACTTCCATTCCTCTCATTAGACCATCTGTGGCACTCATAGCCACTTGTTAAGCTCGAACTCTAGGAGAAAAGCAAAGCAAGTACCACATCAAAGAGCAATAAATCCTTCCCTTCCTTACAGTCACTCTTTGAGCTCTTTTCCTTCTTAACACTCATACAAATAAGAATAGCGCAGAAAGAAAGAAGACAAAAAGAAATAGGGCAATTTCATAGCGCCTAAGGGGTAACTCTTCAACAAGTGTATATTCCTTCAATCATGACTATTTATGACGCTAGTAACCAGGTTAGGTTTAAAGAGCTCGACTATGCTATGCTTATCTTAAGTGGTATCATAAAGGTAGTAGGATAAAGGTAATAGAATAGTGGTGGTTTCATAGTGGTAGAATAAAGCAATGGTATGGCATCAGTAGGAACTGATTGACCTAAGGTAAGGCAAGTGGTAAGCGCTACGAACCTCTTACGCTAGGGTCTGTGAATCCGGGGATAAGGCGGGTCTTTATCTCTTGCTACCGCGGGCTTTATATTAGTCTAAAGGGTAGAACACTTAAGCCGGAAGAGAAGACCAACAATGAAAAAAAAAAAAGAACTGCTTTTACTTAATTAAAGCTTCTCGGTTAGTGTGGTGCTTGCCTCTTCTTCTCTTACTATAAGAGATGCTTCAAATCAGTCTTTCTACCTTTCTCTAGAGCATAGGGGAATCACACTTTACTTTATAGACAACCGGGGCATCCGCGTACTTCACGGCTAACTGAAGCCAATGCGGATAATTCCTTTTCCGAATGAAAGACGATAGGGAGACTCCTATGTGCGAATTCACATAAATGTGGTTGACCGCCTTCACTAAATCTATTCTAGCTGCTCAAGCACCATCGGACTGAGATCAATCTGCTTGCCGACTGTGTTTAAGCAGTTCTTGCAACTCATACCTACGCAGCTACAGACAGATCCAGACCAGTTCTATAAGAGCGAAACCTAAGATCCCGCGTCGGATTGATCTGACTCCCCCCACGAAATCTTTTTCTTTGCTTCTTCTATGCCCAAATTCCAAGTTTCTTTCTCCAAGTCTTTTCTCTAGGTTTGCTTATTGACCTACTGGTTGTTGGGGCCCCGGGAGAGCCTCTTGTTCGTAAGAAAGCAAGGGGGAAACCTGTTAACATTTTCCCCTCAGCGCCGAAATGAACTGGCCCAAAGTTTGGAGAAGGGATAAGTGATGGAACTGAACTAGCTTATTTGCCGTGGTGTCTTATCTCCGCTTCTAGAATAGAGCAGGAATTGGAGCTGCCCTTCACCATCCCAACATACTTTTCAAATGACCGATCCTCGGATCGTCTCGAAAGCCTTTGTCATTCTCAGTCAACTAAGTAGGGCCGAAAAGCACTTCAATGTTGGATATGGACATCGGGAAGGCGTCCCCGCCTAATGAAATGAATCCCTTTCCATGATCTCCTGTCGCCAAACTCTCAGATTCGCCTTTGCCTCAGACAGAATAAAAAGGAATTGAACAGGACAGGAAAGGGAGATCCGTTGTTGATACTGATTGTCGATATGCTAATGCTGTATATAATAAGTGATACTATATTGATTGGGGGAGACCTCTCTCTCTGTTGAAGACTCCATGTTAATTCAGTTAGGAAAAGGGATGAGCGGGAAGATCTAATGCTTTAGCCAACACAGCCTTCTTGTCTATAAAGTGCGAAACTAGTCTTTAATAAGCCCTGGTATGAGCGTTTTTGAAAGCATGTAAGGATAAAGCCACTTCTAACCCCAATATCTAACCCTCACTCATACTACTTTCTAGTTTCTGTCACATCCCTACAGCCAGAGTCAGTTGTTGGAGGCTACGCACCTTGATGCTAAGGTCTTCTTTCCGGGAGTGAATATGCTACTTTCTCTCGTTCGTGCTCCTCACCTGAGAAGCACTTCGATCGCTTAAGGGATAATAAAAGCTACCTATAAGATCCTGTTATCTTTACTCGTTGATGCTCTAAGATAATCTATCAACTGGGAATCTTTTAGCCAGAGGGGGTGCGAAATCCATTCTATTCCCCAGAAGTTGTCCGGTTGGGAAAGCGGGAACTCTTGTAAACCAGCTTTCTAAGGGGTAGTGGTAGAGTCTCAGTACCACTGAAAGTGCTTTAGTCCTTAAAGGAAGGGACTTGGGCAAACAAAGTCCTTACTCCTATTCCACCAACTACTCGCGTATCGTATAGAGCTTTTTACTATCCGGCTTCGCACCTGTGTCAAAAGCCAGTTTACTTAAGAGTAAGATAAGGCATTTCGCAAACTTTCATCCCTCAACACCAATACTCTAGCTGCTCAGGATCCTTCAATTTCCTACTTTCAAACGCAATAGGGAAGGGCCCAACATGAATGCCCGAATCAATTGCCAACAAGAATTGCCAGATAGAGCGGCCTCTCCAAAGGAAAGGGGCTATGTTAATTGCGTGGAAGCTAAACATAAAAAGGAGCTGGAATTTCATTTGTGTCGGCATCCGATGATGACTCTTGGACTGAGATGGGGACTCGGAAGTGGGTTGCGAGTGCAAAGGAAAAGCTTCGGTCGTTGAGTGCCATCCATAGAGCGAGTGACTCAAAAAGTCCAAGGGTATCAGTCTTTTCCTTCAGTTTGTCCCAGATTTCCCATTGGATTTGAATTACTGGTGGGATAGGCCTTGCAGATTCTTCTTGCCTCCATAGGCTGGCGAGACAAAGCATCAGCCACGCGAATTCTCTTTCCCAGCCAGCCTGATATTCCACGCGAAATGTATAACCGTTTACTGTCATTAAACTCTTGAAGGATAAGGCCTTCCCGAAACTAGGCTGTGATCCGCATCGAGAAAGAAATGGTTTCATGCCAGTCTCTTCCAGGCATTTTCGAAGTTCTTCTGCCAAAAAAAAGGGTCAAGCAAGAAGACTGAGTCCTTTCCCCTATTGAATCTAATTTCTTTTTTCTTTCGTATTTCGTCCGAGAACAAGAGCCATTCTTGGACGAGACTTTCAAGTTCATAACGGAAATCAATGCACATGCGCCACTGAACAACCAAGTATAGTTTGTTTAGCTTTCTTTTCCAACAAGCCCGTTGGGCGCTCCAGGATTTATCGCTTAGCCGAGATCACAATACAGTGAAACAAAATATCTCCGGATTTCCTCAAATCATTTCTGGCTAGAAGTATGTCATCTAACCCCAGTTCCCGGACCAAAACCATCTCGCCTGTTAGGCCAGCAGGGGTAAATCCTCCCATACGATAGACATGCCCTTTTTTTATATCAGAGAAAGCAATAATGAATTCGAGGGGAACAATGGGCTTCTCTTCGGCCCCATACTAGATGACCCGGAACTGGATTAGGCCGTAGGTAAGCTCCCACGAACCCTCTTTGTGAATGCCGCGAAAATATCTTCTGCTGTATTTGTATCTAGCTATCATTTCTTTACGGTGACTCCGATGGTCTAAAGCCTTTAGTTTATTGAAGTTTATTGATCTTCAAAATGTAACGTTGTGTGGTTTTCATTGGAACTCGACTAACCCGTTGCTTATTCCACAACAATTGATCAACTAGATTCTAGACCGTGTCAATTCTTACATTTATACTGTTATACTTTTTCGATTTATGTAGATTAGATATCTAGTATCAACCCAAGACAATTTAGTATTGCATTGGGAATTAAAATCAATAAATTATAAAAAAGATTTAGGTTTTCCACTTTATTCTTTTAGCACCATTTATATTGACAACAGTGTATTGAACAAATAGAATCCATCGTGATAAGTTCAATGTGTCTATTTATTGAGGGACCCCTACAAGAAGTTTTTGAATGAAAAAGGGGGGCTCTAGTTATTTTAGGAATTTGCGACCCTTTTTTCTTTTATCTGAGAATTGAGTTTCAAATAATCATTTTTCGGCATTATCCTAATAAAATGCAGTGAATTTAAACAAAGGGAAAGCAGGGCTACGGAAGGAATTTGGATTCGGATTGTATCTCTATACCTTTGAGTGTATTTGGTTTCATTTGGATTTGATTTTATTCGGGTTGCTCGGTAGAGTACTCGGCTTTGAAGTGCGGCTTTCATCTTTTCCACATTTGGAGTGAGGAATTCGTCCATCCCGTTGGGGAAGACTACGACTAATCCTCAAAAGGAATAAATAGCATGTCGTATCAATAGAGAGTTCTGAGGATATTTCATTGTTATCGGATTGTTCCAAAATAGTTCCAATTCGTGGAACGGTTGGGTCGAATGAATAAATGGATAGGGGCCAGGCGCTTCAATGTTGTCAAATAAAGAAAAAGCCACCAGCTTCTCTTCTCAATTGGAATAATTTCCTGATCGAATTAGACGTTCAAACTAGATTAGTGCCTGATAGGGAAAGCCCCTGGGATTAGATATTTGAGTAATGAATCCTAACTATTTCCTGCCATTCTATGTGTAAATAAAAGAAGCTGTATATTGATAAAGAAGGGTTTTGCCGAAATCAAAAGAGCGATTGGGGTTCCTCGCATGAATAAAATGAACTGAATGTAACAAAGAGAGGTTAGAGAATCTGTTGCTAAATTGAACTGTCTCCAAGGGATCTATTTCAAATCGAATATCTTGTTTTGACTGTATCGCACTATGTTCCATTCATGTAGAAATGCTTGAGATTAGTAAAGCGGTGAAGTTATCGATTCAAAAGAATCTTGGAGGCTAACAGAAGTATTAGAAAAATAACGGAATTCCTTAGTTTCAATTTATTTCAATCAACAATAGACTTGTTGGTACTCCTTGAGGGAATAGGCGAAACATTCGGGTAGGTCTTGTTCTTTGTTGAGGAAAAAGCTCTTTCGGGAGCAGGAACTCTCCCGGAGCTTATTGTTAGGGACCCTTATTAGTTATCTTAGGGCAGAGTCATCGTATAGTTGTCAACCAATCCACCCTACCTTCTTTTCTTCAAATCTCTTAAGAGAAGAAATGATAAATGATGGTTTGATCGTCTCCCCAATATGAGATAGGTTGCAGCTATAGTCAGAACTCAAACTAAGCCTTTAGATTCTGTTTTGAGCTTGATTGAAAAAGGAAGTCTCTTTGTCACACAATACGAAATGATTCGAGACACGCCTTCATAGGCTTCGTTCCGGAAAGTAAGATAAAGTCCTTTATTTGAGTTCTTATTAGGTTAGACAAGAAGGCGAGAATAGCCTGATCCGAATTTTCTATTCGTTTTATAGAAACACAAGAGTGATCGGGCAAAATAGATTGAAATGGAATCTGTATATTGACTTTGAGTGGACCTTCCTATCATGAATAGAGAAAGAGCATGATCTTCGACAAACCGGATTCCCTACCCTTAAGGATCTTCTTTCCTTCAACTAGCCTGGGCTTTTTTTTAGGCTCGTTCCTTTTATTCCGGTAAGACATGCTGGTGATGCGAAGGGGAACCATCGGTATGGGACCCGGGCGGTAATTCAATTCATTAATCAATCCCACTTGTTGGTTCTTTCGCTCCTTGCCTGTGTCTCGACTATAGATGAGCTTTTTTCATACAATACAACTATGTTTTAGACCAACCCCCGGAATCGCCCCTCGTACTATGGTCGAGCATTCGCGGATATCCCTATAAATAATTTATTGATTTGTTTGTGGGTTCATTAGCAAGATATGGGACTGAGTGATGATACCAAAGACTCCTTAGGCGCATAGCCATTCCTCTCTGGAAGCTTAGGCCGTAGTTTTGGCAGAAACAGCTACGCCTCCTTTCACTTGTTGCTGGCATAAGTCACCACTCGTCCCATATCCAAGGGATTCCTCTTTTGAAATCAAATAGCAACGGCAGATCCTGATCCCCCCTTCCTTCATTCCTTGGTACAAGTGGAATGCCCGATCGGATCAAAGAGAGGATGCGGCTACTGGAGTTGAGTCAAAGTTCGAGTAAGAGTTCCAATCCACGTACATATACATGCGGGACACCGGCCTAAAAGAAAAGCCCTGCTGGCTCCCGTACACCTCTTTGTGATAACCGGGCTTTGAACAGGAAAATACAACGAAATGGGAGTTTAGGAAGGAAAGATAGAGAGATCTGATTGTGGACACACCGGTCCTCCACCTTGTTTCCGTCATCAACTGCCATCTGGTCCCTACCATGTACATCCTCATCATTATTCTCCCCTTAAGCTTCCAGGGTAGCTTTGTTTGAAGCTATTTTTGCTTATCAGTCTCATCATCAGTAGACTCTGGGCCTGTAGATCAACCTCGCAGACCGCATATCGAGGCCCAGTTGGAATAGAAAGAGAGAGAAGGTCGATGGCAACTCAATTCCATCGATCCTTCCTCCTCTCATCCTGCAGGAGCGGTTGATTATGTCTTGTTCTATACAGTCAAGACTTCTCATACCTTGCCCCCTGCTCCTACACCTCCTCCTGCTTCCTCGGATGACCCGTAGCCTTCTCCTTCTCCCTCTTCGACTGCTCCTGGCCCACCGATCCAGCATGTCTATTCTAGACGTCTTTCTTCCTCCGCGGCCTACCGGTGTTTTCCACGTCGTCAGATCCTGCTCCCGTGCCTGCTGATGCTTCCAGTGTTCCCGATCTTTCTCTTCCCTGTCTGAGGCATTATCTCATCCTGGTTGGCGTGACGCGAAGAGATGAATGCAATAGATACTAACCTAACCTTGGATTCAATTTAGTGGATTTACCTGCAGGTAAGAAGGCTATTGGCTGTAATGTAAATGGTTGCGGTCAAAATGAATCCGGATGGCTCTGTTGCTCGCCTTGTTGCTAAAGGCAATGCTCAGACTGTTGGAGTTGATTCATTCTCTCCAGTTGCCAAACACACCGATATTCGTCTCTTTCTCTATTTGGCGGCCATCCGCCTTTGCACCAGCTCGATATCAAGAATGCCTTTCTTCATGGTGAGCTTGATGAGGAAATCGAAGATTGAGCAACCACCTAAAGACCAAGGAAATCTACCTGTTCATTCGGGTAAAAACTAGAAGTTAATAGATATGTCAGGGAAGTGAGATAAGAAATGGAAACTTCCATACTATATATGGATTACAAATCTCTCATGAGAAAACCAATTCAGATAGATCTATTAATGGAAAGGACCGCAACTTCTTCATTACATACACCCTTCAACACAGCTACAACTCTTTCTCAATTCCTTCCTTATTCACCCAGAGTCTGACGACTCTGCGTCCTTAGTCTCCCTCAGCCCGGGCTGCTCTGCTTGTCTTCATTCCTGGACTTTGGCACAGCCTTCTTAGTTACCACTCGTTCCTTTCTTTCTATCAAAGTAGGAACGAACTAAATGCCTTCCCTTCTTTCTTCCGTTCACTCCTCTCCTAACGCAGGCAAGTAAAGTCCGGTATGACTCTTGTTGGAGTTCCTCCTATTGTGATAGTATTCATACGGATATTAGTAAGCATTTATCCTCTACCTTTTCATAGAGAGCCAACTATCCGTTTTTGATTTGACTGGAAGTGCCTGGCTCATAAAAGATCCCTGGTTGTGAAGTGGCTCTTGTTCCTCCTCTTTGTTGGTCCTGAGGATACCAACTCGGTAAGAGATTCATTCTATGCGGGAGCCGAAAAAGAAAATGAAATGCGGATTTGGTTCATTCGACACGTACACGCCATGGACATCCCGCCTTTCTATGTTCTCTAAACTTGTTAGTAACTATTTCGAATGAAGATATTCGACATAACCTTAACGGAGTGGAGTAAAGCATGGGTTGTTTGCAGGATAAGAATTCGGCAGCCAAGACATCTATATCTATTGAATGTTGAAAGAGAGGGCAATGTAATAGCGCGTAGTTAAAGTTCAGGTGACAAAGGAACGGCTGAAAGTCTTGTTTGAATGAATGCCCCCGGATCCGCCTTATAGAACATCCAATACTGATCAGACTGACTGATGCCGCATAGGCTGCTATCGAATTGAGCTATCTGGAAGTGACATACTTAAGATATGAATGAATAGGAAGTAGCTTGGCTCGTGTCACTTACGTTCTACTCGCTGGGTTCCAAACCTGATAGAGGGAGCTGTGAGGGAAGGGATTCAAGATGGCATTTCAAGGGCTGTTGTCGGAACTGCTTTAGCGGGAGCTGCTGCTAGTCTTTTCGACCATGAATCTCTAGAAGGGCGTTTAGCTCAAAACCATCTCGCCTCGATAGCATCTCCATTCTCATCCGAATCTCCAGCCAAATCATAAGCCTTGATAGGATAGGCGCCGACTCTGAATGACGAAGAGTTTCTTTCATCCGCCCGCGTCTGGAGACGTCTCCAAGGAATAGACATAAGAGAACATTCCCTGCTTCATCCATACGAAGAATCGGCGCAATTAACAGTTAGCCTAGTCTTAGCGCTAGCAGACTACCGGTTTTGATCCACTTATCCGAGCTACTTTTGAACAGAGGCTTTGTAGCCTCCTCCCGGTATTAATCATCTCATGAAACCTGGTAACTTATGTTACTTTTGAAGCGCCATAAGCAGCCAAGCATAGTGGTTCGCTCAAGCGAGTTTGCGATACTTCAAAGCGTTCCGGTAGTGCTTCTAGCAAGCAAGGAAAGAGTAAGATAAGACCCTCAAACCAGAATGTGATTACATTGAATATAGGTAATGAAGCTCTCGAAAGAGCTACAAAGCTACATCAATCCACAGGAATGAAATCCAGGTGACGAATCCTCGTAAAACCGTAACAGCAGTAATGCGCCTACTATCCCAAACAAAAGAGCCTACAATGAATGTGAGCTCTTTTTTATCTTATCAACTATTGAATGCATGTAATGAAGATCGCGCATGGGCTCGTAGGAAGCGAACTCATAGTAAGCAAGAGGGCCATAGGCTTAATGGCACCCGACTGAGTGGGCGGGTGGGTATCCGAACGGGCCGTAGTTCCTTTTCTCATATATAACCCCGAGATCTTTCGATATGGACGGATAGCTGTTGGCGTCCTATGGCTTTTCATTCCTCATGCACTGAGACACTTGAATGCCTCATGCCAGCGTTCAGTTCCTATTGAGTCAGATGCTCCATTTTAATCTCAGATGGACATTCAAAAGAAATGAATTGATAGAGTCAATTCATCAGGTACGACATATCCTTCAAGTCCCAGATTTCTATGCTTATGCCATCCTCATTCCCTTCCTTCTAGCCTTTTAGTCCAATCGTCGCTTCTCTTATTCAATTTCGAGTGCCCCATTATCATAAATAATTACTCTGGGTAATCCGATCCCTTACTGTTTGAACTCGGACTCCCATCCGAGCTATTCGGCTTAGAATACTGATATTCTGCTTTCAAACTTAGAAGAAAGAGAGAATCTTTATCCTGATATACGCGCTTTCGGAGATAGGGATTCTACCTTACTATAAGCAATTCATCCATGCATGCCAATCCCAGATTGAACTGAACCTAAGGGCGTTAAGCGTAGCCCCTTCCTCATCCCTAGTGGCCACAGATACATAGTGGATGGTCGAGGGGTTTGGTTATCGCTGGCACTACTTCCCACTAGAAATGAAAATGGAAATTGATTAGGCTTTCAAGAACTTGACTAAAAAGCCTCTATATGGATAGCTCCCACACTAGACCTGAAACTCGAAACAGGATTTCTATATGCGATGACAAAGAGAAGGAAAAGGATGGACTTCAGAGAAGAGTTTACTAGAAAACACTGTAAGGGAATCGCTATCGTCTTTCTAATCTTTATAAAGGACGGATGGATGGAATGAAGGTAATTGTGGTATTCTGTGTCTGCTTGGATAGGATAGTGGGCATACCCTCAATCTGGAAAGCGCTGGTTCGAGCCCAGTTCGTGACAAGGCTTTTGGTCTAGTCTAAGAATGGCGCCTTTCGTTTTATCGTTATACGAAACAGGGCAGACACCGTAAATAAGATAAGCTCTATCTTCTTCCGGATAAAGAGATTACTCCAGATCAGCGGTTCTTTCAACTAAAGCAAGAAGCATTGCACCAGACTAAGATGCTACGGGCATGCAACCAATCCTAACCGAATCGACAGCCCGATAGATCGCGGGAACCAACACTAATTACATGGGTGACCCAAGGCCTAACAGGACGAAAAAAAGACTCCGTGAGAAAAGTTTGAATAACTCAATTGAACGATTACAGTTAGCCTCTTTCTTTCTCTCTCCTATTGACATAAGAAAGTATGGTTCTATTGAGCCCTCCACAAAGTCGTTTTTGAACAGGTCCTCGTCTCCAGTTCCGTTTAATGAATAGCTTTATTCTCCACCCATGAAAAGAAAGACTACATAGCGACCGATTCAAATACTATTCTTTTGAACCCCCTACATGATCCATTTCAAATCCTGCCCCAACCTCGCAGTCGGCGACCATTACTCTTTCCTCTCCTACTTGGCGCTTCGGCCCGTCCTATGTCTGCAACCATATTGTAGGATTGGTGCAAGTATGGATTTCGGCCCCTATTCGGTCAAGATCGTGGCAAGTTAGACCATTGGGCCCAACTATGTTGTACAAGCCAAGGACGCATTCCCAACTCGATGTCAACCGTACACCGAAGCAATGAGGTAAGCTTGATTTTGGCATTACGCTTTGGGATCTCAGGTTTGTCATTCAAGTAAGAAAGAAGGAGAAGGGCGCCAACTAACGAGGAAAGAAGGTGACGACAGATAAAGGGTAAAGGTACCGGAGCCTAAGCCCTTCGCTTGTACTCGTAGTGCCCAAGAGTGAGAGTTTTTTCTTTGGGACATTACGCAATACTGAACAAGGCGGTCCACAGGCGAGATGGTTTTGACCTCGAGGAGGTGTACTGAGTATTGTCCTTCTGCCTCTCTGCCCTTGTAGTTGGTGTAGGCCGATCCCCTGCTCTGAAAGTATCTATGTTAGCCCCTTCTCTCAGGCACTGCAACTACGTACCACCAATATATTATGATTTTGTTCGGACGTATTTCAAGAGAATTGCTTCTCAATTAACATCGACCCTTGCTTGAAGGACTTGGGCATTTTTCCTTCAATGAATCCCTTACCCCTATGCCAACAACTACTCGCGTATGGTATAGAGTATCCTTTCTGCATAGATTCGCATCGGTGTGCAAAGCGAGTTTACTCTTGAGTAAGAATTCGATTTCGTAAGGTTTCTTTGATTCTCCCGTCTGAAAAGACTATCATGAGCAGGGAACGAAGGCTCGTTGAGACCTACGCGAAATCACCCAGGCAAAGAAGAGGAATGGTCACAGAATCCTAATCTTACTCCCGTAGGTCACTTGGTCTGGGATCGACAACGGTCGACGTTCTTTACCTGCTACGTAGAACCCGCCTTTCTCGACCGAAGCCAGTAGTTTAACGTTTGATCGAAGCGGCATAGACCCGGACCTACTATCCCAGGGGTTTATACTGGACGCAAAAAGTCAAATGTGTTAGGGCGTAATACTTGAAGCGAGCAATTGAGGAAGAGTACTACGCGGCTCTTCAAAACAAAAGAAGTGTGAGGAATTAGATCACGCGACACGCCCTTAGCTACAGCTACCACAGTAGAAGGCATTATGAAAGAGAATTCGTAGCGGAGAATCTTCGAGTATCTGCCCGGGCTTCGAGCAGATAGAGAGAAGCTCCATTGCACTCATTGTGGCAAATGCGGGCACAGGCATCTCTGTGAGGTCACTTGTTCCATCATTCTAGGGATTCAGGTAAGATCTATTGGGATGAGGGCTCGGTAGAGCACAGACAGCAGAACCACCCCGGCCTCCCCATTGTAACGATGACAACCAGTCTGCGGCTCCCTCTGTTCATTACTGACCTCCAAGGCGAGGAAAAAAAACTTGTTGCTAATAAATGTGTATCGGCAAAAGACCTTACAAAGAGACTTTATTCTCTCTTACTCTATATATATAGTATTCCAGGCATATATCTATGCTCTCTCTGTCTTCCCTCCGGTACGAGCTATGGCGCAATAGGGTATTTTAAGCTTTTCTCTTCCCTGGGATTCCCGTTCTAGTATAGAACAGAGTCAAGCCTTAAAAATCAAAGCTAAGCTTGCGGAAAAGGGGCTCTGAAAGACTATCTGGGGGTCTCCTTTGGTTGTGGTACCAATGGGTCCAATCAAGGGAAGGGGGAGAGACATCATCCGATCGGCGAACGGAGCATCTAAAGAACTCGATTCCATGGCAGAAAGGGTCGTATGAGATAAAAGGCCTTCCGGCGCTATTTGCATGAAAAAACAACCCTTGCTAGAATGCCTGAGAACCTGCGGGACAAGCGGGCTTTAGTAATTCCACGAATCAAATAAGATAAGGTAATTGTCTTTTAAGGTGGAAATTATCGTATTCTCTATTTACATGTTCCTGCTGTGAGGAGGAAAGCGAGTCGCAAACAAACTTTCCCAGACTTGGGAATAGGCTTTGTAGCTCGTCTTTCTAGAATAGAGTCAAGGTTCGAAGGATTCCTCCAATCAATCTCTCCCTTACTTAGCTAATGCATCCGCCTTAGCATTGAGACAATGTTAGGTGAAAGTACCACGGCTCACTTTCTTTGCAAGGCATACCACCTCGTAGATAGGTTTGTGTCACCGCCCCTCGGAACATCGAAATCCCTTCTTTGACCTTAATGGTCGAGCGAGCGCTACTTCAGAGCGGCTAGGAGCAGAAAACCAGAGTTGAAGAAAGAACTCCGAGTGAAGGTAAGTCCGATGCGGAAGGAGAGTCAGCAAGAGTGCTAGTCCTCTCAAGCGGCGAGGCCTTAGTCCGAAAAACTCCTGAAACCAGAAAGTCATAAGACTATCCCGAAGAAAGAAAGCAAGAAACGTAGGCTTGAAAGGGTTCTCCATGGCAGGAAGCTAGAGATGCAGTTTCAGTATTAAGCTAAGCGCTTCCAGCCAAGCCCATTTCATTCTCTTTTCTCTTTCTAGGCCATCTCTTTTCAGGGGAAAGCCGGTTAATATTGTTCCGCTTTCCTTTGCTGTCGATGCATGCCCTTCAATTAAGTAAGCAAGTTTCTCAAGTCTCAAGTGTTTACACAAAAGCAATTCTAGGGCAAGCTAGCAAGTGTGAAAGCTGGAGTGAAAACGAGTTCTAGTTGCGGGCAGTGCTAGTTCCGAGTCAGCAGCTCTTAGTGCCCCTTAAGCCTTTGTAGCAGTCCATGTATCAACATCTAAGGACCTGTTCTTTTTTGAATGGATACGTTGAGATAGGTCCGTTATTGGTGGAAGGCTAGAGAGGAGGGTGAGAGTAAAAGACCATTTGCCATAGCAGTTCATAGAGTAGCATACAGATCCTGGTGTCAGACCCTTTGAGCTATTTGCTGTTGACCTGCCTTATTAATTAATGTATCTACTAATAAGCTAACTGGAAAGCTTCAAAGCGGTTAAGGAAATCCAATTACAAACCGCTGCAAAAGACAAGAAGGACGTAACCGGTGTTAAAGTGTGAAGGGTAAGAGCTCTCGTAGTCGTAGCCGCTCTTGGGACTGATTACTTGACTGGCCTTAATGCCCGAGGAGCAGGGAGTTACTCGTCGAAGAGAAGAGAAGGGAAGGGATAATAGTAGTAGGCGGACTAAGAGCAGTTGGAGGAAGGAAGCTAGGGAGATTTAGCATTCTATTATCGCCATATACTCTTTCTGGGAGGTGTGCATGATTCCATGTAGGCTGCTTATAGCCTGATTTCCTTGTTTTGTTGAACTCATTCACTCAAGAGCAAGAAAGAGTCAATCGGCCGAAGAATCCGGGCACGAATCGCCTCTTGCAAGAATAGGTCTGATTACATTCCTGCTTTCCTTACCATGTCCAATTATAGTTAATCAACGACCTAGCGGTCTTCGCGCTATTACATAAGCCCTCTCCCTTTCGGTCGAGCTTTTTACCACCCTCTCCCCTTTCTCTGCTAGCCGACTGTTGAGCGAGCATCTTCGCTCCTCTCCCTTTATCTATGTTAGAAGAGCGAGTTGCTACGCTCCTGGGAATTCATTCCAGTGATTCTTTTCCCATCGATTAATTAATGGGTCGACACAGCCTTCAATATTCCCCGATAAAGCAATAATTTCTACGTCCAGTAGGAAGTAGCCCCTCAAAAATGCTCCCTTTAGAGAATAAACCCTCCTTCTTCATTTTCGATTACCGTGATTCCTGTTTTCTTAGGTACAACTTGGGCAATTAACAGTTAGCCTCTTGATCCTGTCTTTATAGATCGTGGAGTTGGTGGTTGCTTCAAGACGAATTTATTCCAACTCTACATTTCATCAACCCTTTTCTCTCCAGCCAAATCAAGGCCGTGTTGGTTGCACTTCAACATGGCCCAAGTTGCTTTGTGCTCTATCTCCACGGGTAAGTGGCATGGCTTTCCGAACATCTGTATGGTGACATTCCTATGGGCGTCTTGTAAGCTGTGCGATAAGCCCATAGCGCGTCATCGAGCCAGTCCTTTCTGTTCGGATTGATTGTTTTCTCCAGGATCGCCTTCACTTGGCGATTCGACACTTATGCTTGTCCACAGGTTTGCGGATGGTACGCGTTAGATACTTTGTGTGTGACCATGTATCTCTTGAACAGGGCTTCCACAATCCTGTTACGTACCCCGATCACAACTTATAGCAGACTCTATACCTTACGAATATGTTGGTCTTGATGAATTCCACAACGACGCCAAAGTAGTTGGTTCTTGTAGCTTTTGCCTATACCCATTTTGAGACGTAGTCAACTGCGAGCAGAATAAGAAACCATAAGAATTGGGAAAAGGACCCATTAAATTAATACCCGTCAAATATTTCGCAAATGAGTATATCCGGGCATTTGGTTGTGTTGTTTTACCTAATACTCTTACTGCTACTGTTATATCCCATGTCGACTCCACCAGCTCCGACTGACGGTGACAAAGTGGCGCAAGTTCCAGCAACAGCTGATGGAACCCGCAACTACTGGTAATCTGATGCAATTGCGAACTTCGGATCATTCTGGTCTGATTTGAGTTGGTACTCCTTTTCTGAACTACGTCCATCCAACACGACCTTGGAGCCGTGCGATGTTGCTCGCCCTTGGTTGGTGTATCAGATACAGAGAGAAGTGCTCTCGATTCAGCAAGGCGGTATGACTGTGACTCAATACTTCACGAAACTCAAGAAGTGTTGGAATGAGATGGCTGTTCTGATGCCAGTCGCAGTTTGCGTATGTGATGCGCAGAGGACTACTACTGATCGTGCCTCTCTTCAGTGCCTAGTACAGTTCAACATGGGGCTGGATGACGGAGTTCAAAATAAGATTCTCTGAAAACCATCCACCCGACGTCAACGCAATTAACATAGCTCCATCGCTTCTTCTTTGCTCGCTTTTAGTTCTGACGTTCACGTTACTATGTTGGGCGGGCTATCACGTATCATTCCCGAAAGCAGCGGCTCCCCATAGAAATAGTTAGGTCTTGGTTCCCCGCCTTCTCAGGTCCTTGTCTCTCGTCAACATAATACTTCTCCCGCTTCTCTGGTTCAGCCTCACTGGATCTCGGCAAAATTACCCCGTAACTTCGGGAACGGCATGTTTCTTAGTTAGTAAAGGCTTAACGCCCTCCTTTTTTGTTGAGACTTTACTTCCCATTCTGGAACTTGTATAGCTAAAAAGCTTCCGCTCCCCGTCACCAAAGAAGGAATAGTCACAAAGGGTTGTTTTTCAATCATCGACATCCAAGTCAGCAAAGTTCTCTCCGCAAGGGAGAATCCCAGAGTAGCTAGAAGTAGAAGATTCAGCCTCGGGGTGAAATAACTAATTGTTCCGATGGAACCTTCTCTTCCACCGTAGATTGGCCGTAGATAGACCGAACAACCCATTATTCTTTTCGATTGCTTTCTTTACTATTTTTATTTCGAAAAATGCACGCGGATATTCAAAAAGATGAATCCGCTTTTCATAATGATGAAATCCTATTCGGTGGTGAAACAAAATATCTCTCATTTCCCCCTTTTTGAAAAAGGTCCTTTTTTTAATTTGAAGGGTGCACTAATCCTTTCAATCCGGTACCGGCAGGCCCCCACAACGTTCTCTTTCAGGCCTTTCAACCAATCGATTCGACCCCGTAGAGCTGCTTTTGCTAAAACTCTAGCCGTTTCTTGAAAACTAGCTTCAGATATGAAACTTTGAGTATTGAGAGATGCTCGAGTTATTCCCAATAAGAGTGCTCGGTAACAGCTTCTTCCAACGCGCGCCCCATTCGTTCGGCTCGCAACACTCCAATTAGTTCTCCGGGTGAAAAAACATTAGACATTCCATCTTCCGAAACCAACACCTTTGATGTTATTTTACGTACAATAATTTATATATGCTTATTATTCATCTGCACCCCCTGGGATCGATAAACCTTTTGAATCTTATTAACCAAAGAGATACTACTTTNTTCCTAAAGGACCTGTCGAATTTGGAATTGGAATTCTAATATCTTTTGGAATTGATTCTTTTATCAAATTGGGATATTTTACATCGCTGAATGGATCCATACGAAAACAATTATATGATGACAGAATTCGAAACGATTTGAATCCCGTATTTCTATTCACCAGCGTATGAATAGTTCGTTGATTTTGACTAAGGGGTTGTTGACTTCTTGCCTTAGAATAAAGGGCAGAAAACGAATTGACCTTTATTGATATTGGTGCAATCCGATCCATTAGCAGAGAGCAGCCCTGAGACCGACGGATCATTTCTTTTTCCGATATATGAAATAGTGGATTTGACTAAGTTGATTCTTAGAAAATGTCGAATCAACCCTGTTGACCTTAGTTCAACAAAGTAAGCACGAGCTTCTTGACTCGAAGAACTTTTTTTGCCTTGCTCCCCTAAATCGAACTAATTGAATAGTTGTATGCGAAATTCCTCGAATTGGTTTACCATTTCCATAAAGGATATAATTGACAACTCGCAGTTTAACATTATCCCTTTCCTGCAATAATGAGTCAATCAATGAAGCGAGTAGCGGAAGCGCGGTCAATTAGGGATTCGGGGTGAAAAGAAAGAGCATGTTAGAGCGTTTCCACGTGGTAGAACCGGAGCCAAATAAAAAAGCTTAAGAAGCTGTTGCTGCACCCCGAGTATCCTTTCTTGGAAAGCAAGCTACACGATCCATTTGGAAGGTGATCTCGTTCGCTCGGATTCCCTAGCTCAATCAAATAATGAAGTACCTGCCCAAGTCAGTATCGGTGATGGCTCCACCCTACCAATTCAACACATTGGCTCAGTTGATGTTGAGCGCATATAGAATGGTCTGCTTCAGCATTAACTAATCCATCAGCCAATTAGTGGAGAATCTGGGGAGTGAGGGGTTTATCCTGTCGGGATACTCCTTTGCCAAAGGAGTTGAAGTAGCCGAAAGCATCACTAGCATGTATTTGACCCAATTCTATGATATTTTCACGCTTCGGCATTCGTGATGGAATAATATTCTGGAAAGTGCCTCAAACGGTGTTTTGTTTTCAATCGCAGGACACCGGTTTAACAAATAGACAGCTGTGTAGGTTGCCTCGGCCTCGGCCCAAAAACAAACGGATTGGAAGACCCGTTTCTATAGTCTGGGATAATCTTATGAAGGAGCGATATCCATTCTATATAGTATAGAAGTTGGTTAGCTACCTCTTCATCCTCTAAGTAGTTGTGAATTTGATCTTTGATAAAACGGAATCCCACTCCAAGAGTGACGAGTAGGCACAAACGACTCTCCCCATACTCATGTGACTCACATCAGTCGCAAATACCTGGCTGGGGGGGAGCACACTTTGGAGCAGCTCGAAACCAACCTGCAAAACTAAGAGGGGCTATGCATATAGGTATGTTTCTAAAAAGCATGCAAGCACAGCGTGAAATAAAAAAAAATAAAGAATAAGTCAATGTTTTTCGAAAGCACATTCCGGGAGAAGCAAGAAAGAAAGTGTTGTTTCAAGGTCAAGTCTCATCCGGGAGCCCCATTCCAATCAACCTGCGAGTCATCCCTTAGAAGAAGCTCAGCCATGGGCGATAGCGAAGAAAGAGTAAGGAGGGCAATAGCGCCTTTGTGGAGTGCCCGAACTTATGTCCCGGGTACACCTTCGTAGCAGCATGCCACACCACCGCGTTAGTGCAAAGAGTGGCCAAGAGGATCTGAAAGAGACGAAAGATACTTTTTTCCATTTCCGTTTAACAAATGGCACAAGAAAGATATTAGTTCAAAGAAAGAGTGAAAAGGCTAGACGAACTCATAGTAACAATAGCATTCCAGCTCTTAACTCTTAACAGAGTCAAACAAGAGTAAAACAGCTCATAAACTCCCAACTCCTAGCTCTAACTTGGAACAAGGAGCTCAAAACTACAGAACTATCGAGTGAAACTGCTAAAACTACTCAAGAGAAAAAACTAGCTAATCAACTACCAACTCTGAACTCAACAATAACAGCAGCTGGATGGATGTAATGCCAGATCGACGTTAGGGAGAGGAAAGATCGCTAACTAACAACACTATCTGGGTACGATTGAGGATTGCACCTGAATAAAGGCTCTTTTCCTCTGTCAATGGACAAATAAATGTATGGGTATTTTTTTTGTGCACTCAAAAGGAATAAGACAGCATAGTTGATAGGCTGATCTGAAACCGCCAGAGAAGAGACTTCCTTAACGAATGCGTTCTTTGGCACGCCAATAAACAAAGGATTCTATGAAAAGAAGGGAATCCGTGCTAGTACTCGTGTATAGAAGTTTAAACATGAATAACTATACGGCTCGCAGTCGTTTCTTATCGATGAGCATCAATTGGTCATAGCGGTTGCGGACCCACTCAGCATCATCTAGCTCTGCCTCCATAAGAATTCGAAGCGATGGTACAGATATTGACCTAACCAAGCTAATATGAAGAATCTCAGCGGAGATCATGGTGGGTGACTGCGTGGGATCTCTACATGGGTGGGGCTAGCCATTCAGGGCTTCCCATCCCTACGTCTGAGACACAACTTGATATCACAGTACGAAAAGGAACCCCGAATCAAGCCTTGTAGGCATAACCAACTCAACTATTTACACTCCCAACACATGAATGAAGGAAGTCGACTTTCTATGCGCATGGAAATACCTACCTGCATGCATAAGCAAAGGTATCCCTATGAAGACAGGGCACCTAAAACCTTACGCACAGGAAGAACGAAACCCTTTCCTAAGACAGGACCAAAGTAAACTTCTGAGCAGCAGAAAGACAGAGGCCTCTACTCTTCCCAAAATCCAATTCCTAGAGCAGTTTAGTAATTCGATGCTTGACTCCACGGTTGAAGCAGCAGGACCGGATGCTCAATATTTGGCTATGCTTCACGGCAAGACTCCACAGTCAGGGAAGGAGTGGCGGTAGCTTCCTTCCTTTGTCTAAAGAAAGATGTTCGGCCTAAACCTTCGTCTGAGACTGAGCTTACCTTGCCCACTTGAATGTACTCAAAAAGTTCTATTTTTCGTGGCTGGATTAGTTGTTCGACTGAGCTATAGTCTCCGGACTTCCCTCCCCCTACTTCGCTTCGACAGCTAACGACAAACTCGGCTCGTTGAGTAGTTGCTTCGCTTCCCGCCTACGAATATAGGGGAACACTTCAAGAAGTGAGCTACGGGCTATTCACTCACAAATATGTTTATCCTGAAGGAAGCTGCCTTGTTGTGCTTTCTTTGAGCTTAACATTCTTGTAAATAAAGGCATCTAAAAGCCCCTTCGAAATAAGTCCCCGGTACCTGTGCTCGAGAAACTTTCCAACTACTGACCGAGAAAAACGAGTTCCAGAGGCATCTTCCATTCATATCGATTTGGGTTTTTCCGCACCATATTTAGATCTTCCTCTTCTTCGATCCGGAATTCCCAGCAAATCCCTGACTCCTCGAATACAATGGGATTTCACACCTGGCAAATCTTTGACTCTACCTCCTCTTATTAAGACCTTAGAATGTTCCTGCGAATTATGACCTTCGCCTGGAATGTGAGCAAATATATCATGTTTATTGCTCAATTGTACTTTGGCTATCTTACGTAGAGCTGAATTAGGTTTTTTCGGTGTTCTCGTTGAAACACGAGGGCATACTCCTTCCTTCTGGGGACATTGATCCAAAGCTCGAGTACGGTCCGTGCGCCGTTTTTCTTCTCTACCATGACGAATCAATTGATTCTTTGTAGGCATCGCTATTTTATTTCCTTTGTTCTTCCCCCCTATTTTTGCCCTATCACTACTCACGTTACTCCCGATCCGAAGCACCCCTTTTCCATTCATAGAGAGATCCAATCGTCAAAATAAATAAAAAGGCCATCATGGACCAAGATCCAAAAGGATCAATCTTGTTGGGAGGTACTGCCCAAGGAAAGGAAAAGGTTACTTCCAGATCAGGAATAATAAATAAAATGGAAACAAGATAAAATCGTATATCAAAACGACTTCTGGCATCACCGGAAGGATCGAAACCACATTCGTAGGCCGACAATTTTTCTGGATAAGTCGAACTATTGGAAGAAAATGGAAAAGGAAGACCGAGTGGGATCAAAGAAACTAGCGAACAACTCACTAAATAGATAATAATCGGTTCCAATTCGGACATCACCACAGCACACTTCGTTCTTTCGCTCCTTGCTCGCGGAGCTTCATACCGAAAAAAAAGAAAAAGCCCCAAACCTCTCCCGTTCCGGTATTCGCGCTATTACATAAGCCCTCTCCCTAACGGTCGAGCACCACCCTACCCTCTCCTTTCAGTCTCGCGTCTTCAAACCTTCATTACATCCATCCTAGGCGGCAAATTCTTTGGCAATTTTCGACGCCTGCGTAGCCTTGCCGAAATTTGTGGATAAATTGGAAAACGGAGAAGATGAGTCGAGACGAGAAGAACACCGATCCGTCTCGTGACGATGCCCACCGATGAGGAGAAGACATACAACAAGGGAAAAGCCGTGGTCGTTACTGAAGGCGGCATCCAAAATGGCGGTAGAATGACCGTTACTCAATTACGAGAGACTGGGATTGTTGGTCTCTCATCGAATGACAATCCAGGTTGGTTTAAATATCTCGACCAAAGGGAGAGGAAGGAAGCGAAGACGGCAAGGAGAGGGCTAATAGCGCCAACTAACGAGGAGAGGGGAATTTTTTAAGGCTAAACGCCCTCGTTGTTTCACTTGTCCAAGTCTTTCAAGCGCCCTAACTAATATAGTATATATAGTTAAAAAATGCTGAAATTGATCGTTCAGCTGCGTGAAGCGCAAATGATCTGGGAACCTTAACGGCCTCCTTTATCGGGGTTGGTGCTCAAAAAAGTGGAAGTCTCCAAATCTTCAACTCAATTGAATCGATCCTTCCCCTCTCCGTTTCAGTCAGTGGCCCCTTCATCGTTTCAACCTGTCCAGCCCCACGTAGAAACATCATTGTCGCGACTCCGAAGCCGGCCGGTAATGGACCAACAACCCTTTGTAGACTCACTGCGGAGCTAACCCTTTGATTGTTGGTTGCTACCAAGACGATTTCTTTATGCCCATCAAAGGACCTCGAGATGCTAATCCACGAAAAACGATACGAGAAATTCTAAAGAACTGATATACGGAACGAGGGCGACCCGTGGAAATACATCGGTTTCTTACTCGTGCAAAGGAACTATTTCTTGGCAACTTGGACAACTTATAACGATGTTTGTCCCGCATATCACTAGGAAGATAGGGATCTTTACAAAAGGCTTTATAAAGCTTTCGTCTCAATTCATATTTAGCCGCAAGCAATCTACGTTTGTGATCTCTACTATTTCGCATTTCATCGACCCTCATCTTTTTGCAAAAAGCCGCTCCACGGTGGTAAAGTCTCATCTTGTGTGTTGGACGAAGTTACAATAGTCACATTGAACCCTCGAATATGTTCGAAGATCTCGAAATGATCTTCCAGTTCTGGGGAGAATTCGCAAAACTCCGTTTCCATCGAGAATTGAATAGAGTTTTCCCGTATTTCGACCGGAGAATCACATAGAGACATTACTGTGGAGATTCTGACCAAAAAATGTGACATTCCATGCCCTCGGAGAGTGCTTTGTCGTGCTAGGTCACTGACATATCCTTTTTTGTCTTTATTTGACCCTGGATTGGATCGAAACGACTTTCCTGTCGAAGACCTTTGTGTCTGTAAACATTTCTGACCGCACGGAATCTCCATAGCCAATTTTCCATTTTTGATAGAAGGTGCTGCCTTTGGTACTACTCTGATTTTACACAATCCAGGAACTTCCAACACGTTGGCGGGATTCAGTTTGAGCAACGGATCCTGACGTGATACATCTTCGTAATGAAAAAATAGTGGAAACATGAGTTGGCTTTTATATAATATATTATATAAGCACTGTGAACTATCGCCTTCAAAACACAAAAATTCAATCCTCGAAATTGAGTTGCCGATCGCCAAAGAAAGTGAGTCTTGTTTCAATTCAGCCGGTTGTCAGGATTTTGCTTTCTACCGTCTGTCTTTCTTTTCTCTCTCTTCTCTTAGCAAAGTAGGCTCAAGTCAAACTTTTGGCTTGCTACAAGCTGGGCTGGGCTCAGGGACTGCAGTCAGCCGCTTCCCCTGTAGTCGTCAGCTCGTTCTTGACAGATCCGATCGGGTGTTCATAATCTGGAGTAAAAGGATTCGAACCTTTGCATGCCGGTACCAAAAACCGATGCCTTACCACTTGGCTATACTCCATAGGCCAGTTTTGGACGGTAGGAACGGGGAGAGGGGGAAGGGAGAAGCAGGGCTCGAAGAACGCCGTGCAAGGACGCGGGGATATAGCAAGTAAGCAGCAAGGTTCTCCCTTGATTTGGACCGACTACAACAAGCTCGCTACTCACATTTCAATAAAGGGTAAGCTCTCGCCTCTATTTGCTTGCAATGCTATGCCTATCAAAGTAGGGCAATTGAATAGCGCCTTAACGGCCAACTACTAGAATATGCTGTTCGACTTCACTTGTTGGCTCCGCGTCCACCGAAAGTAGCTTCGTCACCGTCAGCATTTGGTACTCTCTCGATAGCTTCAATAGTTCACCGAAAGCCCTGAAGAAAGAAAGACAACATATCATATAGAATGTTAATAGTAAGATGTTGATTCAACTTGAAAAGACTAAAGGAACGGGAGAATGACTACCTGTAATAAAGCACAGGCTAATACGAGCCGACTATCAGAAGCAAGGCTTAGATTACCAGGCACAATCTTCCGAAATATACACACCTCGCCTTTTCTAGCCTATCCTTCTTGCTTACCTAGCTCTTGTCTTAGTGACTCTTCCTCGGTTTTTTTTTTCTGAGTGTTAATACGATTTCTTTTTCATTTGCCAATGAATTACCCAGATTCGACCGGATTCTTGGCGGTTCTCTGGCCCTCGGATTCAAAGTACTACTGTTGATACTAATGAGAAGAGGGATTGACGCGTTAAGGTCAAATCGATCCGGCTCATCCGACATGGCATGAATGATAGAAAGCACTTCCCCACTTAGAAAATCAAATCGGCAAACAACCGGGTGAACACTCTTCGCGGATCATCTAGATGGTCTTCTTTCTTTTGACTCGAATAATCGTTTAAGAAAAAACGAAATGTCTAAAACTCCCTTTGACTTATTTTGGATCGGAATAGCCCTCTTTCCTCATCTTATTCCGGAGTGGTAGGAGCTTATTGAATGAGTAGAAGAATAAGATGTGTACGAATAATCTGGGAGAGGTTCAAAGACGCGAGACTGAAAGGAGAGGGTGGTAAAAAGCTAGGAGTTTTGAGTTCAGATGCTAATACTAGTTTCATTAGCTCTTTGATTCATATTTGTACTTATTGACGCCATTCCTACCGTCGAAGGAATTACGTATGGGCTCTACCTTTGAAAATGAAGCTATGAGCGCCGAGTTCTGTCTGAGCTACTGAGTTACCGAGCTATGAGCTAGAGTTGGTAGTTTATGAACAGTTTTACTCTTCTGAGTTAAGGGTTAAGAGTTGTTATGCTATTGTTTCTAGTAGTTGGTCTAGCGTTTTCACTCTATCTTTTCACTGTTTCTTTCCCTTGAGTTAGATAATTAGTAGCTTGAGTTCGGAAGCGCCGAGTAAAGAGTAGTCGAGCTATGGTTTCTTTCTAGTTTTTCCTAGTGTTACTCGTTTCACTTACGTTCCACTCGTTTAGTTGCACACTATCTATGGCCTCTCTTTCTTTTCCGCAATCCTTCCAGGCTCCGTCCAGCAGATTTTAGAATCTGACGAAGCCGCCTTTCCCATTTCTACGCTTCGAAACGTAGACATCGATTACCCGCCCACATTCTTCTAACTATTTCCAGAGCAGCTGTGAGTTACACTTCTCCGGGAAGTTTGTGAAGGAAAAGCAGCTGGAGACTCTATTCAGAGTTCTCCAGTTATGTCTGGCCCTTTCTCCTCCGCTCCACCTCACTCTCCGACACCCCCCTCCCACAGTGTTTCCGGTGATCTAGGGATTTAGAATTCAAAAACAGGTGACCGTTGCGCCGTGGAGCCCTGTCGCCTTCTCTCTCTCTCTACCCATTCCACAGAACATCCCTTTTTTCATAAATAAATCTAAAAGGGAATTAGGCAAAGCCAACGATCTGACCTCCCTTCTTCTCGGTACGGAGGGACTTAGTCTTAGTACACAGAATAGGGAAATGTCACTTCTACCTTGGGAACCGCTTGCGAAGACTTCAAATAGAAATCGAATCATCAGGAATCAAAAACTACAAAGATATAGGAATAGGCTTTCAGAAGCTGCACATTTGCCGGAAAGAGAGGCCGCATATTCTCTCATACGTAGAGCTACATCCTTGGGCTTCCCCCCTCGATGAAAATAACCCATCATTCACAGACTTTGCTAAAGTCAACACTGCTTATACAAAGAAAAGAATGACAGATACGATACATTAGCACCAAACGATCAGCCTCAGAATCCCCCTTTTTGAAATCTCGAAGGGATTATCCGCGGATATCCTGACCTGGAACAAGAGATCGGGAACGGAAGTAATAGTTAGTGTCCAGCACTATTACATTATTTATTGGTCAGGTCTTCCTACAGCTGTGGAAGACTTCATCTTTACGACGATGTGAAGGAGTCTTCTTTAGTTACATGGTAAATGATAAGGCAACAACGAACGCGGCCCTCTTTCTTTTATGCAATTTCAAGTGTTCTTAACTTAAGTCCCTAAAGCGGATTGAAAACAAGGCTCGTACACGCGGTTGGACCAGAATCCTAAGACTTTGAGGTTGGGTCTCCCACTTTGATTAGCTGCGCCGGTAAGCAAGCCGTTGATTCACTTATAATGAATAAGGAAGAATTCGCGGATAAATTAGCCAAGAAGAGATCCCGGAATCAGCTGAAAAACGGAATGGAATACTGTAAGATGCTTCATAGCTTTACGTTATTATTATTTGAGAATCGAAAAAGGCCTGACAGAAAGTCAACTGAGAATGTTGCAAGTAAAGAAGACATAAGTGAGTAACAAGGAGAATGCCTCAGAAGATTTACCCGTGTCAGAGCAGTGGGCAAAGAAGGGCGTTTAGCATTTAAAGAACGCATCGGGCAGCGAGCGGAAAAAGAAATGGAATCTTGGTAATTGAGTGAAGAAGTTCCGGTAATATCCCCACTATGAAACCATGCTGCATCGGTGTTTTCAGTGCCTGGAAGGCCTATTAGATTAGGCCGGGTTCGTAGACTGGGTACATAGGGGGAAGGTCGTCCAAAGAATGATTGGACTTGCCATTCAACGTCCTTATGATCTCTTACAGGTTATCTTGTACTGTTTGGAACCGATATCCTGGAAGACGAAACGTCAAACAGTTGTGCGCGGTCCAACGTTAACTGCATGCTTAGCCATAAATTGGTAGAAGAGCTGTTCCAAAGAAAAAAAGGATTCCGTGGGGCTACGGCTTTGCATGGCCTTTTAGTTAATGTGCTCAACAACAAGAATTTGCACATCAAAAAAAGCCATAGACACATTGACCGTAGACATTACAGCAAAAAATGCCATCAAAGAAAGAAGCAAGGGACTTCTTTGAATACTATATAGAACGATAGGGCAGAATAGACTCGACTTGTCTTCCACTCTTACTGCAATTGATGGATAGAAGGACAAAGGGGAGGATCGTCAACAATCTCTGTTCTCCCTCACTTAGTAAAGTAGTCAATGGCATGAAGGGCAATTGAATAGCGCCTGTCAATCGGTCAGGGTATCAAGAGAATTTTCTTTTCGTGGAAAGGAAGATACAGCGCGTGTCTTCGGGAATGGCCGGATTAGCAAGGGTGAATTACATGAAGGCAAGACTTTCTACGCTGCTTTTTTTAAGCAATTTCTAGTTACACCTATTTTTCCTGCAACCAAGCTTTTCCTAAAGTATTGACAGCCCAATAGACACAAAACTAAGTAGAGCACTGACCACCTCATCAAATTGACTTGTCCCCAAAAGAAGTTACAGGAATACCCGCCCTCTACGAATCCGATGTCTCCCTTGCCTGCCATGGTACCCGTTCTCGAATGAAGAGAATTAAGAATCTTTTACTTCCAAACAAACAGATAGCAAGATGAAAAAGTGAATCTATGCGTACTCTATATGTTAGCTTGCTCAAGTCTCAGAGTTGATTCAATAGCTATGCTAAAAAATCACAAACAATGAAACAATATTGTGAGTAGGAAATACGCAGTGGAGGAAAGCACGAGAAGCGAGACAGCCGTTTACGTAACGAGTCTAGAAATAAAAATGACTATTGGAATAACAAGATAACTATTGCCTCAGCAGTATGTCTGTGAACCATTGTCGTAAGGCCTCCAATCAGTCAAAAGTACTGTACTGAGCCTACGCAAGGATGAGATCAGGTCAACCATAGGATTAGCATACGTCCCTTTGCGCTTGAACTAGCGATCCTACAATAAAATAACTTATCGAGCTTCAGGCAAGAGCTTTTATGTAAAGTGCAGAGAATTGCTTTCCTTGCAACCAGTTATTATATCTGGTTGGAGAGTTCTATTCCATCAAGTGACTCCGTCTGCTGTTTTGAGGAGAATTCCAGAAGTTGTTTTACTAAAATGCGGAACTGTAATTCTAATGTTGACTTGTTCTCCGCTCAGGTAGATAAGCTTCTAAGGCAGCAAGAACAGAAGACCATCTTTTAACATAACAAGCAAGAAATGGAAAGAAGAGGGGGACAGAAAGAGCGGTTAACTCTATCAGATCTGCAAAGAAGTCAAAATAGAAGGTGATCATAAGTAGGGCCCTACTTAAGAGTCCCGTAGAGCAAGTGAACAGAATCCTAACCATCTTCACTTCAAGTTAGACCTTTATCTTCGACAACAGAAGAAGCCCAACCCCACGGGCAACATCCTCCCCTTTTGCCTTGGGAGTAGCTCATGCCTCAAAAAGAGCTGCTGGGTCATCCTCTCTGTAAAATAGCCTCCCTCTCTCATCCGGTTTCATATCGATGGGTGCTAATGGTATTTTTCTTTCGCAATGTGAATAGCCAAAGCTATAACATAGGAAAATCCCTAACAGGTCGGATTTAGTAGGCCTCTTCTGTCTTCTTCATTACATCCACCCTCGTTCTCTCTAATTCACCGTACAGATAGGCCGACCCTACCACCAATCCTCAGTGGTTATCGGGGAAGGACAGATGGGAGGGTATGGTAGCTTCAAAAGTAGGGATTCGGGAAGCGGTGAACGAACAAGTGGAGCTAAGGGATGGCTTCTTACTTGTTCTTGTAGTTCTCATATTCCCTCTCATCTCTACTTATTTTTCGGACTTAGTTCTATCCGGTATGGAGCTTCTTAATCACAGTAAAGCGCGGCTGGCTAGCATTTCTGCACTTCAGATACATGACTAGTACCAGTAACCAACAGAGTGTTTCAGTTCCCATTGGTTCCCTGGTAAGTGTAGCCTTCTCGTCTATTGCTCCTCTTATTCGAATCCTTTTTCTTGATCTTCTTCTTCCCTCCCTCTCCTCTAATCATGCATGCTTGTTAATCGCTTTATTTGACTAAAGCTCTTCTGCTCGCTCTTCATTCCATCCATCCTTTTCATTTCTTCGAAGATGTAGTAAAAAGTCTTTTACTTTGAGTCTGAGTCCCATTCAAATCGAATTGATTAGTACGCCTTAAGCCAATAAACATTTATTTCATGTTCTCCGCGAAAGATTAAGACTGAAATAAGAATTGGTTGAAAGCCTTCTTCCCGAACTCGTAATCACTGTAAAAAGATTTGAACAATAAATAGGCGTCCGGGACTGACGTTTGAGTCCCTGGCGTGAGGGCTGCTACTCTTATGATTTATCAGCAGCTACCGATAGGTGTTGGTAACTCTATTTGAGGTGGTCCGGGAATCTGGGAAGGATGACCAAAGAATCTAAAACCAAAGGCGTGATGAGCTATTTTAAGGAATTTAGCGCGCCTCTGAAGCTTCTGCAAATAGATTTCTTTTAACAAGAGGAACCGCGAACAGCTCTTTACCTTTCTTTCAAAGAAAGAGGTGGAAGAACACGCCAAAAAGCTTGGGAAATGCCTTTGATGAGCCTTCCTACCTATCCGCTACTCGAATTCATTCTCTTATAAAGTGATCAGACAGGCAGCAAGTCTAGCTCACAAGCAGCTGTGGAACGTCTTCCCCGATTTCTTCTGGTGTGTAATGCCAGTCAAGGTATAGAATAATCTATTGAGATGGCGTATCATAATCATTCAGTAGTTGGACTAGCCCTAGCGGCTTTGCACCTTTGTTGGTCTGGTCAAACCCATCACAGCAGCACAACTAAGTCTACGCAAGAAGCCTCACCATCCGCTTCAAGCCCGATGAGAGAAAGAATAGCTAGGGAGGAAGATCAAAATTAAATTATCAACTCCCTTCACTCGATGATCTCTATTCATCTTACTCGAATTTATCTTCCGATAAGTAAGACAATGTAGAAGGATGGACCGTGCGTACCAACGAAAGGCGAGCGAAAAGAAGGCTCAAAACTGAGCATAGTATCAAGTAGAGGTGGCAGATTCTCGAAAACCGCCATATTAGCATGGGCTGGTTGGTTTAGGAACGATATATCAAGTCTCATTTTTCATAAGAGCTGTAAATTCCTCGCTTCCACTTATTACCAGGTTCACTGATGAAACTGATAATCGTAACTCTCCAGTGGACAATGTAATAGCGCCTCCTGCCCTACCTACTACTAACACTACTGCTACTTCAACTCGGTGAGCATTGGTCTTTGTCACTAACCGAGTAACCGGGAAAAAGATCTACAACTCAAAACCGGGCAAAATCCTAGCAGAGAAAGAATATCTTTTGCCAGCCCTAGTCAAAAGTGCCGTATTCAACACCTTTGGCTATGCTGACAAAAAGCCTAAACCTGCCATCTTTGCAAAGCAATAACTTCTGCGGCGATTTCATCAATCAACGCCTCTCGGCGGAGAACTGCTTGGCTTATTCTTTCTATTCCCCTACACTCTAAACCTTTCGATGTCCTTACTCCTGATTGATGAGTCGTCTGCCACCCTAGGCCTTATAATCAATTCATTGCGTGGTCTTATTCGAAAGAATTTCTTTCTCTGTATGGGCTAGGAAGATAGCAAGGGGTAGAGCTATGGGGCTAGCGCAAGAGCTGGAGAGTGGTTTTGAAAGGGGGCGTATTCTCTTCCTAAAAAAAGTAAGGAGCCCTAACTAAGAGTCTAAGGGCAATTAGCGCCTTTCTTTTCTGAATTACATTCGCGAAAGAGCACAGAGAGCGAAGACACTGGGTAGTATTCCAAGGCGCGTTAGCCCATTGCGGTATCCTTAGAATCTAGGACCTAGCTTATTCCTTGGCTTACTTTGTGAGTACCGTGCTGGTTAGACGTGCGATTCCATTCGGAGAAGTAGCTCGATTCACTACAACACAACCTCTCGGATCCCGGACCTTGCCATTAGTACATGAGTAGACGGCTGGCTTTCAAAGAATGAATGCTAGTTTTAGTTTGTTTGGTTGGTGGAGATGGATACCGGAAAACGAAACTCATTAACATGAATCCATAGAAGTCAATCTGAGTGGTTATTAAAAGTACTATCATGTAGCTAGGGGATATGGATCTCAGCGGTGTATAGTTAATAATACAGGGAGACTTGCGATGGAAAATCATTCTCGATAGCCCTACGAGAGCTAGAGAAAGAACCTAGGGCTTTCTTAAGCCGATCCGCAAAAGACAAGAACATGGGCAGACACAAAAGCTAACGAACTCCGGGGGACATAGCATTAATGACAGATGATAAGAACTGTTAAAACAGCGAGGAACTCATACTACTGTCTAAAGCGATCTGTCTTCCTCTTACTTGGCGATTCGGATCCAGGGCAAGAAATCACTACATTCTTTAGTACCCCTCCCTGGAGGTATTCGGTTGGATTACATACGTATCCAACAGGCGAGAATGCTGGTCCCGAATCCGGTTCGACGATCGGGGGAAAATACTCCTACCCTTTAGCAGCTCTTTAATAGGGCAATTAACAACGCGCCAACTGTTTAGTTTAGGCATAGCATGTTCTTCTTACTTTACTCTCTTATGCTGTTCTGAGGAGGCTTCCCAACACACAATGATATAGTCTGATTCTCGAAAAACTTGCTACATAGTTCAAAAGTAAGTAGTAATTATCCGATAGAAATAGTCAATTTTCTTTTTCGTATTCGTATCACACTTGTCGAGTTTCTTCTGAGAATCCGAAATGCTAATTCCGAAGGGAAAGAAAAAAAGAATAAAAATGCTGATCAAAAAAGCCCACAAGTATAAAGCAAATAGCCAATTTACGAAGGAACATCGTAAGAGCTTCTGCTTCAATCCAGTCCGGGGCCCTATCGTTTTTCACTCAGAGATCGCTGTAGCAGAGACAAGAAGAAATGTTTTGGCGGGAGGAGGAAGGGAGCGCACCAACCGAGGGGCGTAGCGAACGACTCATATAGTAAGTCGAAATCTTGGTTTTTATTCAACGAATAGGATTTATTCTCTTTTATCATCTCTAGCAGACGACAACAGAGCTTCAATAGGGCGTCGGGGTGGAAGGGAATGCTAGAGACTCACGAGTTCAACAGCTATTTTCAAAATGGGACAGCCGCCTATGACTAAAAAAATTCCAAGCAAATAGGCTTTGCTTTCGAACGATCTCATTTTTTCATCTCCACACCTGGTTGGACTTATTAAATAAATAGAATGCCAGTTCATAATTCTTTCTGGGCAATTTAATTACCCTGCCTATCCAATCCAACATATTCTTTCCATTCGGCTGCGTCTCATTCACATACCCGGGCGAAAACTACAAAACTTTTCTACCAGTGAGCAATTGAATAAGAATTCCGACAATTGATCTGCTCCTTATTTCACTTGGATCTGAACTACGAAATAGGAATGCGTTCAAGGTTCCAAACGTCGAGCGAAATGGTTTGAAGCGAGCAAAAGAGAGAACAAGCGCTAAACTATCTTATCAAAGCGGCACAGGAGGCAGAAGAAAAAGTAGAAGCAGAAGCTATTCCTGACTCCAACATTGAGTATAGGTATAGGTAACTTGCCTTAACTTAAGATGCAATGTCTTCATAGCGGTAAGAAGAGAGCGGTAAAACAGAATGGATTTCATAAGTTGAGTCAGAGGTCCTCATTATAGTCTTCGACTACCCTCATATCTCGTTAAAACGGTTCGCTAGTCCGCTACGCCCCTCGTTCCTTTCTTTATCTAACGAGCCCCTCAAGAATCTGTGTCATCAGGATACAACAGTGTTCCACCTCCAGTAAGTGGAAGTCAAGCCAGTGAAGCGCGTGGATGGATGAAATGAAGAAAGCCTGGAAAGTAGAGAAAAAGAAGAAAAGTGCCTATGCTGCTATGCTCTTGCTTATGTCCGGAGTGGTTGAATTGTTGTCAAGAGTAGTAGCTGCTTATGCTTATTGAATGAGTAGTAGGATAAAGGGTTTCGTATTGGTATCATAATGGTTGGATAAGTAGGTAAGAATAAGTAGTACGAATAAGATGTAGTATCAACAGTAGTATCATAAGGTAGACTTTTGAAAGAAGTTGTAATAAGTTTCATTTGAATTAGCTTAACACATGCATGTTCTTTGTCATATCTTTCTCTACTAACGCTCTCCAAGCGAATATAATTGTTGGGCAACTCAAAACCATCTCGCCTTAGCACTCTCCAAATATGCAACCTTTATCCTCACTCCAAAAAGCTGTTCCGCCAAAATGCTGGATTGTTCAAATACGTTGTATTGGGGTGTGCCACAGAACATTGTCAGTGATCAGGACTCGACGGCAATGGTGACGCGCCTTCTGGGATCTAAATGAAAGATCTCCTCTAGCTTGAACCCGAGTATAAAACACAAACTGATGGCCAAGACAGAGCAGTTTAATGTTCTCCTAGAAGAGCTCTTCAACTAACAAAACTTTGAGCTTGTTACAAGTCAACAACCATTGTTACCACGTTGACAAGTACGAAGGAAAGAGTCCCCAGGACTTCAATTGAACCAAGGAGTGGAGGTTTTCCACACTGAGTACTCAGATGTGTAACAGAAGAAATGTAAACGGAGAATGTTGTAGGAGAAGAAGCAACTCAAAACCATCGAGCATTGCTCGTTCCTATTTCCTTGCTTGTCGTTAAGGTGTTGGAAGCTACTGAGCTCGGTTGTTCTAGTTAGAAAGAGAGCGGATACTTCCCCCCGGTCTAAGTAAAGCCTTTGCCGGATAAACCCCATTGGTTTACTTCATGCATTTTCGGCACACTCTTCATGTACTTCTCTTTTTCAATCTCGGCGAGCCAGTTGGAGTATAAATAGAATCTCATCCACTCCCGGGTAAATAGTTGGAGTTGCTTTCATTTTCAACATTCCTTTCCAGCCAAGCTCATATGTCCTGACAAGCCAATAGATAGGTAGGGCGAGCGTCCCATACATTTCGCAAATAGATTCCATCCAGTCCTACCGTAACGGGATACCATGTTGACTTTCGCCTTCCTAAGGGGTTAAGGAAGGTGGTGGCTAACGGTACTAAGACTCTTTATGAGACCCTTGGAACCTATAATCATCCCAATAATAGGACATGTTGTACGAAGGGCCCCCCAATTACTGAAAAAAAAGATTGGAGTACTCAGAGCTGGGCTAATCTTTTCTTTGGGATTTCATTCAAGAGTCTTTCCAGGCCTTCATTGCTTGCTGGCTCCCTTTGATAGAAGCAGGATCAAGGAAGGGGTTTATCCCATTTGGTCACTTGGCCCGGGACTTTAGAGAGTGGAGCGCAGCGAAACGGTGTTATAACAGGAATCTTGGATTCTGACTCGTTGCACCGCGAACACATGTTGTATAAAAAAACTTGTGAGAACGACCAAAAAAGAGAGCAAGTGTGCTAGGAGGATTCTCTCTTTGCTCGGGGCGGAAGGGATTCTTCAAATCCTAAGAGTCCGAGGACGTTAAGCCGCAAGGATGGATTACATGTTAATAAAAGAAGAAAAGAATAAATGATAGGTAATTGAGCAAAGTCCTATAAAAGCTTCTTTAATAGCATTCAGGCAGAATGATTTTAGTTTTCTGGTAAAGAGTATATTCTCGGCATCTCAGAAGAAACTCCTTATGCTTTTTCAATATGAAACAGCGGTTACGCCATTGACAGCTAAGAGGAATCAGAGCTTATTCCATAGTAAGAGGGGAAAGCGAACCCATTAAGCCGAGTGCTTTTCTTCCTTTGCTACCGGGCTGCCGGTCACTCAACAATATACCTGGAGCCTGGTATGGACTGCTCCTCTTGGCTTGGCTATTTGACCTTTACTACGATATCAATAGAAGCGCGAGGGAGAGTAACCCAGCGACCAGATTAGCAAGAACTGCTTTCCCTGGTTCAAGCTTTCCTTTTGGGAAAACAGAGCCTTGAGAATGTCGAAAGTGGTTGGTTCAGGCTACACCACTACTATCCGTAAGATAAAAGTAGGGCACTTCACTCACCTCAGAGTGAGTGAGGTGATTACAAAAAAGTGGTTTAGTCTGCACTCCCTATCTGTAATCAGTTCAGCTTAGAGTTGTTTGCTGACACATGCTACTATCACTCTGGTTGCTGCTTTCATTCGGATTGGATCAAGGCATATTGGCTTGGCTTGCGAAAGAACTGATAGTTGCTGGATGGTTGGTTGACAGATGTCTGGCTAGCGAAGAACCCGACTAAAACAAATACAGTAGCGCCCTAGACTAGTTGATATAGTATAGCCGCGGAGACTACTTGCGTCAGGGTAAAGCCCCTAAGCCCCTTTAGAGATAGGAAAACGGCCTAGCTGCTATTTCGGTGGTTGAAGTGCCGGTCGGCATTGCCTAAGTAACGTCCGGCTCTGTTTGCGCGCTTCTCTCCATCCGTTGAGTCGGTGAAAGGCTACTTGACTTAGCCTTCAGAGAAGACGGCGAAGCAAGCCGATCCGACGTACGTTCAAACGCATGCACCTTTTGATCTCTCTCGGGGCGCACCATCCAAACTCGCTGTGATGGATGAACGCGGATAGAACAAATCTATCTCGGCTTAGCTTAGTTAGTCAAATATTCTTTTTTGCTTCCTTTCTTGATTGATGTCTTTCTTTATCGAAAATCTCAAACCTGAGACCCATAATATTAATTGTTGAAAGATAGAGAGAAAGACAAAGCAGCCTCGCGGGAGAGAGAGACCGGCACACAAGATCCAATTTCTTTTTGAGTTCTTAGAGAAGTGAATTCCAAAACACCACAACTAAGCAACCACAAATAGGTTGCTACATTGCGTTGGTTCTATACCGCAAAAAAGATTAGGATCTAGTGCGCTAACGCTTGAAGGGGGTCACCACTGGAAGACTTAGTCATTTAGATAGAGATAACAGAGCTATACATAAAAATATTGAACTCAGTATCCCCTGGTTAGTGTTTATCTGGTTCGAGAGGACCAGGCGTTCACTAAATACATTTCGCTTACAGTCACTAGTAAGGGGCGTAGCGGTAACGAAAGATTCCTTCTATAGGTTGGTTGTCTAGGTAGGCCACATTTTTCATATTCATTGTTGTGCTTTTTTTTGGTCTTGGGTAGCAGGGCGTTCCTGCCGATCGGCAGTGATAATAGAATCATATGTGGCACCGGATCCACCGTTGGCACTAGATAGTTTCCCCGAAGAACTTCTTTTCCGGAAACCGGAGCGGAAGAAGTTTCTTAACTCAACAAATAATCAATTTGGAGGCCTAGTTGGACAGGAGTCACTCAATCCACTTCGAGTGGAGAGGAAGGAAAGAGCTCACTTTTTCGACAGGGGTAGGAAGTAAGAAAGTAAATCTTAAATTGGAATCCACTCTACTAATACTAATAGAAGTAGAGAGGCTTTTTCCACTCCAGTGAAACGAACATGAAAAGGCTAAAGGGTGAAATAGTGTCTTTCGCTCATAGAGCTGAAGGGCAATGTAATAGCGCGTCTACGTGGCATAGTTCTTTCTTCTTTTGTTAGACCCTAAGTAATGAAAATCTATCGGGAAAGCCGAACGCAATACCAGTCGACTGAACAAGTTGATTAATCGCCCATCCTATACTCATCCGATCGCTTGGTTCTGAACACGGTTCGTTCCCTACAAAAAATGGAGCTCATCCGCCCTATCTATTAACTAGAAACTAATGTAACACGGTCGAACTTAAACAGCCTGCTTTCAGAATAGCTTACTTTAGCTGCCCTTACCCGAAAATAATTAGTACGACAACCAATCTATTCCCACCCACCTTGCTCGCTTGCTTTTGATCTTACTTCTTTATCTGTCTCGTTTCAAAGCTTAAAGCTCTAGAATTGAGTATATTCCTTCCCGCTGATCAACCGAGAAAAACACCTGCGTTACACTCGCGCTTCTTTATTCAAAAAATACATGTTGAAATGAACCCACATAGAATATCAAAGTGGGGCTGGTCTGCTCATTATTTGTGTTCGTACATTTTATGATTATTGCAGGCCAGCAATACAAATAACACCTCCACTATACTAGTAATGGAGGGGATTCGCGCCGGATGGAACAAGGCGCTTCGACCCCATTTATTCGAGGCACTACTGAAGGGCACATTAGGCCTGTCAGTTTCTCAATCTCGTTCCCATTACGTAGGGCTGAAGAATTTTCCAAGTCACTGAGTTCGGGAAATTCCTTTGCCATAGACCTCTCTCTTTTGTTCTTTTGCGCGCCAAGCCTGCCAATAATTCTAGCGAATAGAAGAGTTATGCCACCAATTAGTTTCAAGCGAGCGAAGGTGCGAAGCGAAAGCCAATCCGCGAGAAGAAAGAAGGGTATGAGGACTTTCAACAATGGGTAAGACCGGATCAGTTTCAATCTTTCTTTCAAAAGTCTTTGAGCCTGATGAGTTCACCATTACTCAATCCCGCTGCCTATGGCCGATAGTAAGTCGAGCGGGCTTCTTAGCCTAAACGACTTTCTTACTATTTCCTGCGCCTCTGGAATGGCATATATTGTAGTTGCCGCGGCGAAGGATATTTATATATCCAAAGTGGAACCTATGTTTTCATAGAGCCGAAATGAATGGTAAATCACAGATTGAATCTGCCCCTATACTAACCCGAGGTATAGTTCAAGATTTTCCAGGTGCGAAATCCCATTATATTCCAGGAGTGCTGCAGTTAACTAACGAAAGAAAGATGGGTTTGGATGAGTCAGGAAGTTTGACCTGCTTGTGGGTCCACTTTTCTCCGGCAGGCGAGGGGTATTTCAGTACCTCTTTGATCACAACTTTGCGTCGGCAGTAGTGAATTCCACACTGGCCTATTCGAGGTTCCATTCCAAAAACTATGGCTCTACCACACCATCTTTGGTACTTCATGCACAAATAGCATGTAATGGCTATCTTCCTTTACCCCCTCTGCTTTTGAAGCAAGAAGTTTACTTACTAGGTATTGGTTATAATTAGGTTTATTTCATGGAGCCGGATAAATAGACTTGAATCTTACACGCTTGGCTATTATTGCTAAAAAAGGATTTCTAATAGTCTTCACTAGAAAGAAAAAACACGCTGTATGGGCGGCCATTATTAAGCGTTTTCAGGTAGGTCAATGGGTCTGGATTGGATGCCGGTGTGTTTATCGGTGCCCATCTTTCCCTTAGAGACCGAGGTTGACGGTATTGTTGACCTTAGTCCAGAACCGGAGACCATAAGGGGTTTGACCTTCGACTATCGACGTTCGGTACGGAACGCCAATCAAATTGTAAATACCAACGAATTGAACCGAAGGAAAAAGCGTTGGAACGCGTAGATCACCCACTGCTGTAACTGGAACGAAGTTGGAAAAGCCACACTGATAAAGCCGGGAGTGCGGCGAGGCCTGAAGCGAGCGAAGGGGCTCACTCTATAGAAGCGCTTCAAAACCTCTTATTGAATTCCCCACCCCTCTCCTTTCAAAATCTTACACACCGAAAAAGCCCATTCATCTCTTCTTTCTCGGAAAGATGGAATTGGAATCTATTTGGTAAAGTCTGCCATGGGAAAGCCCTAGCGACTCGAATAGATAATAGTGATCACCCAGACCCATAACAAGTTCCACCTCTGGTAACACGGTTGGATTGCTAACTTCTTTTCATTAGGGACGGGTCTTTTTTTTCTTCCTATTCCCTGGGGTATGAATAGGGCATAGAAGAGAGACAGTGGTGACTCGCCAAGAAAGATTTGTGAAGTGCTACCTGACTACATTGGGTTGATGTTAGAAAGTCCTCCATGTTCAAATGGTTCTCAGCAGCACGTGAATCTCTTAACTCGCTGAAAGTGACAGCATTGAACTATATTATTAGCTTAGCTGAAACGGATCGAGTGTCCTACAAATCACTAGAATCTAGTTCGTTCGGATGATGTACTTGGGAGGACCGTAGCACAAGCCACCAGGCGAGGAATGTACATAACATATGGATCCACTTCTTGCCACTCTAGAAATCTCAGTTTCTAATGGTGGAACTCTTCTTTCTTGAATCATATGCATTGGATTCCCAGGAAGAGACGAAAGATACTCGCGAAGAACAGTCAAGTGGATGGAAATAGCAACAGCCAAGCCTTCTTTTTTTCAGAGTCAAGTAGACTACTAGGAGCTAGAAGCTTAGAAGCAGCTAGGGGCTAGGTAAAGATACCTTCCCCAGCTCTTATTCCTTAGCTGGCTTCGTTAAGCAGAGCGTTCTACAACTCAAAGAATCAGGATGCCGTTTCGCTTCTTCTGTAGCGTATGATAAATCAGAATTGGATGGAAGTGAGAAGCGGAATTCGAATGAGAGACGCGCGAATGCGGCTTGCAACTCCTACTCGAGCTTCTGAACATCATACCCCCTTGCCTTGGCTTAGGTCCTTTTGATAGACTTTCCGCTGCTCAGTACTGCAGATCGTTGACGCTAAAAGCTCCTTGTGACAACTTTACTTACTGCTGTACTTCTTCAAATCAAAGAGAGAGCGTCTTTGGTGACAAAACTTCTCTAGTTCATCCCGAGAGAAGTAACCTAACCTGTCAAGCAAGTGAAGTGATCCTAGAGGGCGGGGATAGCATTTTCTCTGCCCTTACCGAGTGCCTTTATCGAGCTTTAGCTATGGGAAATCCGGCTTAGGTGGCATCTCTTTCTTCTTTCCCAAATCGACTAAGTATAACATCGATCGAACTTGTTGTTTCGCATAGAAAGCGAAGGTGTCGAAGTCCGCTAAGACATAACGACTGCTCGAAGCGGTGACAAATGGAATAGCAAAAATAAATGGCTATTCATCGTTCTAGTAAGTCTTCTATGCTTTCCTCATGTTTTATTCACTCAAACTAAGCGAAAGGTTTAAAGGTCTGCCCTGTTTTTAATTCATACTTCAATCCATTAAGTAGTATCCCTTGCCCAAAGCATCAGGCAAGACAGACACGATAGAATATCCGATTCAGTTCGTAGGGAATCCGAGAGGGTCCTTCTATTCTTCCCATAGAAGTTAGACGATCCTAAGCAGCAGTACAGAGTTCCGGAAACCGATCTCCAGAAAGTCCTAGAGGCTAGTAAACAAGGCGTCCCAAGGCGAATTGGCCCTAAATGGCATACCTATCTCATTGCTTCAAAGGGAGGGAGGAATGGAATGAGGGACCGCACTCGTCTTAGAGCTCTTTTCATACGTAGTGTCAAGCTCCTTCATAGCCGCAAGCGATACTACTCCTAGTTACTTCTTTCTCTACTTCACTCCGCTAACTCATAGGCGCCTATGTCAATGATGATTGACCCAAGTCCTGATTATTAGACTAGTCTTTCCCTTTCATCTTTCTATTCTTCGCATCTCGAAAGCCCTCCTTGCCTGTACTTCACTTTATCGAGATTGGCTTAGTCAAGTAGAAGGAACAAGATATTCGACACGATGTAAATTCAAAGTTTTCTTTTAGTTCAAAATGGAATAAATTTTAAAAAGACCTAAAGTTAGGGATTTATCAATAGGTAATGTTGCACCAATACCCAACCAAAGAGCGACCGCGGTACCAATCAAAAAGACAGCTGTCGCTACGGGACGGCGGAATGGATTTTTGAATTTATTAACATTTTCTAAAAAGGGCACTGTTAATAATCCCGCGGGTACTGAAACCATTAAAAGAACACCCAATAATTTATTTGGAACGGTACGAAGTATTTGAAATACGGGAAAGAAATACCATTCTGGTAAGATTTCCAAAGGAGTTGCAAATGGATCCGCGGGTTCGCCAATCATTGATGGTTCTAGAACCGCTAAGCCTACGTTACATGCAATAGTGCCTAGAATTACTACTGGAAAAATATATAAAAGATCGTTGGGCCATGCGGGTTCTCCATAATAATTATGACCCATACCTTTAGCCAATTTAGCTTTTAATCCAGGATCATTCAAATCGGGCTTTTTTGTTATTAGGATAGGTGAATTCTTATAGATTCATCCTCCCAAGGAACCGGACATGAAAATTTTTTATCATCCGGCTCGGGCAAGACTCAAAACAACCAAACGAATCCATATAAAATATTATATATATNCTATGAACCAATTTAAAACCTCAGATTCAGATTCAGACTAAAACCGCGATGATTCCATTCCCTAAACAATCATAACCTATGCCAAGGATTCCCTGAGTAAGAACGGACGGCTCATCACATATTCCATGAATTCAAAATGACTTTTTAAAAAGAATTCCAAACCAAACAGTTTGACATTCTTTTTGTAATCCGGACACGAGGTCGAATAATAATAATCAAGTATGAATCATAGTTCAAATAGTTCTTAATCGAGTTTATTTCATATAGTTCGTGTTCCAGATACTCAACAAAATATCCGACGAAGTAGAACCATCTATATAAAGGCGACAGACCTATTCTCTGTACTATCAATAGAATCAATTCTAACAAGTCACACAAATGATTCCGGAAATACAGAAAGAACTCAATTTAACGATAGAACTACCAATACCAAAGAGAATAAAATCCGCGTTCTAACTGAGTTATTTTTTAGTAAAAAGTTAGGAACTTTCAGATTTCATTCATTGAAATTCCATCCAGCCTGTTAGGCTTATCAAGGGGTCTTTCAGGAAACTCTAAATCACGAAATCAGAACGAACTGCCGTAAGAAAGCGAAAACCAAACCCCATATGTATCTTATTGGAATGATGATTCCGGGTAGGGAAATCATGAAAAGGTGCTCGTACTTGCTCAACAATTGCCTTCTTCCAAGGAGAAGGTGTCCAAATGCGTAAGAAAGGATGAACGATAACTAGTTGACGAAGGTTGCACAATAAGACTACCTTTGGAAGAAGAACCGCCTTCCCTATTTCTTTTCTTTCTTTTTTTCTTCGATAGGTCAAACTCAAATCCTGAAAGCAGGCTGCGGGATGAATTGCACAAAAAAGAATAGGCATCGCAAGAGCAGACCTGATTGCACTAGTAGAAGGGCAGGAGTAGGCGGGATAGATGCCAATTCCAAAACCACATGGAAGCAGCAGGATTGGCCCTAATTGAATCCATAGTAAAGAATCGGACATGGAATGCGCGGGAATTGATTCCCCATGAGGAAGACAAGAAGAGCTTGTTCTTGAATGTGATGGGGCATTAGTGGTCTTAGGTGATTTCGAATTGAGCCAGTAGAAGTACGAAAGTAAGGCTATGAAAAGCACAGTGAGGCAAAGCGAGTGACAGCAATCCCCAGTAAAGTAAGCCAAGTCTGAAATCAACTATCTACAACCTCTTCTTTCATTTGTCCTGAAAACAGTTCTGAAAGAATAAGTGCAACCTAAGACGCTTTTTTTCGCGGCGGCTCTAGATCTCAATATGGAGAACGAATCGCATCAACAGGAAAGTTCTTTCTTAGTCCCCCGCCCTTTTTGTCCAGAACGTTTATTGATCACAGAAGGGTACCATAGAGAGAGGCTCTTCCTGATGTGAGATTGCCTGCTTGGGGCAGGAATGTGAGTTGCTGAGTGTTGGAGTGTTGAATAGAGCTCTGCTAAAATAGGAAAGCCCGTATTTTTCTCCTCTGCTTATTGAATGAGTGTACGAATTGTTGCTTATCAAGGGTGGTATCAACATTAGTAGTATCATAGAGAGTATCATAAGGCCGGAGTGGCTGAATAAGATGTGTACGAATAAGATGAGGAACGAATACCCGAGACTTGTGCATCATCGCATGAATGACTGATTCAATGATAGCTTCGATCGCCCAATCAATGAGGGGAAGCAGACTCATTCGTGGACGGATTCCGACTTCTTATTGGACAAATTACCCTTTGCCATAGACCAATTGCAAGAGATTCGCTAGCATCAAGCATAAAGAGATCCGAGATTCGCATTACCATCAGAAAGAAGACCTATACCCCTTCCCTTGTACTTATTTTATTAACAACCTTATTAACGGGAGTTTTTCTATTCATTTGATTCTTTCATTCCAATTGTGAGTGAGAACTATGTAAGCAGAAGTCCAGTTCATTGTCGGTTTCTATCAATAAGATTCCCGGGAGCTTTGGGAACTATCGATTCTGTTACTCTGTTGGAAAGGTAGATAGGGGAGTCTATGGGATTTCTTGACTATCAAGTCTTCCATCTCTCTATCTATGAGTCAGTCTTTCCCACTTCATCGTCTTTTCATTGCCTGCTTGGATTATTTACTGGTTCATTTGTTAGTGTGGAGTGTTGTCTTAATCTTCCGAAGGTGCTTCTTGGTCTCTCTACAACACTGTTGGAATAACCATGGAATAAACGATCCTGCTAGTTAGCGCCATTCGGATGAAGTCATCCTAATTCAATGAAAGCTCAATGTTTGAGATGCCTGGTTGTGCCAATTGCCCTAGTTGACCCCTCACCTATCAAGCCTCCGGACAAAGGCTAACTGTTTTTGCCCAAGCAGAAACTCTTGGAACAGATCGACCACCTCTGCCAACTCTTCTAGCTTCCTCCCAGCGGAAAACCAGAGGAAGCCTGGACCAAAAGAGCAGAGGGGGCGGGAAAAGAGCTTACTGGTTCATAGCTTATGTTCTTAACCACAAAGGGTGGATGGGCAATTAACATAGCGCGTAGTTCAGAGGCAATGTATAAAGAGTATCCTTTTCTTTACAGAAGCATATTAAGTAAAGTGGGCCTACTCATACAATCTTACGACTGGCAGTCCAAAAGAAGACTGAACTTCTGGCTTTCAAACTAGCCTGCAGATGGAAAGCATTAGGCGCCTGTTAGCTCATTGGTAGCTCTTACGCGCGGTAATATGTTCATTTTTGTACAACTAATAGCCGCCTTATAATCAATTAATTGCCCTGAACCAATATCAAAGAATTACTTTTAGCACTCCGCTTACCTTACCCCCTATGGTGTAGGTGATAACATCTGTCTTGCTTTTGCTGCTGCAAGCTCTTCCTTGAATGAATTGAGTAAAGGGACCCTATGGGAGTAATAAGACCATCAAAGACGGAGTCGAAGACTCTAAAGAGTCAATCCATGGGACGCAACTAAAAGACAGAGATTTAGCTCCCCGGAAGGAGGAGTGGAACACGTCTTCCACAATCCTAACAACAAATAGAGCACCTGATTAAGCCACTGATCTCATACCGTCAGGTAAGAATCTATGATCTTGATTAGCCTGCCTTAGTTCTATTAACTGAGTTCTATGTTTTGTGTTGTGTAAGGAAAAGAGAAGGACCCAGAAACCCAAGATCCCAGTGGAACAGGTCCCAGGATGAAAAGACAGATACCAAAAGAAAAGCATAAGACGAAGCAATAAGTCTAGTTGGCTTAAGTCGATCAGCTTGCCTATCTCAGTAGGAAATTGGAACAGTATCCGATTGAAAAGGCGGGTAACAGGAGAAAGAGAAGGAAAAGAGCTGACGACGATTCATTCAGCCGGATAGGATTCTACTCCTTTCCTTGCACCATTGTGCTCACTTAAAGGATTCTTTCGGCAAGTGTTAGATCAATAAGTTCGAGCCAGTACCCTTTATAGACAAGGGATAATACATAGTATCTGTTATTCACTAGTAGTCCACTTCCCTTTGAAAGCTTGCCGTCCATATATATAGTGAGTTATAAGGCTAGACAGCAAATAAGCTAGTTCACTTCCTTTGAAAGAGAAGAAGGTTCCCCGCACTAAACTTGAATGTGAAACTGCGGAAATCTCAAGGAACATTGTGTTCTAAACCACCTCGCTAAAGTATTACACTCAACGATTATAGGGTAGATACACAGATAGTACAGGATTGACTTATCATCAATAGCGAGTAAAAGAACAGAGCTCCATACCTTAAGTCAAAGTTGGGTTTACTCCTGTAAAAAGAACAACTTCCTACAGCTTCAGCCTCAGAGAAGGTACGAACATAGATAGCCTATTTAGAAAGTAGAGAAGGGTACAGCAAGAGACGTGGGAACATCACTTACTCTCGTAGGAGGTAGTGGAATTGAAGGAAAGCGAAGCGAACGAAGGGATATCCGACATGGATAGCCCGAGTGAGTAAGTGACGCTATTACTCTAGTTGTTGTCTTGTCTGCCCTTATTTGAAAAAGTGAAACAAAGAAGAACTGAACACCGCAATCTTGATTACATCCACGCAATGTTTATAGCGCCTCAGAAATGATAGGTCGACCGCATGAATGAGTCGAGATGGCAAGCACAATTCTTAAGCTTAGTAAAGCACTTTTTGTACGTGGCCCATGAGCTGCATGGAGTGCCCTAGGAGAGAACATCAACATGGGATCATACCTTTCTTTCCTTCAACCGGACATTTCAGTACTCCACTATACGATATTTTATTGAACGCTCTTGAGATCCCTTTCGGAACTCGAAAGAGAGTTGGTGTCACGATAATTGAAGGCGCTATGGTGACGCCCTTTGAATCCCAGCAATTCTACGAATGAGTCTCTTCTTTTTGTATTGTATAATAGAAACCCACCTGTTCCAGGCTTGAAGGTTACTCGAGAGAGAGGACACACTGAAGTTCGAATCCAAACTCCTCTTCTCTTGATGACATCAGGAAGTTCTTTATGGTGTTGCCACATTCTCTGGAAGCTACAGGGTCTAGTGGAGGAATGCTGTCTAGAGACCGGAGAAGTGAAGGATAGGCCGGTAATCAGAGCAAGTCAGGAGGAGATGCAGAACAGAGGCCGTTAAGGAAAAGGGTGGTCCATGATAGGGCAAAACCATAGCGCCTTGTCTAGTCTTTCTTGTTGTGAGATGCGCTGCCTTTCTTCCACCAAGTGAAATGGCAATTACATAGCCCCAGTCCTCTTCGAGATGGAGGAAATACGGCTTGGAATCCATTAGCCCATTCTAGATTTCATTAACAATGAAAGCATTGTCTGCAGCCCCGGAAGAAAACGAACTTGTCTATCAGAAACTCATTGTGGTGGCGGGCAGGACGACCAATTCCTATTCAATTCCAGTACACAGGCCCTCAGCATATCTTCACATGTCTGAATGGTTCGTTCGCACTGGCCTGGGGTGGTAGGCTGTGCTCATATGCTGTTGCGTTCCCATGGCCTGTTGGAAGCTTTTCCAGAATCTAGATGTAAACCGCGGGGCTCGATCCGACACTATGCTGATCGGCACTCCATGTAGCCTTACTAGATTATCGATATATGCATTGGCTAGTAGAGTACATGTAGTCCTGACGGGAACGAAATGGGCACTTTTAGTCAGTCGGTCGTATATTACCCATATTGCATTATGTTTGTGTTGATCATCGGGCAATCCTGTCACGAAATCCATAGTGACGTGCTCCCATTTCCATTCGGGTATCTCTAAAGGTTGCAACTTTCCTCCGGGTCTTTGGTGTTCTGCCTTTACCTTTTGGCATGTCAGGCATCGGGCCAGAAATTCCGCTACGTCCCGTTTCATGCCTTCCCACCAAAAGTATTGTCTCAAGTCTCTGTACATCTTTGTGCTCCCAGGATAATTTGATTAGGACTGAGCCTATCAACCATCAATACCTCACAATCAGCCGGGGGAATGAAAGAGGCTCGCAGGGATATTATATAGCTCTTTTGAGTAAGGGATCAACAACTCAACTATAGGCTGACTCTAACGAAGGTAGGCTTGCCTTTCCTAAAATCCCTACGTCCCAGATCTCATGGACGGAAAGAAAGCATATTATCTACGGTGAGCTCTTATTACACAGCTCTCTTCAAACTTACCTTTTTCTAATGTGAAGGTGTTGGCTCAATTCTATCGCTCCTTTGCTGACTTAGGACTTAAGAGATTATGCCTATTCAACATCTTATTATTAATCTTATTCTCAACATCTGCAATTCACATAGCCCCTTCCCAACACTATTCCATTTTATTTTTATTGCTTTCTTGTCTTGAATGCTATTTCTTTCACCGCTAGGCTGGGAGGCCCGGCAGCTCAGATTGATTGTAGGACTTACTAACTCGATTGAACGAAAAGAACAAAGACAACCAAATATGTGAGTCAAAGGTTCAGCTAGGTCTAGTCTATACTAAACAACACGAACACGCCTTTTTCTTTATTATTTATTAAGAGCAAACCGGTTAGCTACAAACAAGGGCTTCCTCGGCGCGCGCGTAAAGCATCGAGGATGTAGGACTTGCGTAGAGTAGTTGCAGTGGGCATGAAGCAGAACATCGGAATGGACTACTTAGTCTGGTTTACACAAGGGATGAGGCTAGAGAATCTACTTTGGACTTATAGGATCGCCTAGGCCATGCCCTGATTATCCCATTCTTTAGGAATCGAGCAAAGCTTTTTATTACAGCTAGGAGCACACTGATGGTATCACGCTGAGTGACTGGAACAAAGTAGCTCCATAGGAGTAGGAGGAAGGACGGACTCTATTCCTGACTTGCGGCAGGTTTGAGCATTCTTTTAGCTCATATGAGAAAAGAACCGTAGGATCCCTCTGGAAAGTAATCCTTATCCAAGCCCAGAGAAGGGAGGTAACCGTTAATCCTTCCAGGACAGGGAAAGAAAAAAGGGGGTGGTGGGACAGGACCGCATAACCTACTCTCAACGAATCTCGAAGAGAGGAGTAAGACAGGGACATAAAGGATTATCAGCTCCTACGATAGATGATGAAACTAGCTGGAACTCTATCCATCACCGATATAAGGAGGAATGCTTCGGAGATCCGACGAGAATAAAGTGTCGAGAAGGATGGAAAGGATAGCTTTTCACGAGAGATGAAGGGACAGTCACTCTTATCCGCTGTCCGAAGCCGAATGTGAACCCATTTCTATCCCCGGACTGGTGCTTCTTTCAACACAAAGCTTATTACTACAAGAGTCATCCAACAATATTCTTTTGACCATTCCTCTTTGGCAATCTAGTAGCTGCGGCTCTTGCTTAGGGGCTTCGAGATCCTATCGATGAAGGTGCGCACCTGATCGAAGCTCTTTGTATTTCCGGATTCAATCCACCCACTAGTTCCCCTTGTTACGACATCCTGCATAATAGAATACTGAACCTTGAGTTAGTTCTATTTGATGTAGCAATAGCATGAAGCATAATTCCCATTAGGGTTAGCCGGCTCACAAGCGGAGGCAGCAATGGCAAAGATCGTTTTCGTATACCATTGCTTGCTTTTTTCCAAGCTTTCCGCGGTCTGTGCTCAATCACTTATCCATATGGAAAAGGGATTTCACGATCGCTAGCTCACTCTCTACAATACAACTTTGTTAGGTTCATTCCCTCACTCCTGCCCCGGGGGGGTCATACACTCTCCTGAACAAGGAATTCCAGTATTAGCTTAACATAGAGTACAGAAACTGACAGCAAGGCTCGAGGGAATTGTCTTGACCTAGTTAGGGTGTTACACTAGATGCCTGGAAAGGAGATCTCGTTGACCTGTAAGACGAGACGGCTGTACTCTTGAGTACAGGTGTGAAAGGAAGATAACACCGCCAACTCTTCCAGACTCAATGGGCAATTAACATAGCGCCTGCTGACTGACGCGCTTCTTCAACAATTACAGCTCGGAATACGGTACAGATCCGCGTTCGTTGGGTTAGCATCAATATGGAATCTAGGAACTACCGCTAGAACAGCCTAGCTCGAGATAGCGAGAGAGAGGTTTGATCCATGCGGGTAGGAGCTCTGTAGGATTACACCCAAGATAAGACATAGAACAAGCCAACAAAGAGCTAGTTTCTGCTAAAAAGAGACTCACAGAAAGAAATAGACAATAGAGGAGATATAGAGATAGTAAGGTAAGTACAAGAAGGTAGTCTAGCTCATGTTGACTGGTAATGGACAAGAAAGGAAGCGAAGCTTTTTATTTGAAGTAGAAAAGTTAGCTAATTCCTTCGTTGGAGCAGGTGTGGGCGCCGGTCTTCGGGCCACTACCGGTGAAAGACTTTGCAGCTTTGTTGCTTAAGAGAATGCCAAGAGAAGTGATTTTATTTTTAATTGGAGAGGGCTTGGGCTACTCTCGATTGTTATTCCTTTTAGTAAAGGATGCAAGCAAGAAGAATTAGCATTCTTAGTCTTCCCCCAGGAAGCGAGAAACTCTCGGGTGAACCAATTGCTTGAAAGAAAGGATTTGATTAGCTTTAGATGGGGCTATACTAAATAGACAAATCCGGGGTTGACTTCTCTGTCACTTCTTCCACTTCTCTGACGCTTCAACATTGAATTGGTTATCAAGGCTTTCCAACATTTGCATTTCGAGAGGTTGGTCCGTTTACCTTGAAAGCGAAACAATGGCAGGTGGAAAATCAATCATTCCAGAAAAAGCCTTAAATACACAGAGGCTTGCGTTGCGATATCCTTGAGTACTTACTCGACTCGAAATAGCCTTTCCTTTGGAACGAATTCCATGTTGCTTAGTGACATCAATCCTACCTGTTCTGTCTTGTGGAATAAAAGCTGTGGTGTGGCACTTTATCAAATGGCTTCCTACTGAGATGGCGTAAACGCGCTTGGGACGGATTCCTCTTGCTGTTGATTCCTACTTGTTTGTTAGTGCCAATTGATGCAAGGAAGACAATTCCGCCTATGACTATATGCTATTCTATGTTAGCCTTTGCTTTGAAAGCAGTTTCTCGGTTGTTCAAGAAGGGGAGCAGCTAGGAATCTAGCTAGGGCTATTTTACACTAATAAGAATATCCCCCCTACACACATCCGAATTGTTCAAATCTTGAATATGACCCTTTCTTTGCCATAGACCAATTGCCCGAGATTGACTAGCATAAGGACAGATAGGCTAAAGAGAGGTTAGCCCTAGTTGATTTAGCACTCCCTACCGGCCTAGCGCTAGCTAAAATAATGCTGATCAGGGCGGTAAGCATTATTTTACACATTCAGCTGATCTTTTCATTACTGTGGGAAAGCCTCACTCTCGGTGAGGGGGATGATTCATCTGGATAACAAACCGGAATAAGCCGATTCGAGTCTAAGACTTTCACCAGTAAGGAAGGAAAGAAGCAGGCAAAGCAGAGATTGAGGAATTTATTGGCTCGTCAGAGGAAGCGTAAGCTCACTCGACTGTAGGAAGAGAGCTCTTAAGTACATTTTGGGACTGTTGTGCCGCGAGTCAAGATGTTTGAAGTTACAAAATGAATCGGTGCTGTAGTCAATTCCAGTTCAAGCTTTAGCCTAAGAAGACTGAACAGGAGCGGTCATTCCTATTCCGAAAAGGCTAGCTGCTGATTCAACGAATAAAATAGAGTGAAAAGAAAGAGTGAAAAGGCTAGACGAACTCATAGCTCCTATAGCACCCCAACTCAGAACTCAGAACTCATAGCAACAAGACAAGACAAACTGACGCTTGCTTCACTCGTGCTCCTGGATCACTTCACTCGCTGTACTAAAGTAGACGTGGGCAAGATTGTTAGGAGTATTTTCCACTGTTCACTGCGCTTTATTTAAAGCTCTACAAAGGTATTATGCCTGCTATATAGTGGTCAATGAGACCCTTCCTGTAAGTGTATCACTGACTTGTTCAGGGCTTCCTCGGATCATTCCTCGTCGTCACCGACATTGTATTAGTTGTGGTGATGAACGGGCGGACGAGATAGTTCGTCTATACAACTCATGGTTTGGTCTTAGTCGAATAATTGAGTTGGCGGCTTTGATACTCATTCTTAAGAGAGGTCCCACTAACGGAACAAGAACACATTAGCGTATGAAACAGAGCTGAAAGCGCGAGTGCACGATCTCGGCGTTCCGCATAAAATATGCTTTCCATTTTCTTTTATTCGGGTCGGGCACATAGCAACAAGGGAGATTTATTACTCCTCTACCTGTGTTACTGTATGGGAAGGGGAGCTTGTCAAGTATGGGGATATACAAAAAATAAAGCCTTAGGTTAACCACTTCAACAATTGTATATTCCTGGAATCAGTACTATTGAATCCGCTAATAGCCGCTCATAGGTCAGGTCGAATACCGGGTTTCTCTCCTTAGCCTATGGATTCGCCTTGCTTTGGCCGAGGCGCTATGTTCTTCAAACCATCCATCCTTGTTTTACTATTCGATTTGAATAGTCAAGACTCACTAGTAGTTCCAAAGAAAGGAGCATCTGGCATAGGTTTTTCGAATTCCTTACTGTCGTGTCTGTAACAAAACAAAAAGCAAGCTACTAGTCAGAAGGGAAGGAATGAAATAAGCCAGCAAGTCGGTCTAACCAGTAATAGTCTCGATTGTGAAAAGCATGGATGAACCTTCTATTCTGTATTCCCCAATCACTTTACTTGAGCTGAGAGCAGAGCAAGCCCAATCGATCAGAGGAAGACTTGGCCCGGCTATCTTGACGCTTCTGATGAGAGCCCGGGGATTTGCCAAAAGCAACGTCGAAGACGATTGGGTAGGGTAGACCCACTTTAATTACTGAAGAGACGGCATAGAGGACGAAAGAGCTGTCGATAGCCGCATTCAAATTGGAAACATCATCCCAGTGGAATTGTACGTACCTTCAATCAAGCGAAAGCAAAAACAAGAGCTGTTCCAGCCATGGAATGAACTCTTCTGCCATCTCACTCAGGGAACTCAGGTTTGGAACTATGATACCGCCAATTCTTTTCCTATATTTTTAGTTCCGTAATCGCTATAATCATTAAGGGAAGAGCGGGTATGATATGAGGGCTTCTTTCACTTTCCTTTTTCTTTGCTGAAGCTAATGATCAAAGAGAGTCAGTCACTTTTTTCTCAACAAGGGAGTCTAAGTACATAGGCAAAGTGCGGATACTTACTTTTGGCTTTCTTTGAGCCCTCAGGCTTCATGGATCCAGAGTCAGCTTTCCTCTTCTCCGAAGTTTTCCCCCTTGGAGTCATGGGTTGGCTCCTCTCATTCGTCTTGCCAGTTTTTTCAAAAGAGAATCCCTCCGCAACTGGTTTATTCAAGATCTTGGCTACATAGCCAGACCACCAGTTGTCAAAGTATTCTGTTATGGTATAAAAAAGAAGTCGTCGAAAGCCACAAATACACACACCTATATATGTTGACACTCTTTAGAGGAGAAGAAAAGATAAATTAAAATGACAAAATCAATTGTGAGACATAACGAGCTGAGCCGTTAGGCGAAGGGGCGAAGACGTCCCCCATCTCCTTAGAGAAAGGGTCCCACTTCTTATTCATCAATTGCAGCATGAAATCCAGTAAGAGAGGGTTTTGAGGCGACCCTTCATTTGCCCACTTCTATTCCTACCTAAGATGAACTTACCTTGACTTGAGCACTTCTTTCTATGAGCTGCCCGGACTATACCGACACCCGGAAAGAAAGGGTTTTAGCCCTTTTTATAGTTATTGCTCGAGTCATTCCCACCTATCGGTAGAACAAATGTGGCATCGAACCTTGTCAATAGAGTTGCTTCGCTCCAGCCTGTCCGCTTATTCCGAACGATGGATGCAATTCAGTAGTGTAACTCGTTTATCCAGTAACGATAAACTCAGTAACTTAAGTGAAACGAGTATCAAATGAAGTCGAGATCTTCTAAACCTTTGTTGTGGCAAAGCCAGGGAAGTGAAAAAAGCATTCATGAACAGCTTGGTCAATCTGTTCATTCCTTTCTTTCTCTGACAGGTAACATATAGATAGAAAGCCTAAAGCTAGACAAGCCGGTCACCCTTTTCTTTGTTTGATATAGTTGAGAACCCCAGTCTTTCTTTTGGGGGACTGACCCAGCATGGTAATCACATTTGGCCTTTGGTCCTACCGGCTGCATCCTATTTGAATCACGTCCGATTTGGATCGTGTGTCAACCTTGCGGCCTAGGATTTGGATTACGTCTTGAAGGGGGTGTGCCTAGGAAGAGTACGTCTTACCTAGCTAAAGTCGAAGAAAAGAAAACTATCCTAAAGAGGTGCCTTTCTTAGCCGGGGTTACAGCAGCCAACAAGTTTCGGCATTTGCCGCGGTATTCAGCTTCGGCACTAGAGCGAGAGACAGTATGTTGTTGGCGTTTGGAAGACTAGGGTGGATGGTTCTAGTCTAATCTCAGCATTGATCCATAAGCAGCAAGCTCATAAGTTAGAGCTAAGAAAGCTGACTTAATCGGGTTCGGATGTTTTTTAGGGACCTTACTATCTTAAGGAAGGCTATGCCGCATACCTATCTTAAGGTACTAAGAACACGAAGCCAACCTCCACTTGATATTGATATCAAAGAGCACCATTTTTACGGTATGCTGTGGTGTTCATAGCACCTCTGGATTCTAGAGAAGAGAAGAGCAGCTCAATAAATACCTGCAGGTGTGATTTCACGACCTTTTCTAGGTCTGCTTCTTTACGGGGGTATAGTCAAAGTAGGCTCTTCTGCTGTCCTGCTAGGACCTAGATTCGAAAAAGCCAAACTTGAGATTCGGCTCGCCTGATTGAGAAAGTACGGGCCGGCAAAACAAAAGACGAAAGAGTCAAGAAGGAAGGACTAGAAGCCCCTAAGAGAAAACCATTCCCTTATCCGTTATCTGTCGCGAAATCAATCTCTTGTGGCCGGTGGAATCTCGAATCGTATCGTAGGAGCCGAGCTCATTCACTGAAAGCGGATTCATTCGCGGGACCAACTAAAGAAAGAGGCGGGTCCGAGTCTTCCTCGGTTGAAGTACCAAAACTCCTCTTCCTTTATCTTCTTCCGGAGCAAGCAAAGGATGAGAGAGAATAGCGTGTCATTTCGGAACCGTTCATAAGCGCGCCCTTCTTCAATCAATCCACTAATTGATGCTGAGAAAAGCATTGATCTTTCCTTTATTTCTTTTTCAATTCGTATAGGGGACTTGCTCAACAGGTCAATGTAGGTCTCGGCTGGCAAGCAGTTCATTTCTTTCAGTATGAAACTCTTCTCCGGTAGCGCCGATGCAAAATAAGCAGTATTGGTGCCTGGAAAGAAAGGCCCTTCAATGCGACCAAGTCGTCTGACTTTCATATAAGAAAAAATCGTAGGATGTAGTTTGATTAATATATTCTCTTTCCGATCAATCTTCGTGTTTACAACTGGCGCATCAAAGAAGTAATTAACGATCCACCTGTGAACTCATAGCATAGCAAGAGTGACGTACCCAGGCTCTCAAAGCCATCAACTCGAGCATGTCCCTTGAAATCTCTAAAATGAGGGGAATCCATTTCCTAAGAAAGGAAACTAGGTAGACAACAAGAGAATATGTACTTACGACGAGAACTTGAAACATGCCCTAATCTGAAGTAAGCATTTACCCGCTTCCAACCGCATTCGCTTAAGAACAATAAACTAGTTATTCGAGAAAGAGAGTGCAAATAATCCGCTTATCTGCCTCGTTAGTGGATACACATTAAAGGAACATATCTCCGTAGTAGCTCGTTACACTTTCCCCGTGAAGGGAAAGAGTCGTTGGGCTAGGCGCAGAGACAGAATGTGAACTCGTAGCTAGATACATAGTCAATATCGTAAAGGCGGATGCCCCGTTGCTAGAATAAAAATAAGGAGCTTCTCTCACCCGTTGCTAAAAACCATTGTGCGAGGAAGTTAAGTTGTTTGCCCCGTAGGAGGAAAGGGAGAAGAGCAGAAAGGATGCAATCCATTCGAAGCGACTTTAGGCTACAGAGGTTACCTATGTTCCGACTCCGACCCTACTCGTAGGGCTAAGTGGAGCTCCTTTTGAAGGCACGGAAAGACTCTTGGGCCCGAGCTTTATAAGTTGAATCAAAAGGACCTTCGTCGAAGTTAATCCCCTTTTCCAACCTCTTGGCTAGGATCCTACTAGTAGCGGTTATCCGGCTTCGCGAGACCACTCTTGGATCTACTCATGGCTAGGCACCTGGAGCGCTACGTTCGTGATCGATACTTAAAGGTTTCATTCCAGAGATGCCCTTCTTCATTTTTCTTATGATATTATTATTGTTTGAGGTCGAAATTCCTTCTTTTTGGCTACTTCCCGGTATAATCATTTGAATTGCATGTGTTAAGCATCTCGGTTGAGGCAGAATAGAGTGGAAATTGGATGTTGGATCACTTACGGTATCTTGGTTTTGTCCTCGATCTCGTCTTCCGGTTGGCTGCTGTCGAATATCATAAGGATTCTCAGAAGAGGATGTTAATAATACTTTGATTTTGTAGAACTTCCTACTTTGGACTTCCTTTTCTCTTATTCCAACCAGTTCATTGATCGACAGACCAAAGGCAGGTTGATCACCCGGACTGGGAACTAACTCCAAAATAGTAGCGGGTCTTATCTTAGATCGACTGACTTCTCAACAACGTCGATCCTCAATTGCTCACACGTTGTATGGAACTCCATGGAAAGGAACCTTGTGACGGGAGATGGCAGGCCCTAAAGCCATTTCCGCCGACTCACTCGCTACTGAGAATCCTTACAAAAATCAATGGATAGCCGAAAGTAAGATCGATAGTTTTTCGGTTGAGATCTCTACCTTTTAGTCCCTTCGTTACCTCTGCTACTGAAGTACCTATAAATACTTCCTCGTATTGTGCTTATGGTCTAATGTGTTTATGACCGATTTCTTTATCTAAAGGAAAGAAAACTTTGAGGGGGTTTGATAAAGTGGCCAAATCCGGTCTTAGCAAGACTGTTTGCGACGAATAAGCTTTTAGAAGGACAAAAGGAATGAGAGCTGCAAAGGCAGTCTAGCCTTCAGCGGACGATCCTATCAGTTAGATAATCGAAGTCCATACCGGACGGCTTTCTTCCTCCAATCCTTCCTACCCCGATTGGACTACTTCTTTAGTACACCGTCAACTCCAGCATCGTTACGTGCCCGTTTCAAATATAAAAAGTAAGAAAGTCTAAATGCCCTGGGTGTAAGACGTCATAACTCAGCAATCTCTTGCTCAATCAGGAATAGCAAGCGTTAGCCAACCTGTGCTTCAACCTCCGTCTATCGAGAACATAGCAGGCATAGGGGGAATCACTAGAAGCGGGAGATGCTATGCTATACGCCTGAAGGCTTTCACGTTTCAATCCCAACTGCTAGTTCCCACTGGTGTGCACTTGTAACTGAACCTGTATCGGTGGGTTCATCCATGCCAGTCAAGCTCTTCTGGTCTGTGTTCGCTACCTGGGGCTGAAAGCTTCCCGAACTGGGAATCTCCGGATCTCTGCTTATTTTCAACTCCCCGGTCTTTCACTTGATTAGTGAATAATGCTATTTTATTTTTGATCCTAGGTGGGTAAATAACAATATACAAGTGGTGCAGGACAAAGAGGAGTGGACTCATGAGTATAGGACGTAATGTGAGGTGTGCGCCCGTAGCCTTCCGTTCTCTCCTTTCTCTCCTGCCTGGTCTTCGGGTAGGGGCGAATAGCATTCCAAGAAGTCGACATTCTTTCTTTAGACTAAGACCCGGTTGTGAACTCGGCCCGAGATCGAGTTGCGGGGAATAAGGAAAGAGATAGGAACCCCTTCTAGTAGCTTCCCTTCTTGGGGGGATACATGGCTTAGTCTGTCTGGGTTAGTCTTATCCTCTGTTTCGAGACAGCTTCCTCTGCTTCATACTTATCCCCTATATATAGGTCGAGGTTTATGTGCCACATAGGAAGAGCACAACTGATTCGAACAATGGATCTAGCGATCGAACAAGCGATGTGAAGGATGGATGGTTTTCAGGAAAGGGTCAAACCAAGGTCAGAATTGCTCCTCTCTGTTCCAGAAAGAGCCAGTGTCATCCTCCTTTTCAGCTATCTTATCCGCTTCTGGCATCTAGATAAGAAATGTCAGTCCTTTGTCCAATTCTGTTCAAGCCCTAGTAACATATCTATCCAAACCTCGCGGGATTCCAGTCTTATGGCTAGCAGCTGCTCCTGCCCTTAGTATCAGTTGTTCGTGGCACTTATTTCATTCTCATGGCACTTGCGCGTCGAAGTTCTGTTCTTTGTCCTGTTCTCTTATTGGCATCTAGTCTAGATCGATTTCGAACAGCAGGGAAAAAAGGCAAAAACACTAGCTGATAGAGCTGGCACAACTCTTTCTTCCTTCTCTGTGCGTGATCGGATAATTTCAGTTAAAGACTTCCCTTCTTCAAATAGCCATGTTTGCAGCGCTTATGCCAGCAACGGAAAGGCGTATACGTGGTTAAAAAACAATCCTTTGATTCCTTTCTAAAGAGTGGTTTTCCTCTCGTCATTCCCTTGATTGACAGTGAGGGAATCCTAAGTACGTCATTTCACCAAGCTGTCCTTCCCGGGGGAGAAGCATCCAATTCCATGCCTCTCTACGGAGTTGCCCTTTTATTCTTATTTCCATTTTATTAAAAATAAGTGGCATCAAAGAAACTTTCGAAAATATAAATAAATGTAATTTAATAAACGCGGTAGCTTCTTCCTTTTCTTTCTAGCCGGGTTCGCTATAAGTGAATTTGTGCAAGCCTTTCAAGTAGTGCTTTTCATGCCCGGGGTTCGAGAGGCGAGGCAGGGCAGAAGCTTTCGTCAGGCCAGTCAAGTAATCAGTACCAAGAGCGGGAACGACTACGGCAATTCATTTCTGTTAAGGCCTTAACACTTGTTGACCGGTCAATTCTTGGTGTAAGACTAACTACGCAATCGACTTTGTTCCGCCCGCTTAGAATATGATACTCGATTGCTTTGCGCCTAGCTAACTCAAGGACCAAGCTTGTACGACAATAGATTCATTATACTATTTATTCAATCAAGATCTTTCTTCATTTTCCATGAAGTTGATCTCTCCCTGACTATTCACCCAGACGAATCCTACCCTTATTAATTGGAATCGGTGCACATCACCGAGGTTTGTTTTTATTCCTAAGATTCAATCCCTTCGACTTCAATCAAAAGGTACTGTGGAAGAGAGAGAAAGGCATCACAGAAAAGCCTAGAAAGCCTTCTCCTCTATCCTTTGCTTGTTGATTCCGATCCCGTCCAATATAATCCTGAAATGTCTGGTAACAGGACAGATGCATCTTCATCTTCTTCTGCTGTTGGTGCCTTTCCGTATCTGTATTCACACGTTAGTCTTAGTCGATGTAGTATCACTCCTTAACAGACCCATTTCCCACTGGGAGATAAAACAAGCAGTGGTGAATTACATCCAGCCTTCCACAATCAAAACGCAATTGAATCGCTTGACTGGTTTAGTAAACGAGTGAAAAATGCCTTGTACTGTTTCCCTTTCGAACAACTGACAATACTTGTGCTCAGTTTGATTTGAATAATGACTCTGAGGGTCAATGTAATTGAGCTCTGACTTGACTTTACCACTCTTGCTGGGGCTAGTAGGTTTCTCTTATAGTTCCCCTTCTTCATTCCATCCACCCTGCTTGCCTAAGCTTTTTGTCTAACCCGACGCGTGCCTAATAAACTATCTTCATTTTTTCTTTCGAACTGCCACTGTTTTTCAAACTCACCTGCTTATTTGACTAACTAACAACAGTGAGATAATTAGATTAACTCAACTCAATTTGATTTCCTTCTTAAATCATTAAAAGAGATAATTAAAAGACTAGCCGATACACTAATCCCATCCCAGCAATCAATTTGCAACTAATCCCCCTTACTGCATCAGTCAATTAGAAATCTACTCATATGGGACAGCAGTTCAAACAGGATCGAAAGAAGAAAGACAGGAATTTTAAAGCTTGATAAGATCCAACTTTCTTTACACTGGCTGGCTACACTCACTGACTTCCCTAATCTCCCCCTGTCGTGTCGGTATTTAATACGTACCTCTCAACATCTGATAGCATAGTTCGCCTATCGGTTCACAACAAGCTAAAGCCCTTTACTAGGCACTTTAGTCCAATGGCTCATACATGAATTTCATTTCTTTCTGGCTCTGTTCATGAGTCGGCTCATAAATACTGGATTCACTATAGATGAACAGGTCTCTCGAGCCTTTCTAAAAGGGCTAACCGGAACCGGCGCCTTAAAAAACTTTGATGTTGTAAGGTTTTCTAAAATATCATAACATATGCGCTAGAAACCGGGAAAACTTCTTTTTTCACAGTTAATCCCAAAGTTCCATTGTTACCTGGATCAATCAGCCTCTGATAGTTCGTCTTGTGTCATCCGAGGGGATTCATTGGATCGTGAAGTTGCTTCATACCTGGCGTTTGATCTTTCGCTAGGAGCGAGGTTGCCCAACGCTAAATGGGAACTCCCCAATCAACTGTGGGCTAAAGCAACAAAGACCATCGCGCCTGTTGGAGTTCGGTGAAAGCAGTGACACCGCTCCGCTTACGGGGAGGATTTCAATGTTCTCAAATCTTTCACACACCCCCTTTCAGTCCTTTGCTCTAACCTGCTGAGCTACCTGAACCACTTGACCTAGATCTTCAACTAGTAGAATCTATGATATTCGATAATGAACTTTATATAAGCTATTGAGTTTGATCTCTTTCCTCTCTACTTAACCAATATAGTCTGTTTTCTTCGATTTCTCTTATCAAACTAAAATCCTTGTTCTAGTTGTAATTATTGAGTCACTATTTCCTTTCCTTTGTTCTTCTCTTTCAAAAGACTTACCCATTAGTTGTTCTTTAAAGAATAAAGTGAAAGGAGAGGATGAAGACGAGAACTACTGAAAAAGCAAACCCGTCATATGAAAAGCGGCATCAAGCTCTAATGGAACACATCATCTGACTCAGCTAGCACCCAACAAATCAAAGGTCAACTCCCATGGCCTTAGTCTTGAACTCCTGGAAAAAACGGTTGCAGTCAGACTAGGAGGAGTAGCTATCTTGATTTGAAAGTAGTATATTGATTTCATTTTACATGTGAGGAGTCGAGTAAGATAATAGGCTCTGTTAGCAATAAGGTTTGAGAATAAAGAGAGTATAGCAATTGTTGAATCAATGTTGACTGCGTGCGCTCCTGCTTGTTGAAAATAATCCAGGGCTTTCCTTACTCTAGTTGATTCAGTCTAGTCTAGAATGCATTGCGAACTCTAGAATAGTAAGCCCCTAGAATAGTGTCAGCCTCACATAGAGTCAGCATATATGGTTTATCTGCAATTCCTTTCTGTTAAGGCTTCCCTTAACACTAGTCTCGTCAGGAATGGTTTTCTAGAAGTTCTTTCATTCAAGAAGGGCGAATAAGCAACGCGTGAGGGGCGAGTTGTAGAGCGTTCTAAAGAGATTAGGCATAAGATTCACCCCAGAGAATAGCAACGAGAAGAAGTCCCGAGTGAGCAAGTGACCAGTTGCTGTTCCAGTTGTTATCTTAGTAAGAGTTCTTTCTGTTCCTCTATCTATGAGGAGCTTCCCTCGGCAACAGAAGTATACGGGTGTTCCTATGAGGTCTCTCGAGCCAGTTTGATGTTGGTAGTCCGGAATAAGAATGAAAGGCAAAACCATAGCGCCTACGGGAAGCTGCTTCTGATTCCCTTACCCGAGCCCGAGAATGTAGAATCTTATGAGGAATTGAGTAAGGGCTCTACTGATCTAACTCTTACTGTTGCTACTGTTGCTATTGTAGCTACTTGTTGTTACTGAGCGTTGAGTTAAGAAGGAAAGAGTGGAAAGAGTTGCTGAAGTAAGTACTATTAGTTCCCTTCTTCTTGATTCTTTGACTCTTTTTCCTTGACTTCCTTATGAGTGTTGAGTTATTGTTGTTCTATGAGCTTCCTTCCTCTACCTAGCGGTAGAGATCTCCAAACCTATCCCTTTCTTTACGAGTTCTCCTCCTAAAATCAGTATTAGCTTGGTTTTCATTCCTGTGCTAGTTCGGAAAAGCGTACTAAAGGTGGGAAATGCATTAGCGTACCAATCCTCTTATGACATCCGAAGGGAGAGCTATTAGGAGTTCTGGCTTGCCAGCCCGATAGCCCAAAAAGCGATAGGGCTAATAAGCGCCTGATACTCCGTCAAAGAGCGACAAGAAAGTAACCAGTGAGAGAGACATACTACAACATGTCTTAAGAACGCGGGATAAGACGGGAAATATGATAGTTTAGCTTATGTGTCCGGAGCGCCGGCTGCTAAAGCGAGTAAGCCGATAAGTAGGCAAGCCCCGAAGAATATCAGGCTCGAGAGACCAGTTCGATATGTCCGGTATACGGCCTGTTGCTAACGCTATAATATCAGATACTGTTCGGAAGCGGCTGTCTCCCGAAAGCAGGTATTTCATCTTATTGTTCTTCTTCCTCCTATTTGGGAAGTGTCTCCCTAGCAGTCTCAAATTACCAGTATGGACGATCGTGTCGCTCTTCAGCTCGGAGGGGGTCCTATAGTCCTGAATGAGACGGTATTCCGTTTTCCATTATCCTGGCCCCCCGTGTCTGGTGGTATACATTCCAAGTCATGCCGTATTAATCACAGCCTTCTTGTCTATAGTCGCTCCAGTACTGTTAACCTCTTTTGAAGGCGGATTCCAGCCGGTAAATAAAACGTGTTCTTCCCCTTGACTTGACCAGTAGGATACCGCAGCTCCAAATCAAGGATGTTGAGAATAGAGGTTTATTGGATGCTCTAGTTTCTGGATCATTGAAGTAATTGTTGAAATAGATGAATCCAGTCTTTTTAGACCAGGTGAAATAAAGGGAGATTAAGAAGAGGAATCTCCACAAAAAGAGTGCTTCGAAATTCGATATAGGAAAAGCTGCCTAAAAGAAGGGGCCCTTTTAAGGTTTTTTCTTCTCCTAGCCAGTAGAAAAAGCAGTCAATCCAGTTGTTGCCAATATAGTAGGAGGTCTGAGACTAGGCTTCGCCGATTGAGAAGATTGCCCTTGTAGTTTTGCTTTTCTAAGGAGCCATTTATCTAGAAGTGAAACTCTGAGTTCTGTAGCTCTCTGGTTGAGACAAATAAGAAGTCCATTAGAAGTATGTAGGGGAAATCTGGAGTTTAACCTACCCGGATTACACCTAAAAGAATCTAAGGATGCCTTAACTGCACTTTTAGTAGAAGGGATAGACACTCCAAGAAAAGGAATGAAAGTTGGAGTTGTAGCTCTTCCTCTGCCCGGGGATGAGAATATCCGGAAAAGAGCTTTCTCAAGTGTCTGTTTGTCGGTTTGCTTTCTTGTCCTAGAGCTAGAGCTGAATTAAATTCGTTATAGTAGAGCCAACCAAAAGACCTCCTGAAAGAGAGCGAAGGGCTGACCAACGAAAGCCCGAGTGAACTTGGTTGTCCTGTCTTGTCCTAAAATCTGGAAAACCAGATGAGAATCTTGCCTCTTTTCTGGTATTAGTGATAGATGGATATTCAAATAAATAGCCTATATATGATAGTAGAGCCTTGACTTAATAACAGAGCTAAGCAAGCTCCTTTGTCAGGTGTTGTTACCTCGAGCCCACAATGAGGAATCCTATGACGAATTGAGTAAGGGATCTACCGATTATCATGGTTATGGTTGTCTTGTTAGGAGCTAGTCTTGCTAGTCCTTTGAGCTATGAGTGTGAGTTGGAAGTCCTGTTACTAAGAGCTAGTAGTTCCAGTTAGTGAGATATGAGCTGGTTCTTCCTGAGCCACTTCCGGACTGTTGAGCTAGCAGTTGGACTACGAGTTGTTGCTAGAGTATCGTTCCTCTCCCGTTCCGGTCGAGCCAAGCTACTTTAAGGAGAGGAAAGAAGAGTGGGAGTTTGATTAATGGTAGAAAGCGCTCAATTAACATCGACCCTCTACCAAAACAGTAGGCAGCTCCGCCCCTAGCTAATTACCAGCCACCGTACGCAGAAAGGGTTGATAGTGAATGGTATCCGATTTCAGTTCAAGTAGATGCTTCGGGGCGTGCTCTTGGGGGTGTGTTGGTCCAGGACAAACACCCTACTTTTTATTCTTTCCTCTCGCGTACTTTGATCTTCCTTCGAAGGAGCGTATTCTAGCCCGTATATAGGTATGGAGGTTGGGTATTAAGTTCTGTATGTTAGCCACTGCGTGATTTGCATATGGGTCAAAGACCAATGAGCTCCTTACTCTCCCCATGGTCAAAAACCTTAACTGTGTCGAAATAAAACCCGGATAAAGCGGCAAAAGATGCCTCGGGTTGGATTTCGAGTACTGGTGCATTATTGACCTTGCCATGTTTTCCATGCAAATCCCCTTGGATGGTTACCACCGAAGTTCCGAGGGGTTTCTGGTGCACAGAGGATGGCACCGCTTTGGTTTGGTGCAACCACGGTCTGCCAAGTAAGATATTCAAAAAAATATGCTGGAACATATATTACTTACTTGGAAAGGAATTTTAATGACCGTCGGTCCAATGCTCACATCCAAGGTGGCTACACCTAATACCTCTCTTTTGGTATTAGAATATGCCCTAACAATCAGGTCTGAAGGAGTGAGATCTGATGCCTCAAGCCCCAGACAGCTTGCAACCTTTAATGGACAGACATTCAAAGCTGAGCCATTGTCTATGAGTACCTTTGGGACTGTCTTTCCACAAGCCATTACCTGAATGTACAGTGCCTTGTTGTGATCACTGGAACCTGAAGGTAGGTCTTTGTCAGTGAAGGTAATGGCGGCTGTCTTGGTAGCATTCATCAATGTTGCCACCAATGTTTCTGGCGAAGTATCACTAGGTACTTGGCACTGATTGTGTGCTTTACTCAAGGCTTGGCGATGGTGGTATGAGGACTTTAGAAGACTCCAGATCGAGATATTAGCTTGAGTCTTTTTTAGTTGTTTGAGGCGTGATGTTAATTGCCCTCTTCTGGCGTTGGATCAAGCTTGATTTTATAGATTGGTGTAGGAACAGGACTGTCAAGGACAGGTCCTTGGTACTGCCTTCCACTCCTAGTGATGGCATTGATGCTGTAATCCTAAATAAATTGAGGTCAAGCACCATACAATCATTGTCACTAGGTGCTGGTAAGTCATCTAAGTCCATTTCGTCTATTCAGAAGTCCCAGTCTATGGTCATGGCGTCAGTAAACTCATCCCAGTTCATGTCTATGTCCATATCTTCCTTCTGACGGTCTTGTTCTTCAAAATCCTGACCCCTGATCCAAAACAACTTCTGGTTTTTTCTCTTTTAAACTAAACTAATGCATCGAGAAACTGCTCGCCCAATAGAGCTTTGCCTCGCGTGGACCAGGCCTTATGGCGGTCCCGCAAAGCCGGTCACTGAGCAGCGTCGAGACTTTATGACTCAAGAAGAGAGCCAGACTTAATTCGAAAATAAAAGAAAGTAGGGGATTTCATACAAACCAGCAAGAAAGCCTAAGCGCCTATTCTAATAGAACATATTTTTTATTTTTGTACCACCTCGTATGTATCCTTTTTATCATTTATGCGCGCAATCGAAAAAGGAATACGATCTCGGATGTTTTTTTAGTACTAATCATTAGACTCTTTGGTGCTTTCACCTTGTATCATGGGTGGCACTTTATCCTATTCCTAATTACATTATGGAACAATTGGGGTTGCCCAATGGATTTTTTATTAGGGGTGAACGATGTCAGTCTTTTGCCCATTTTACAAACAAAACCCACGAATTGGTAGAGCTTTTTTATGATTTCGTGCTGAACCCGAGTAAAATGATAGTGGGTTCCCAGACTACTTAGGTAACCGGAGTGAAGAAACCACAAAGGTCCTTTCAGGAACTGGATAAAAGGACCAATCACTACATAATCTCTGATGTCCACTACCTTGAAAAGAGGGAGATGGGCTATGTAGGCTGTGACCGTTCAATAAACTAGCGGAGGATGAAACTGGTAAAAAACTATGACAAAAAAGGCGACTACGAGTATCGTGGATCAATCGGAGCCGTAGTTACAAGCCTTCCCAAAAGTTCTCTATTTGAGCCAAGAAAGTGGCAATTCTTTCTCTACGAGTATATCGTCAGCCCACTATCGACCAACGGGTAAGGTGCACTAAGCGCTCCTTTTCCTGCCCATCCAGGTCCTCTCTTGCCTCGCTGAAATAAAGGGTTTTCTTTGAATCACTACCTCTTCAACAGGATATGACCCTTTGTAGTGGCTATAGTAACTATCGGACCGTACTGAGGAGCTTTAGTTGAATCATTTTCAACGTTCGGAGAAGGCCTTTCACACCCGAAAACATAGTCGGACCTATCACTTGCTTGGCTTTGTTGCAGTCCCTATATCTACCTATCCTCTTGTAGCCAGGGCTTAATTAAAAGAAAGAAGTGACTGGGGTACGGTTATTAGACTTAGGTCTGTTACTCCCTCCAAGTCATGACTTGGATCGGGCTTATTTGCTGTAGCAGCTTTTGAAGGATTGATTCGCTACGCTTCTTTCGGATTCCGGTCACCCGAGAGGATCCATCCTTCGTGCACGTCTTGACTAAAAGAAGAGGAGGAGTCTCGGTACTCCAATCGGAAGGTTGAGTGAGCATGTGTCCTTTCATGTGGTCAAGAAAAAGGGGGTTTGGCCAGCTCTAAGTCACTTGGACTTTCCAGCCGTGGGGGCGTACTCCTAACCATTGACTGCATCAACGGGTTTTTCACTTGTCATTGGATACCGCATTCGAAGCGCCTAGATAGAATTAGAATAGATTAGAGTAGTGCGAACACCTAACCAAGGAAATCAGCAGAGCGGAAGTCGTTCCATTTTCTTCCCTATCATAGGCGGATTTCACGCATTGAATGAAAGCCCTCATGTCTGGACCTGAGCCTGAGGAAAAGACTCAATGCATTACATATGATAATCTATGCCGCCTGGTGTCTAGCTGCTTTCTCTCACTAGCTCCGGGGGGATTGTATTGTGGTTAGGTTAAACTCGAGGGGCCAGCTAAACTTATATATAAGGGCAGTACCCGTGTACTCAACAAGAAATCTTAGTGCATTTATCATCTAATTTTTCTCTTTTGAGTATAAGGGCGGTTAATTGAGTAAATGAGTTTCATGTGCCCTCATTAACAATATCTATTTAGATACCCTTTTTTCTTTAAACCAGCTCTTTCCTTGCTATTTCCCTTTTTCTCTAATCTATCACATTCCACTTCAGTTGAATATTCATTCACATAAAGATCCGGTTCCTATTCTTTCTTCTCTTTCATCTGCGGAGCTCTCTCCTTTCCAACTACGATCAGATGGAAGCATTGCTTTATTCAAGGATTGGTATCGACCTTGAGCGCTATAGGAGTTGAATAGCGCCTTCACCTTCCGCTGTTTCTGAATCTGTTGATGAACGCGGGTCTATTGTATCGTCAGCTCGCCTTTTATTCACTGATCTGAGACTTAGCACTTGCCTTGGGCTTTTCTTCTCACGTGAGAGATGCGATTTGAAAGAAGAGGCCGCTAAGGTCAGTTAATCACCCGCAAGATGTTAAAGTTGAAGGTAGTCCGCCCTCCATACTGAGCTGACGTCTGCCCTTTCTATTCGCTATAGTAGTTATATGGGAATGTAGCCTAGCTGCTAGTAGCTCTCTTCAACTAGCTCGGTAGTTGGATGTTTATAAAGGAATTGTTGGTTAGAGCAAGCTAGGCCATATAAGGGAAGCTAGACTTGTAGTTACCCCAATTAACCCAATATATCCATGAATCCACTTTCCTTGGTCATCTCTAATGACTCCTCAAAACCCAACTGGACCCGGATTTCCGGGATTGAGTAGTCTTACGTATAACACAAGCTAAGCCGCTTCCAGTGAAAGCTGTAATGAGGTAGCTCAATAAACCTAGCAAACACCGGCTATCTAAGTAGGGCAGGCTGCTCAGGGGATTCTTTGTCGATAGAAGGCATTCGCGAAAGTCGCTGATTCCGATAAGCTTTACTAATAGAGGGCTTCTCATTATGTGGATACAAAGGCTTCAAGGGGTGCGGTTCCCACAGGAATTGCAAACACCTGAAGAGAGCGCCCGATACGATATCCTTCTTTCACTAGAAATCAGTATGAATAGTCCAATCCATTAGAGCCCGGCAGTCTAACAGGCGTAGATCACACTGGAACTTGATAGCCAGAATCTCTTGACCGTCCCATCTATACTCTCCTTTGAATTCAGAAGATAAAGAATTGATATATTTCGACTTTATCTTATTCTCCAACCCGCTCATCTCGTAATGAGAATAGAATAGGAAAAGATAGTAACGAAAGTACGCCTGCGCGCTCTATGTATTGAACACGAATCGAACTACTCTACGCATAGCCGAAACACATGTACGATCGATCAAGTGTTGGGCTCTCAACCCCTAGAGCAATAGACGGAATGAGGGGTGCTAGTCTCGATGCAACGAATCCGGATGCCGGGAATACGCGGTTAAGGTAGTTGATCTCCATTAGCTTCGGTGAACATGATAGCTCCGTCGAAGTCGCTCCTTGCCTTGACCGATAACTGCTAGTAGTGGTATTGGTAGAGAGAGCTAGAACGAGTACCGAATAGAGCAAGGAAGGAAATATTGTTTAGGAAAGATAAGCTGAGGAGAGTACGATCCAGTCGAGACTGTCCCTTGATCGTAACTTTCTCAGGGCAAAGAATCCATCAAGTGATCAAGCCAGCTAGGGAGATTGCGCAAGCAATCTCTGAGTCCGTTGAAGTTTGTAGCTTATGGAGGTATGTATGTATGTTTACCACCAGGCTCTTGCTGCTGTGCGTGGAAGCTGAATACCGGCCTTCTCTCCCGTTGCCTTTTTACAGTGGAGGTTCGATTGCTTTCCTTCCGTTGGCTCACGCTCGTCGAAGCTAACAATCCCCGGGGATTCCTAAGGGTGTAAAAAATGGATAAAAGGACTAAGGGGAGAGGGTATACCAGTCCTATCATTCATAGGGTGTTTTCCAGTTATTCCAGATATAGCTGGGTAGAGGGGGCATCCTTGGTCAGATTCCGTTTTATCGCAAAATCTCTAACGAAGTCTTTCTCCAAGCGAGTCAGTGGAAGTGTGAGTTGAGTCCTTATTTAAGGAAAAGGGTTATCTTAAGTTCCTGGTGTAGCAGATTCCATTCATTGGAAGTTCCCTTTGATGTGGGACGAGCTGCCCGACGTTCGAGTGAAGCCTCCTGTATTAAAGCACGTTTTTCCCGCGGGTCTCAACGAGCGTTAATCTAACCTATTCCTTCCAAATCCGACTAGGCTGAAAGCGGGTTCTGCTATGGGGCAAGTTCCTGCTAAACGTCCTCTGTTCATTTACTCGGAAAAAAATGGGAATCCTAGAATGAACTCTTACATGGCCTACGGGGCCTATAAGACCAAACAAGGAAAGATGTAATATCCCTCCTCCTAACAAACATACTACTGCAATGATTGGACCGATGGGATTGGAAAAGAAAGACCGTCTTGTTATAGGATACCACTTGCACTGAATGACTGCCCAGAATGTACGGAAGGAGACCGTACCGGGCTACCAATCGTGCTATCAAACAAAACATGATTTCATTTTCTTTCTTTAGGTCTGTATAACAAAAACTACCTATTTAGCTTATTCTTGAACCGATTCTCGTAAAGATACGATTCGATAGCACATGAAAGAGAGATTCCGTAATCTTAAGACTGAAGATTGGGCGCCGGGTATGCTTTCAAAACAAAAGGGCTCTTTCCTTTAGGTTCAGTTAAGGGCTTTAAATGGCTATATAATAGAAGTCGGAGATCCCGTGTAGGAATAGATAACGACGTGTAAGATTTCTGTCTTCTTCTGTGGCTCTGGGAAAGGCTGTACGCAAAGGTTTGAGCCGGGGTCATTGGACAGGGCTAGCACTCACTCAGTCCACTTGATTCGGAGCAGCCCCTTCTCAATCCCATTCGTACCATCTCAACCCCCTGCTCTGCGACGTTTTCAGAATAGTTGGAAGTAGGAAAGACGAGTCAAAGGCGCTTTGACGGCAAGCTGCTCCTATCCTCTCAGGTCAGGGTAGAAGGGTAAAGGCAAAAAAGCAAGGGTAAACCGGGCAGTTCGATCTCAAAGGGAAAGCAGTACCGCTAGCAACTAACAACTTGACCATATTGATTGGGAGGAACATAAACGCTCTCAACCAGTAACAAAACGAGGGCGATAAAGGCGAAAGTAGATTGCAGACCGCAGGGTTGGACTCTCCAACATCCTACTCCTAGTCCGATAGTGGTAGTAGAAACGGGTTAAACCGATGCGCCCGGGAAGGAAAGCAACAGGCCCACAGAGACGGACACTCGCTTACCGCACACAGAGCCGCCGCATTGTACCTTGTTGAGTTGAATTGTAGGAACTCACACTCATTTGATTCTTTCTTGTATTTTCCCTTCCCCTTTTTACCTTATTTTCAGGGAGTGGAAAGTGCCTGTTGTTGATTCCAGCCCAGAAGAGCAGATGTAGGAAAGTAGAAAAATGGCTAAGGTGAAAGCTTGTTTAGTCCCACGTTTAGCTGAGATTTTGAAATCAAAAGCGCGGAATCATGATATTGATGTGGATCTAGTGAAAAGCATAGAGGGGATTCGTTCGTGTACTTACCGCTTTAATCCCATGTTTCGATATTGGATTCCTAAAGGAAAGAATCACTTCCGTCCCATTACGCAGCCCCACTCTTCTGATGTCCTAATCTTAAAGAGTCTTTGCACGCTGTTTAATGAATTGGACGATCAATTCCACCTTTTATCACATGGCTTTAGACCTAAGCGAGGAGTGATCACCTTATTTAGATCTCTTGCTTCATGGTCTTCCTTAGTGTTGATACAGAGGAGTGATATAGTCAGCTGCTTTGATAACATCCCCCACGACCTGTTATTAAGCAGGCTTCAATCTTTTCTCGGCCCCAAGAATCCGGAACTTCTAGATCTTATTTCCTCGTTGCTCAATGTTCCTATTTTAGATCAAAATGGAGTCAATTATGCTTCCCCGTCCAAAGGAATACCACAAGGAAGTCCCTTTTCTCCTATACTCATGAACATCGTTCTGCATTCCATCGATGTAGAAATGGGAAGGTTTGTCTCATCTGGTGAGCTTTTCTATCTACGGTATGCGGATGACATCGTACTTGGATTCCATAATAAGAGAACCATTCCTCGATTGATCTTAGCCTTCCAGAAATCTCTAAATGATCTCAAACTCCAGGAAAAGTCAAGTAAGGTTTGGCGACAAGAGAAAAAAGGGTCCCCCCATATAAGAATCCTAGGATTTATTTGCTCAATAACAGAGAACGGTAAAATAGTAACCCGCGCTCCCTTCGCTAAATGGAAAAAGAAACTTTCTCTTACGAATATTCTACGGGATATAAAGGAAAAAGAAAGGACCCTACAATCATTTCTCGTAAACTTCCTATTGGTCATAGAACCTTACATCCACTTTTTTTCCGCCTGTCCTTGCTCACAAAGCCAAGTAGAATTCCTGAGCTTTGCAAAATCACTTCTCCGCAAGAGATCCTTAGAATTCCAAACCGCGAACTATGAATCGAACTCAAAAGAATACATTAAGCTACTTAGGAACAGCGAGCAAAAACTGGCCAAAAAGATAGACGGCATCTTCCACTATTGGACTCACCCAAAATAAAGTAAGTAATGATCCATCGGGCTTATCCCTCTATCCGAATACAAAACCAACCTTTTGAGATGAGAATCTCAAAAGCCTGGTTTGATTGTTTTTAGTAGTCGTATAACGCCGATGGTATTACCTACGATATTTAAAACGAGTTCCGATAAACTGGATTTTTCCTTCCTATTTCTGGAATATTCCGTCGAGACCACCAATTCCAACAGTACAGTATCTTCTTAGGTGTTTATTGAATTATTATAGCAGGTCAAGCAAGGGATAAAAAACCAGCTTCCGATACTTGTGCAGAGCTTCCCTTCCTTCGCTAACTCGCTGCTCGCCCCTCCAACTCTCTCCCGAGATCTTGATAATGGAGAAAAAAAAACCTCAGCAAGACATCGCTTATCGGGGTCAACATCTCTCAGGCCGAGGTTGAGCGTGTGGCGAGTCGAATTTATTGTCTCTAGGATCTCTTCCTTCCTCCCTTGGCGCTTTCTTTATCAAATTGACCCCAACTATCAATGTGCACAAGATGTTCCCCCGCTCATTCCTGTAGGTCTTTGTTGTAGGGTCGCTAGGATGGATGGAATGAAGATGAGGCCCTTTGAAAGCAAAGTAAGTAATAACATCCACTCTTTCTTCTTTTTTTTCGCCTCCCCCTCAAATAGGCTGGTCACTGTCTTTGTCTTATGCCGCCAATGCGGCGAGTCCTGTGCCTTCGACCTTCGTGGTCGTGTTTCGTGTTGTGGTACCGGCGAAAAGATGTTAGCTGCTCGGTAAAGCAGGAAAGCATCTCTCTCAATTCCATCGATCCTTTCGTGGTTGTGTGTCCTTTCAGCCTTAAAGCAATCGGCGTCGGGTGAAGGTGAAGAGGTTTTTATTCCTAAAGGAATCAAGCGCGGTGCGATGCCTGATAACTAGTTTGAATATCCCTGTCTCCAGGTGGAGGCGTTTTTGGTGCGTGCCTTTTTTGGGGGTTTGCTTAACGCCCTCATGTGTCTCACCATTAGGGGCGTGGTCTTTTGTTTGATTGTCTTAGATGCCCGCTTCCTAACGACTTTCGTAGTAGTAATAAGGAAAGGCCAATCCCGCAGCGACGAAAACTACACTGCTATTCTTACCATTTCATTTCGAATGCAGCGTAAGGAGGTACACTATTTGTTTAGCCCAGGAGCGAAGTTAAACAACAAGCACTCAAGCTACAAGAGAGAAGAGGAAGAGCTACAACCGAAATGGCGATACACAACAAGGATGTTGGCATCAGAGAAAAAGAATGACTCCTCAATTACCAAGTGTAGGTGACGGTCGCCTGGACCTTTTTGTTTGGGGGGAGATTGAGGGTGGATGTAATTCAGTAGTGAAATGGTTGCATATGATCTGCAATCCTTACTTGGAAGGAAGACAACTAGAGTCTCGTTTAGAACCTCTAGAATGAAGCTAGCTAGAACTCTTTTCTGCTGCCGCCCGACACCAGCATTTAGTTTAGATGAATACTTGAAAAGATGCAACCTTTGCAAAAGCAGAAACTTTAGGTTTTCCAAACTATTGATTTTCAAGTCATCATATCAAAGAAAAAAGGGGTTCTCAACACATGATTAGATGGGCTCAACGTAATAATCAATAACCTTGGCGCCTATGCTTTATCCTGAGAAAACATTTATCAATATATGTGACGTGTTAATTCATCATGTGAAGAGGGAAGCGACTCATTTAGCTGACCGGGTTAGGACTGCCTACTTTTTTTTGAAAGAGTGAGTAAAGGGAGTAAGAGGGCCACATGAATGAAGACTATAGTGCCCAACTAGAAATACGGACGATCATGCAGACGATTTATAAAGATAGTACGCAATTCCCTTAGATTAGTCTTGCGCGTGCGTCAGTTGATTATGTAGGAACAGGAACTGTCTAATCTATGAAGATAGGCTGCACCAAACAAAGAACAAGCCCCTACCCTAAGTCAGAGACTTCTCAGTTGTTCAAGAAGATGTGCCTCAATTAACATCGACCCAAAGTGCCTATTCTCTTGAGAGTTCCCTAGGTTCGGGGAAGAGAAAGATAAGCAATCCGCAGGCTTTCGAGACAGTACTCTTTCCATCGATCCTTCTTTCCATGCTCCGAGATGAGTTGACTTGAGAGTAGTCGATGATTCGATTCCCCGTCGATCCTTGTCTTTGTTCTTTCTTCAATGCTTGAGTTGATTGAGGGACTTCTTTCTTTCAATGTCAATGCTTCGGGTTATACTACTAGACACACAGCGAGAAGTCGTTCTGCTCTGTTCAGCTATCCCTAACACACTAGACCAAGCAAACCATCTAAGACCGCTAGATCTGAGCGACCGTTTGTCAGTAAGTAATGGAGGAATTCGAAAACCTGGTCTTCATTCTATATCTGAATTACAGTAAGCCTCAAACAACAACAATACGGCCCAGGGTCGATAGGGAGGGGAGCAACCAGACCTACGAAACGAATACAACGCTTGGTCCTTGCTCGAAAAGAGAAGGAAGAGCTTACCCGCCCTAGAATCCGCTGATGCTCCTTTGGCCCTTTGCTTTGCTTTAGAAAGTTAGAGCCTTAGTGAGGACGGAATAATATCCAAGGTCTTACCTCACATCTATGGATCCTATTCGCTCGGCTGGATATCGAATGGAAAGCCTTACTACTGGAGGTGAACTCCCGCTGCAAGTAGCGCAATGGAACTCACACTCGCTAGAAAGAGCATATCTGGTAATAGAGAAGTCTATATCCCGTAAAAACTTGCTTTCTTCTTTACGGGCTTAACAAGCGATATGAATAGAGAGGCTTAGTTGCTGGGGTGTAGGAAAACTAGAAGTGTGAGAACTCAGCACTGTCAGATAAGATCCTTAGAAGATGGTATCAGATCACATTCAAATTACTTGGCTAAATGAAAGGTATCCCCAGATCGAATTTGATAGATTCCACCAAGAAGTTTTTATTGCCTCTAAGGGAAATGTAATAGCGCCAACATAGACCCGAAGCCATGTTTAAAGTCATGTTAACTCTTTCCTTAGAGCTATATCCATAACAGCTCATTAAGAACTCCTTTATTGTTTAGGGGTGCATAACTCGCTCTCCAACTACAGAGTAAAACTGATAAAACAACTGATAGCTACATTAGCAAGCAATACCACTCCTAACTCGGCGCTTCGGAACTATAGCTAATCAACTACCAACTCTTAACTCATAACTCGAGTTTCAACTCTTATCTTCACTCTAGCTCATAACAAACAAAGGATTGATCTAAATAAAAGGTAGAGACGTAGCCCTTCTTCCATTCCTTCTTAGGTCGGAATTAAATGGCTACTTTTTAAACTCCTAACTCTTGACTCTAGTCTTCCTATGAGCTAATGAGCTGCTTGTTCCTTGTTCATCGTTCCTCTCCCAACAAATGAAGCCGTAGTGCAAGAGTGTACGAAAAAAGCGAGCATCTTGAACGCTTTACTTGTTTAAAAAGGGAAGTTGCTCTTTTCTTACCAACTTGGGTGGCTCCTGTTAGCTCTTCGCATATATGACTCTGGCTTTCTTCATCTGCTCTTTGCCCGAATCCGATCATCTATCTGTGTTGAATCTTACTCCCATCTCATTCCATTGATTAGCTTAGTGTTAAGTGTCAAGTTTTCTTTCTTGTGAAATCGAAACTTCCACGAAATCCATTTCATTCTAAATGGTGGCCTCTCGAGAAAAAAGAAAAGACTAGTTTCGTCCCCCTATTCAAGTCTAGTTCGCCAGGCTACTCTCTTAAGAGCTAGGATTCCGGATATTTTATGGACTCTTTATGCCATTGATCTATGGTAAGATTGTAATCAGCATGGCAAGTGCTATGTTGGTTCATTTTTCTTCCTTATTCAAAAAATCGTAAGGAATGCTATAAACTTGCATCTCTCTGCACTATGTTCTGAAACGAGAGATTTCCGGGTATAGTGAATATAATGTTGTTGGTCCGAAAGATCGGTTGGTTCTCTTCCGCCTTGGGTCGACCCGTATACTATAGTATACCTCTATTCACTACTGTACAGGACTATATGAAAAGAAAACCAGTAGTTCCGGATCTTTCAACAAGCCAACAAAGCTGTCTCCTCTAGTAGTGTCTCTACTCTAAATGTGAGGAAGCGAGGAGTATTTCAAAGGGGCAGGAAGCACTATTTCCATTCCATGGACTATCCTTCGCTGTCTAAGAAGCCCTAAAGAGCCATCCAAAGGCGCTATTCAATTGCCCTGCTAACTCTTCTTATGAAACAATTGCTTACACCGGCTACTGGTTGAGCTGCTACGAAAGCTGTTACCTTTCTTACTGCAGGGCAGAGGATTGAACAGTGTGATAATCTTTCTTCTGAACTATAAAAAAAGAGCTTACTCTCTTTCGAAAGACCGGCACAAGATCAAAACTTCAAAGTCCACCTTCGCCTACCTGATAAAGAGCAAGAGCTACCGCCTTCCACTCGAAACAAGATCGATAAAATGGAGAAGAAAGAACCAGCTTCATTTCATCCATCCTCAACTTCATTCCATCCAGCCTGGTGCTCAAAAAAACAACACACTGTCTCCCGCTCAAGCACTTCAGCTGAATACCGCGCCATGGCTTATACTGCTGCCGAACTCACCTGGTTTCTGTTTTTACTTCGTGATCTTCGAGTCCGTCAACTCCAGTTCTTTATTGTGATAACTTGAGTGCTCTTCATCTCACCATAAATCCGGTCTTCCATGCACGAAGTAAACACATCGAGCAGGACTACCACTTTTTTTTGTGCGGGAACGTCTTGCTCTTGGTCTTCTTGTCACTAAACATATTTCCACGCATCAACAAGTTGCTGACATCTTCACCAAACCAATGTCTAAAGCTGGCTCTTTCTTGAAAATGATATAAACTCGGGTGTGTGTCAAGCGTTGTAGGACCGGGGTGTTGGCCGTCAAGATCTCTTCTCTGGGAATTGAACACCAAACATCGTGTCCCTATACACCGCAACAAAATGGGGTTCTAGAGCGCAAACACACACATCTGCTTCAAGTTGCGAGAGCCCTAATGTTTCAGTCTAGTCTGCCTAATCAATTCTGGGAGGAAGCTATACTCACAGCCACAACATCGATGGCCATCCTGGGTTGGAAAAGTCCTTATGAAGTCCTCTTTGATAGAACACCGAACGTTGACCATCTGAAAGGTTTTTGGGTGCCTGTCTTTCGCATCAAATAATCAACTAAGGCGGCTCGCTTCATTTTGCTCTTAGTTTGCCTTCACTCGCTTTTATTGATAGTCACTCTAGTGTCTTTTCCTTTCCTGAGAGTGGCTCATCCGTTAGCTCGCCAACAAGCAAGTAGTCTTGTCTTGATGCAGAGAGGGCAATGTAATCACTCGGCCCGGCCGTGACTCGGTACCAATCGAGTTCTTCTGCGTTGAACTTCCTGCAAGGTCGCATGAAGGAAAACGCCAGAAGCAACAGTTCGAAGAGATGATGAACCCTCTCTTTGCATAGCTTCATCAGAAAGCCTAGGGGATGATCTTCCCATTGACAGTGAACGTGTCTGGCCAGAAAGCCGGCGAGAGCCCAGCCCAGTACTGGTTGCGATGAACTTCCCGATTCCGACCTTTGCAAGTTCACCATACATGGCTGTGAATATTTTCCTGGAATCGGCCCTTTCCTTTTTTTGTACACCCGCTTTCAAGCATTGGTTCCATGGATGGGACCAGAGATGGGGAGAGAAGTAACAGGAGCTTACGAGCCTAGTACATCTGGTTCCGGCCTATTAGGTGGGACCTAAGGTTATCCTTCCCGGGTGAAGTCGTTAGAGGCAGGGGGGATCAGGAGATTGAAAAGAAGAAGATGGAGGATTGCTCGTACTCGCTTTCACTTGTTAGATGCAGCTACACCTGGCGCTATGGGATTGGCATTTGATAGTTGATGCTAGAAAGCTTGGTTCTCATCCGAATAAGGAGTAAACGGATACGACACTTTCCTCGAAGAAGGGATGGGGTAAGTAAGGAGGACTAGAGGACTTGTAGCTCTACTAGTCTCGTGTTTCCCGGCAGTGACGACTGTCCTGGCTTTTCGTCCGAACGAGTGGGTGGGATACTCTTTATTCTCCGCTCTGGCCGTAGGAGCCTTTGGAGAAGAGAGAGTAAAGCTCCATACCGCCTTTCTAACCGATGAGTGAGGCTTCGCCGATTGATAATAAACCCTTAACCCTTTAGTATACAATACCATTACCATTTCTTACCAGTCTTGTATGCTAGTGTGTGCAACGAATCAAACCCGACGATTGGTAAAGTCGTTAGCGGGAGTCAAAGTACGAGTCCAAAATCCTGAAGGGACCTGTGCACAGGCATTAATGGAACAATCCTTGTACTAAAAGCTTGACTTTACTAGAACTAGAGTATCCTAACAATATTGCCTCATCACTTTTAGCATCAAACTTATCTAAGTTCCCTTTACCGCACAAAACACATACTACCAAAGCAATTCAAATCACTCACATTGGGTTTCTATTTACTAACGTAATACAACTCATAAGGAGTTTTATCAAGTAAAGGCCTAACAGAAACTCTATGTACTATATAGCAAGCGGTATTGCAAGCTTCAGCCCAAAACCGTTTGGCAATTTGACTCTCTATCATCATTGTCCTAGCAATTGATATAAGCACCCTATTCTTTCTTTCTACTACCCCATTTTGTGGAGGTGTCCTAGGTGTGGAATATTCATGTTTGTATCCTCACACAAAACTCTTTCTTCCTCATTTTGGAATTCCGCTCCATGATCACTCCTTATCTTGACTTGACAATCTTTGAACCATTCTCTACAACCTTCATTACATCCACCCTTTCCACTCGTTGAGAACGATTGCCTATAGTCCGCCTTTCATTCGATCATGCAAGAAGAGAATCACTTAAAGGTACCGAAAAGCAATTGAATGAGTGGTTTCATAAGATAAGGTTTGAAGACGCGTTACTTATCTCGTCAAGTGGTAGAATACCTATATCATGAGTAGTATCAACAGTAGTAGTATCATAGAGGTAGGTCCATTTCTTCCCTCCTTTGATCGATCCTTGCTCCACTGCTTTTCTGCATACAACCAGTAGTTGGAAGGTTTGCCGCCTGTACGAAGAAGCTTATCTACATCAGTGGAAAATAAACCAGCGGGTATGGGAAGTCATGCTCCTATCTATCACGGCGCGCTATTCTCTATATAAAAGATCATCTATTCTCACTTTATCCTGGTAGGACTCCCCGCGTAAGCGATAAACGTCGGACGTTATTGATTTCAGATATGGGAAGCACGAGACATATCTCGAAGCAAGCGCTACTCAAGCAAGAACAATCCCGAGATACCCCCCCCTCCAAAGGCTACTTCTCTTCTCGTGCATTAAATCGGCCATTTATTTGACTCTGAAAACCATCCATCCTCGCGTACTCTTCCAATTAAGCGAATCGGCGGTCTACGAAAGACTGAAATGTTGCAAGATCATCTTCTTCAGTGGCTGTAGTCCCATTCCACCAGCTTTCGTACCAGTCGCAGTAGTTACATTTAGACCTAACGTATTTTCCGCTTCTACTTATCCTGAGATAAGATATCTATCTAATGTCTCTAACTCTTAGTTTAGAAGATGGTTATGTCTGAGTTCTGTAATTGATTCAAGGGCGTGGGAATACTAAAATAAGCTTTCTGGACCTGCTTTCCTTACTTATTCTTATACCGGAAAGAAAAGATCGCTAAGTAAAAGCGGTTGCTATTGTTTCAGCTTCTGGAACAGGGCGATAAGGCTTTTCTTTTGATTTGGATGCCGGAGCGGCTGGATGTAATTCAGTTGAGAAAAAAGTCAATAAGTGAAAGACTGACTCGATTTTACCCGTTTGAGTATACTACTATTGTATTGAAAGACGGCATTTTCGTAGGGCACACTCAATTCCTCTACAACATCAAATTCCGCGGCAGGGGCGATATCAGATACTGAGTAGGTGGCAGGAGTGGTATCAGCAATCCAGTGTTGCATTGCAGTAAACTACTATACCCAAGGACTCGATCGTATGGATATGTAAAATACAGGATTTCCAATCGGGGAAACGGATACTCAATTTAAAGTGAGTAAACAGAATTCCATACTCGATCTCATAGATACATATAGAATTATGCGGAAAGCCGTATTCGACTGAAATTGATCAAATCCATTCATGAACAAAAGATCCGCTTTTTTCTAATTCTTCGATCGATCCTTTTTCTATTTATCTAAAGTGGATATCTAGTATCAATCCAAGAGACTGATGACTGAGACGCCGGCTTACTGATTGCCCTCTCAACATGTTGAGTTCTTTTGATTTTAGCCAGGCCTCCTTTGAAAGCTGTCATCAAGCCGCAATTGTGATAAACGGTTTGGAGATGGAAAACTTTCTATTACGATCCCCTTCCTTAAGCCAATCAACCCGAGACTTTTTCCTCCAAAGAATTGATTTTGGGAGTCGGCATTCAAACTAGTATTTTCGCCTCAATTGCCCAATCTTTCGTTTCTATATTGATTGCCTAGCTAGTTGTCTTCGAAGTCTTAGGTAAGTTTGTCGTTAATTAAATAGCTACTGTCCTAGCAAAGAGTTAACTTACTGATGTTTGAGTAGCTACCAGCCTATCCTATATTCCGATCGGAGAATAAGCTGCTAAAGAGTTTATTTATGGACAACTAGCTACCAACGAATATTCGTCTTCTTCTTTTCCTGTTAGGTACGAGAATGACCTACGGCCTACTGTAGGCTTCTCCTTCCCTGAGTGCATTACCTGTTTCCAGCCGATCACGAATTACCTGCCCCTAAATCAAACTCTGATTCTTCTGGTTAAGTGTGATTGGTAGACACCCCTAAGGGCTATTTCCGATCTTCCGACTTCCCTTTCTCATGGATGAATAAGACCACGAGCTAATCTTCTTGCAGCCAATGAGGGGAAACGATCCACAACATTGAGTGTTTGGGCTATGCAGAGGCAGAGTTTGATTAGAAAATAGGAAGGGAAGCAGATCAAGAGCTATGTTAATTGCCCTCTTGCAGTATCAGATTGTAGCTGCTAATGAAATCTCCCCCGGAACTCAGAGATCCAATATATAGAGGTGCGGGGATACTCGTGAATGTAATAAATCTACTGTAGACGCCTGGTTTGTTGGCAACCACTGTTCATCTGATAGACGTCACGGTTACTCCTTTGGGTAACGTATAAGTCTTTATTTACCGCGCCTCCCAACTGTCAGACGCAATCATTTACCAGGACTCTTGAGTAACGTATAATTCTTCCATTCTCTGTATTCTGTGACTGTGGGAACTGTCGCCTCTGAAAAAAAGTGGCTGTAACCCTTCCTATAGCCATATTTCATTGAGTACCTTAGGTTCGGAGTAAAGGCAGCCGTTGGAGTTGGATGCGATTGAGGAAGATCCTGGCCGTTCAACATCAATGATAAGGCTAGTTACTTGTCCCAAAGCAATTCTTAAATTTACTCCGCTCGCTCGCTGTAGCTCGTTCCTTTTATTCCGGTTTATCATTTGTAAACAACCTTCAAGCAGATAACAAGCAAGAGGATCCGAAGGAGTCTAGCATACTGGGAAAGAGTGGGAAGAACACTTTGCGCAGAACTTACCATCCATTCGTGCGTCAACTGTCTAGCTTGCGTGGGACTTATTGATCTCTTTTGTGCACTAGAAAATCTAGAATGATGTAGCTCTAAGAAGAACGACTTTCTATTCCTCAACTACTAGTAGCAGCTCCAACCTACCTAGAGTCAAACTGTTCTTGAAGGCTGGGACTATCTTCCTTGGCCCGGCCGGGCTCACTGGAACTGTTGTCATCAGGGTTGAAGGAAGAGAAAAGACGGTGTTTAAAAGGCATCAGTGGACTTGAAAGAGTTAGCTGGCTCAAAACGTAGAGCTATTGTTGATCTGTACAGGATTAGGCTCGCTACGAACCAGGGTCTAAATAGATCGAATGAGTCTGGTTTTTTCCCTATGGTGTCTGTGGCAGCTAGGCGAGCTAAAACATCCGCTTGTGTGTTTTCGAGTATGATGAAGCTAAAATTCTTCAAACTTGGAACGAAGTGCTCTTTAGTGCCGGGAGAGGGTGGTAAAAAGCTCGACCGTTAGGGTCGAATCTGTATCTGGTTTGAGATATTTCGTTACTTTTGTGGATGACTTTTCTCGTGCGACTTGGATTTGGATTATTCAATCTCGACAATAAATCTTTGCTAAATTCTGTTCAGTTCAAAACCACTGTTAAAACTCTTCGTAGTGACAATGCAAAGGTCAAATGAATTTGTGCAATATACGACTGATAACGGTATCATACATTCATCATCATGTGCCTATACACCCGGTGTGGCTGAACGCAAGAACAGACACATCCTTGAGGTAGCCCGCACTATGATGATTCATGGACATGTCCCCCATCGCTTCTGGGCCGATGCTGTTTTAACTGCATGTTACCTCGCATGCCTTCTTCTGTACTTAATGGGGCCATACCCTATAATGTCTTGTACCCCCTTTATTTCCTGTTCCACCTAAGATTGTTGGTTGCGTCTGTTATGTATGTGATACTCGACCGGGTCGTACAAAACTGGATCCTAAGTCCCTACGATGTATCTTTGTCGGATATTCTGGTACTCAAAAAGGTTATCGGTGCTATAGTCCTACTCTTAGACGATATTTTCTATCATCTTCTGTTATTTTGATGGAATCTGTACTGTTCTCTGAGTCGGGTACATCCTCTTCTTCTTCTCCTGAGTCTGAGCCAATCGTGTCTATTCTGAAATACCCTGATAGTAAGATCGATCCTCTTTCAACTCCCGAGAGTGGTGTGCCCCTCCTGCGCCTACTATTACTCAGGTATACACGGGTAAGACCCTCCCTGTTGATAACTCTGTTCAGTCTATGCAGGATCATGAAACTTGTGCTTCTCATGTACCCTTACATATACCACCCACCTCTATCGAATCTCCTACACATACCGAATCTAGCACAACACTATCCTGTCCACCAAATCCGGCTCCTACCTCTCCACCTAACATATCTGATCTTGACCTTCCCTTCGCAAAGACCCCCGCAACTGTCCTAGCACCAGATATCCTCTCGACCGCTTCTATACATACGCAGCCTTATCCACCGATCACCGTGCCTTTACTACCCGCCTTGACCGTTACTCAGTTCCTAAGACTGTGACAGAAGCTCTGCAACATCCAGGGTGGTTTAGTGCTATGCAGGAAGAAATGTCAGCTCTGTGGAAAAATAAGACTTGGGATCTCTGTCCTCTCCCTCCTGGTAAACATGCCGTCGGATGCAAGTGGGTCTTCACGGTTAAGGTTCACCCCGATGGGTCACTTCACAGACTTAAAGCTCGATTGGTTGCCAAAGGTTACTCCCAGTCCTATGGTGTTGACTATGATGTCTCTCGAGCCTGTTGCCAAGATGGCATCTGTTCGCATCTGCATGGCTCTCGCTGCCACTCGTCACTGGCCCCTGCACCAACTCGATGTCAAGAATGCATTTCTCAATGGCATCCTTGAGGAGGAGGTATATATGACTCAGCCACCTGGGTTTGTTGTTCAGGAGGAGGCTTCCAAAGTCTGTCGTTTGCGAAAATCTCTGTATGGTCTCAAGCAATCTCCTCGAGCGGGCCTTTGTAGGCTTTTCCGCAGTCAAATGACTTATTGCTTGACAGCTCTTTCTTCATTCCATCCGCCTTAGTCTATACCTATACGGGTAGTGCTATTCGGTTCAAGGTAAGCAGCTGAAGCAACTGCAGGGGGAACCTATCCAACCATATTTCTATTTTCATGGACATACCATCTAATACCTTCCTTCTCGCTTGTTCTTGTTCTAAGGGCATGGCTCTCCCACATCTTATTCAAAAACGGATTTTTAAGAGGCGGTCTAACTTTGTTACCTTAGCCCGGTCGAGAGCCTAGTTTCCGCGACCTCCTTCTATCCCGATTCCGATATTGAGGCAAGCCCGGTATCCCTTATTGTGAAACGGATTCTATAGATCTCTGATTCGTCGTCGCAGATTGCTTTGTACCGATTTCAAATGGCATTCCCTTTAGAACTAAAGGCGAGAATCGAATCATCTAGTTGCTTTGACTAATTTTCTTCTTAGTTGAGGAAGGGCTTATTCACTCACTATATTCGGTTGAGAAAGATGGGTTCTATCCGGCCCACTGTAGTCAAGTAGAAAGTAGGGTATGAGGGAGAAAAGACAGAGACTGACGGATTTGAAACCTGATATAGAAGCGCGGGTCGATATAAATCGAGGTAGCGTAGCGGTTCAAAATGTTGATTGTGGGAGAGATCTATGTGTCATAGGATTTATCGTCAGGGTACCTTTCATCAGTGGATGTCAACCTTTCTCTATCGTCAATCGACCGCTCTGCGGAATCTCTTCAATCTCGGGATACTTTATCACATCCTCATAAAATAGGTAATTTTTATCATCCCGGTGATAAAGAGAAAGAAGGCATGCAGATTGAAAGTATTGATCTAAACAGACATGAAATGAACAGCTCTATGAGGCCTAATTCCAAGTCAAAAGTGAATTAGTTGTAACGAGAAGATCAAAATTCTTGAACAGAAAAGTCGTAGCGCGCTTAGCACTCTCAGTGCCAGCAAGACCTTGCATGCGATGCGTGGAGCTGTAAAATGGTCAAACACTGACCCAGGGGAATTGGTCAGGAAGAAAAAACAGGTTGAATCAGAGCTTTCACCTTATTTATTTTCTCGACTCACTAGACAGGGAATGTACAGTAGAAAAAGCTTAAAGCAACTAGCAATGCTACCATAAGGAGAGTTTGACCCCATCCTAAAACGTTAGCGTACAAGAGGGGCATTTCTCAATTGAGTTAGTCACACATGGAATCTCAGATGTGGAAGTTTGATTCCTATTTATTTGGCGAGTCCTAACAAATCGAAAAGAAAATGAATGCTCGTTGGCCTTTAGAGTCTATTACGAACCGCAACCTACTCTATTAACACACCACACTCAGTGCGCTTAAGAAGATCTTTTACAAGCCAAGGAATCGAAGACTACTAATGAGCGGCCTAGATAGAATCTCTTGATTCGGAAGCGTATTTATGATCTTCAAATAGTCTCTGCCCGGTGAGAGGTTCACAGCTAACTGACGTAGAAGAACAAGGCTAACTGTTAATTGCCCAATACAGACTATAGAAGTAGCAAGTGAGGCCCCCAACTAAGATAAGCATCAATCAGTGCTGTTATTGACCTGAGGACTTCAGTCAGCCTGACCTCCCACGGATGGTCTTGAGGCAACACGTCCTGGACCCAATATCTATTATTGAATCTGAAGGTCCAGAAAGCCTATTCCAAATTCTCCATCTAGGTATATGGGAAAAAGCATCTTTATTTAGGAGAGCAAGGCCCAGAGGCAGAGACCGAGTAGAGCATTTTATTGAACGAACTCACTGGATAGCCAGAATATAGCAAACAAACCACTCAATTTGCTGTCCGTTTAAAGCACCTTTTTTTATGGCTGGATGGAAGAGCTTAAGACGACTGGTTGGCATAAGCCCTAGAAACTACTATCCGTAGAAACTCTTACTACCTAAGCTCTATGCAACGGAAACCAGATTGAACCGGGAATATCCTATTGGATGAGAGAGAATCCGTGTTGAAGAAAGAATATGAAAAGGGGCAGAGCTGCTCGACCTTGCTCCTTCAGGCTCTATTAAAGTCAAGTATGGAACTCGACGGACGACTTTATGGAGCAAGGGCAAAACCATCGATTCTTAATTACGTCCATCCTGTGAAAGATTGCCACTAGGCTTTTAGGTCGATTACCGCCGTACAACGCCTTGAAAGCTCTATCTCCAGTAAGCGCCGTATTACTATTTCTTGGTATGATCGAGATAAGGACTAAGCGTTACTTTTATACAACACTTCAACTAAGAACTAGACTTCGGTACATGAGTGTGATCTCTTGTTGGTTCCCATCGATTAACCACTAATAACATTGCTTCCAACCTCACTTCGATATTCCACTGCCGTTTACAACTCTTTGATCCACTCCTAGTGGGTGGTATTCGTGGGTCACATTGAGAAAGTCCACACGAGAGATCGTCAGTTCTGTTAGGTTCAACTCTCCTTTCAGTCGCCTTCTACGGTAGAAGAGTTCCAGAGAGTACTGAAACACTGGCAATACAAGAGTCGGTCCAAAACCTAACCACATGGCTGTTCTCATAGCTCCGGATAGGTGGTTGACAAACTCTAATAAATGATATAGTGAGAGATTACTTAACAGAAAGCAGATCATTCCATAGCGCCTGTTGTTTCGTTTAGTACGAGATCGCTTCACACCATGCACAGTATGAGTTTTTGGTAATGCCTTTTGGGCTCTGCAACGCTCCATCGACTTTTCAGTCGTTGATGAATAATGCGCTACTAAGGCCGTTAAGGAAAATCCTAGTATTCTTCGATGATATTTTGGTGTATAGCATGGGACAAGCACCTTGAGCATCTCGCTGCAGTCTTACAGATTATGAGGGCTTTATGCCAAACTAGAAAAATGCCATTTCGGACAGTACCTAGGCCACATTATCAATCAAGAGGGTGTAGCGACAGACAAGGCGGAAGTAATGCTTAGCTGCCTGGCCGAAACCTACAGATAATAAATCCCTACCTATATATATTACATAGCCCCTTCATTCCATCCTTTCCCTTCCTTCACGAAAAGTAGATTGTCAGCCAGAATCTGCAAGGCAGTACGGACATGCAATAAATGTTCAGTCCAAGTCGTAAATAAGAATGTGTGATAAAAATCAACTTGCGGAGTTGGTCTGCATTCATTCATCAGCCGTTGGAATGTGGCCGGAGCATTCACAAACCGCATCACCGTGAATTACAATTGCTTGTGATGAGTCTGCACAGCAGTCATCTCAATACATTCCTCCCTCATCCGGACTTGGTGATAACCTGAACGAAGGTCCACCTTTCGAGAAATAGCGTGCCCCACTCAATTCTTCCACCAGCTCGTCAACTATAGGAATGGGGAATTTAGCTTTCACAGTAACTGCATTGAGTGCTCTATAATCCACACAGAATCGCCAACATAAGGTCAAGTGTCTCTCTCTGGGTAAGAATTGTTACATACAAAAGGATGATCCCAAAGAGGCGCACGACATGTATAAGAGAGAGAGGAATCATAGTAGGCTAAAGATCGAGACCCCGCAGGCTTTTGCTTTTGATTTTTGACAATGTAGTGCTTATATGAAAAATGAGTAACATTCTGTGTGTAATAAAAAAAAGGCAACAACGTAGAATCAAGAAATATTTAACTCTTTCTTATACCAAGAGAGAAAGGGATTGAGTGCTCTCCTCAACGAGCTTCCGGGTCGGAAAGGTTCTCCGTGAGGAGCCGTCGAGTTCCTGGTATCAGAGTCAATGATGGCGGATGAAGAGCTGCTGCACATCAACAATGAGTTCTTTCGACTCCTGTTAGCCGAAAAGAAACTAGCACACAGAACAAAGAAAGCAAAGCTGATAGTTGGGAGAAGCAGAACAGCGAACAAGCTGATGAAGAATTGGTCATTTTTTTTTTTCCACTATGAGGTGGTCTTTAAAGAAAGTCATAAGCTGCTGGTGTGGACACAAAAGAAGACGAAGGATGAAGAGAGGAGAGGCTAAACGCTTAAGGGATTTACCAGGGGAAGGAAGCCCTTGAAGCCCATACTAAAGTAAGTCGGCTACTCAACCTCTTGAACAAGCAGGGCATCTCCTTCAATCATGCCGTCAGAGTGGTAGTAGTGTCATTCCCTTTTATTGCCCCTACAAATCGAATATACGCAAGGTTTGCTACCAGGTAATCTCCTCCAGTTCCTTTGCAGGCGGTTGGTATTAATCTGGAGATCTTTCCCGCCTGTTTGCGACTCTCCAATGCTAACTCCCTCTATGCATAAGGACTGCACCAACCCTATCCCTGATGCTGCACACTCAATCAAAAGAATATACTTTTATGGAAAAGCCAAAACCTATTCCGAAGTAATCACCTGTTTTAACTTATCAAAGTTCGTCACATTGTATAAGGCGTCTGCGCCTTTGCTTCTGAAGCTTGCTTTCCATCGTAAGAGACTTCCCGACTGCTAGACTGTATTCCTTCTTTAGAATAAATAACATTGGTTTCACTGGCTTGGACATGGGAAATTGACTCTTTAAAAGAGGAGAGGTAAGTAAATAGGGAATGTGATATATTCGGTTAGGAGAAAGAGTTAGTGTGGTTAAGTTAAGCTGGAAATGGAAGCTCAGTCTTTTCTTGAAGAAGCTGTGATTTCCCGTGTTCAAAGAAGCGTCCTCCGGATCTTTGCCCTTGCCGTTGATTCTAGAAATGAAGACAAAGTCCCTGAAACCAAAGCAAGGTTTGGGAACGAGAGCCCTTTCACTTGACTAGTAACTTAAATTTAAAAAAGCAAGGAACTGATTGATTGACCCTTACCTATTTATGTTGGTGCGAAAGGATTCCTCGCAAACAAAACAGTATTTGATTTGATAATTTGTCCAGGGCACAATAGACTACATTCGTTTTAGTTTCAATATCCCGACTGTTCATGCTTTGGTGGGACCAAGAATAGCTCTTGTTCTCGGACCAGGAAGTGATTGCATTGATGCCGGGAATACACACTCTCTCTTTATCTTTGAAGGAATCCGCATTCCAGGTGGAAGTGGTCTATAATTGACTTCATACTCCTCAGTATAACTCATGCGTGAAAGAAAGCCCCGCCTTTTGAGGTAGTGCTAACTAACTGAATGAAACTTTCACAGAATTATTATCTCCCGGCTTACTATTCTTTGGCATAGGGGGTGAACAATATGATTCGAAAGAGGTTCATCGGCGCTAGCCTTAGAGGAAAGGTGGAATCGTTGGTGGGTTTCGGGTTTAGAAGCTAAACGGGTAACTCAAGGACTCCGATCAGAGGCAATCAATCTAATGCGTTATTATCGGGAATCAGCCACTCACACTCGTCATAGAGCCAAGATGAAAAAGAACGACCCTTGCTACTACTTGATTCCTTGGGTCTGAAGCAAATGGGAAGGGTAGACATACTTTACAAGCTTGACCTCCATGCATCGCTCAGGTATATTCCTACCAGTCTTCTTTTAGATAGGGTGAAGAGGAGAAGGATCCGTTTTCAAACTTATTTCATCTTTCCTGTCTCTCCCTATCTATGATGAGGTCTCTCGAGCCTAGGCCTGAAATAATCCTAAGCTATGGTATGCCTCCGGTGGGTGAAATCACAAGGATGCTAGTGAGCATCTTTTTTAAGGAGACCTTCGATCGTGAGTTTACCAGAAGGTATCCCACGATTGAATTTAGGAGATGCCTCCATGATATTTTTATTGCGGGGTTCTGCGATAAAGCAGGATACAAGCTATTGGAGGAACTAGGTCTGAAAGGAGGAGAGATTGTGGCTATTCATCCTGGTGATGGTCCGCAAACGTGTTGCGGTTGTCTCGATCAAATTGTATACGTGGGATAGTCAGGTCCGCGTAAGCGATACTCTTGAATATCTTCCTTCATATGTGGTGTGGAGTGGATAGGGGGTGGGAATAGCGCTGTTTCCATCTCGAAGTTATCAAGTTCATTTAGCGTTGTTTTTTGTGTCTGTTCTGTGTGTTGTTTTGGTTGTAGCTGTTGCAAATGCGAAACAAAGCATAGGCAATATAGCGCCCCATTGGGCCTATTTATGGGTTCTTTGGGGTGGGGAAGAAGAGAGGGTCTGGGGTCTTCTTCCACAGTTTCTCTTTTTTCTTAGCTCTTAGTTCAACGTGGCGACTCGAAGAAATGCGCGCTTCTATTCTGGGAGCTCTTAGCAAGATAAGATCCCCCGCAATTGCTATTGAATCCACTGCTGCTGTTACAGAAGGATCGATGTGGTGAGGGCTATGGACCTCTGCATTCATCGGTGTCCCAGACGACTAAATCAGAGACAGTTTAGCTGTCCCAATGTCACATAGACATACCTACTAGGATGAGGCATATCGGAAATTGAAGTTACATCTCCGCTGCAGCACCGGTTCTTTTATATATAACGAGTGAAGTTTACTACACGAGTATAGAAACGAGCGTAGTACTTGTAGCGAGTAGAAAAAAGGAGTAGTAACGAGCCTAGAAGAAGAGCAAGCTGCAAAGCCCTTACGTCATAGGGGTAGCGACATATTGTACTAGATCCGTAACCTATAGCATCATTAGTAGAGCTAGCGGCGGATTATCAATTGAAAGGAGTAGTCAATATACTGCTTATGGGACACTCTCCTTTGATGGCCCGGGTGCCACCCCAACTTCCATTTCATCTACCCCACGGTTGTAAGTTAACTCCCAATTTAGCTTAGCTTGATCCAACTCGTGATATGGGGACTAGCACTATGCACTCCTGAGACAACTACAACATCTTATCCCGAGCTTTCTATTGAAAAAGTAAACTCTTTTAATGCCCTTTAAACTACCCGATCAATGGCAACTGCCACTCTAGATGACTGAGAGCTTAATGGAACTACATCGATCGGCTTACCCCAGGACTGTAACTTCTCTTTTTTCTATCCTCGTGTGGCCTCAAAACTCAAGCCTCGGAATATTGCAGTCATAGGTTCGCCCACTGGTGGATTGAGCCTTCTCTGTCAAAGAAAGACAAAGTCCAAGGAAAAGAGGGACTCTTCCAGACGTTTCACCTTCGAAACATTGGTATGGCAAGGGCGTCTAGAGTCCAGCATGATAGTTGATGTTGATCGATACCAAGAGCTGCAATAGCGATAACAGTAGGAGCGGTATGTTGACGGCCGATATCGATAGTAAGCGAGTTCCCCGTATAAGGATACATCGAATAAAGCATAAGCCAAATATCGATAGCCACTAAAGAGCACTTCGTTCCAGTTTTTTTAGCTTCCTCTCATCTCATAAGGAATGATTGACGGCAAGCGGGTTAACACTGACCCCGACTCAATGATAGATATAAGGTTAGAACCACCAGTCAGATAAGAGGAAAAATCCTCATCAAGCATAACGTATTTCTCTTACCCAGTTATAAAATATCTCCTCAAGGGGCCATTCGGAGAAGGATTCCGGGATGAGAGATCCAGCATATAACTACTCACGAAAGCTTCAATCATCTTTGCAGACTTGCGCCTGTTGTCTTGAATAGTAAAGATAGTAGATCCAATTCCAGCATCATTCCGAACTAAGATCCCATGACTGCCGGAGAAAACCTCTTTCCCAAAGAGACACCATAGGGCAATGGTGACGGCAATTAACATAGCGCCTCCAGAACAGAAGGAATTTTAAACCAGCAGAAAATAGAGGCAGAGAACATAATACATTGGCAACGATGGCATCCAGTGGAAAAGTGCGAGAAATTACCTCCTGCATACACGGGAGTCGGAGGTGAGTCGCTGACAGCGGAAACTTGGGGTGCCGAATCGCCATCGCTTGAAGGACGCAGATGAATCTGCCATTGAGAGTCGGGTAGATAGACGAAATAGAGGATCGACGTAGTTGAGTTGAAGAGGCTTCGGGGTCCCACTGAGAACAACCTCTATGTCTTCCCTACTTCAACATCGCCTGCATCTGTGACGCCTTTAAGTGAATCTTGTGAACAGTCTGTTGAAGATATTGTGTCAATATTGTCCCAGGCTCTCCCAGGCCTCATGAAGAGGTACATACCGTGGGTCTCAACCATACCCCTGGGTATGACTTGGGATACATCGTGGAAAACGCTCCCTAACAATGGAGCTAGAGGTAGTAAGTTAGCGGACATGCCAGTGAGTCCCTATTACTACTTTGTGTTTGAGTTGAGAGTATTTGCTACCAGGCTCTCATGGGGAACAATTCTCTCCTCTTGCACTCTGGCCCCCTCAGGTACGATTTGCCTGTGATGCTAGTAATAGCTCATGGACAAATAAGGATATAGATTGGTGTGAAGCAACCTTTGCTCCAATCTTACCTGCCATACCAGAGCAGCACAGATGGCTCTTCAGTTATGGACGGCTTGGCCAATCCATAGAAGGAAGGGCTAAAAGGCGGGTCTTCTAGATAGGTAATTCTATCTGTCAGCGTCTTCTGAGACCAGTTCATGACTGGTTGATGAAGGTTCTGGCGGGTCTGGTTACTGACGGTACCGGAGGTAGGAGAAGAAAGGAAAAGGTATCGTTAGCTTTGTAGTAGGTCAACCTCTGGGTTTCTACGGCTCTTGGCCCCAGTTCGCTTTGTCACACCACTTCTTAGTGTGGCTAGCTGCAGATCAAGTTCGAGTTTTCAAGAAATATGCTCTCTTAGGTGATGATTTTGTCATTGCCGACGAGGGTGTAGCCCACGCTTACCGTGTTATATTTGGGGTTCCAATATATTCAAATCCTTCATTTATCATCGTGGTAGTGGCTGAGGCTGTGAGGTTTGTGCTCGTAAGGGCCGAGGTCTTTGCCTCCTTCACAGGAAGTTCATCCGCTCAGTTTCAGAGTGTGCACTTTATGGAGTGAGTGTACCCTACTAAGGGCTCAGATGGCAAAGTGGCTTCGGTACCTCCATTGGTATTGGAATATTGAACTCGATCTCAAATTGGGTGCTGATCCCATGGTTATACTTAAGAGACTCTTGGATCCTCCAGTAGTCATAACTAGCTGGCGTATCCCTAAGTCGGATCCAGAATTGGTCCGGTGCAATGGCGACTTTATGATTACTTTAGATCTTTAGGGTTAGACTTCTGTCCCCCTTTGTTGGTGGGACAGCGTCTAGTTGACTATGGGGAGAATAGTGCTCCAAGTACTTTTGGAATCTACTGGTCTGATAAACCTGTGGGTGAGCTATTCGAAATATAGGTGAAATTTAGGCCATGGACCATAAGCATAAGACTTATGGCGTCTCTGATCATACCATTGCATGTTTACTTCTTAACTATACTATTGATCATGTCTTCGGTGGCGCTAATGTCGCAGAATCGGTTAATATGACATAGATCGGAAAATCGGCCTCTTTTGGATTTAATAAACCTGCTGGTAACCTGAAAAGAGACAAAAAATATAGGGAGGAGGCCTTCCATGATGAGAGGACAGAATGGAATTTATCCACCACCGGCTTCCAATGCTTCAGGCTAGACATCTGGGCTCCTACCGGCAGGCCAAGGTAAGTGAAGGGTAGTGGTTGGTTTGAAGGGACAGCCAACCGACTGAGCCATGAGGGTACCTTCAGTCAGGGAAATCTTGGTGCCAAGAATAGCTGATTTATTGAAATTTATGCTAAAACCAGAGAAGAGACCACCTGGAAACACTTGAGAAGGCGTTTGGATTGAAGGAGATTATGCAGAGACCATAGGCCAACGAGGAGGAGGGTATCGTCCGCCTACTGCAGATGAGAGATCGCAGTATCACCGGGTCCAACTGAGATTCCTTGAAGTTCGCCACTCGCCACAGCTCTGTCCAAAAGCAAATGTTGTCCTTCAGCCACGAGGAGAAAGAGGTACGGAGCCCCCTGTCTAATGCCTTTTTTGTGGTTCGAATTCTGTAGTGGGACTGCCCCAGCACCAACATCCGGGCTGTTGAGAGACATTCGTGGATCCAGTGACGCCATTTGGCGCTAAACCCCATGTTGGTGATGATGTGATACAGAAATGCCCAGTTGACATTGTCATAGGCCTTTCTTTGCAAAGTCCACCTTTCTGAAGGCTAGGCGTCGGCCTTGGCTAGACGGCGTTCAGAATAAGTGGCCCATCAAAGATGCTCCGCCCTCGAATGAACGCTGTCTGTGTGCCACTAATCAGGGAGGCGATGACCTGCTGCAGTCGCCGAGCTAGAATTTTCGCCACTATTGATTTTGTACATCGAGCTTAGTTGGATGATCGGGCGATATTCCTGTAGGGACGAGGGGTTTCTTGGGGACCAATGGTTTGTGATGAATGAAGAGTTTGTCCACCTCCCTACCATAGCGCCTACTAGAAATCAATCCGTCATACAGAGGCGGCTCAGCGGGACTATGAATCTGATCTAGCTGGCTGCCCTGCGTTTAGCAAGCCCCAAAATGATTATTTTAGTCTATGAATTCGAAACAAACTCTCTTGAAAGAGATTATTCCCTAAGAGCAGTACTATTAGGGGATTCAAACGACTTTGTACTTGTCGTAACGGTTTAGCATCTGCCGTAAGCAAGATCCGATGCATACAGATAGCAGGGCCTTTTTTTGATGTCAGCAATAGTCCAGTGATCGCGAAGGACTCGGCTACATTTTTATTCTTCCAGGGCCGAACATTTCTTAGACACGATCACGGGTTAGGTATCACCCCCAGAAACATGTACTTCAAATGGTTAGGCAGCGGTTTTAGTTCTGGGTGCCTGCACAACAGAAGGGCTTTAGCTTTTGCTTCACTAGGATATTTCATGGCATTGTAGATATGAAACCGCCTAGAATGAATGAAACCGAATTCGATTTATTGATAGGAAGTCCTATAGCTAGAATAGATGTGAAAGAAGATGAAAGTGTGATACTCTACAAGAGGAATCACTCAACTTAGCCCATCCCTTCAATATAAAGAATAGCTTGCTAGACGCCCTCCTTACTTCTCTTCTCGAAAAGAGTGGTTTCATAAGAGTGAAAACAAACTTCCTCCTCACTCTGCTTGGTTAGTCTATCTGTCGTGCTGTCGCTCTGTTCTCAGTAGGAGAAGACTCGAAACCAGATACGTGGGTCATTTAGCACGAACTTCACTGCCCTAGCGAGCTTCATTAGCTAAACGCCCTTAGCAACCAACCGTGCTTTATAACGTGCCCCCTTCTGTCTAAGCCCAATGGGTTCACCTGACTCCTTATTTGACAATGTGAGTTAAGTTGGAACTGAAGCCGCTGATTGGTGGGGTCTCCATATACTTAACAATGTGATGCCCGGGAAGTCAAATAGTTGACGAAGATTCTATTTTCCCGTTCTAGGCCAAGTCTTTCACTATCACATGGGCCATAGGAAAATATCAATTGTCTGTCTAGCGAATTCTATACTCTATTTCAAGTTTACAGTTTGTCTTATGGCCATTCTCGTATGGAACCTTTTTCGCTCAAGGCGACAACAGAGTACCATCAAAGGAAATCACTCCTGCTCCCAGGTCTGTAAGTTCTAAGTTTACTTTCAAGAGTAAAGTACATCAGTCGCAAAATATATCTAAAAGATATCCATGTGCGAACCTCTATTCAAATGTTGAAAGATTATTCGAAAAAGTGGACCCAGAGTGACGCTTTCTATAAGATGTTGACTCGCTCCTTTTAGTCGCCCCAGTCCTAGTACCGCCAAGCCAAGGCCCTCCCTTCGGGATGCGATATCAGTATGTCAAGTTCATTGCTCTCGTAGGCCCAGAAACTTCTGGTTTTAGGGACTGAACCGATAACGAGCAAAGCTGTTGCAAGCAATTTTAACGGAGTCACATTCTTATTTTGGTTTTCATCCATCTCCTTTCTTTCTACTCTTTTAACTCGACTGAATAACTTGATACTCTAATCAAACCATTTCGCCAACACGGCAATTAACATAGCGCCTTCACGCTTGTTGATCTAATTATTTAGATAAAGCTCTGTAGTTCGCTTCATTATCATTCCGCTCGCTCTGCAAAAGTAGTGATTGATCCGAACTCTGAGCTATCATTTGAGCAGCTTGATCTTCATGGATTTGAATGGAAAGTGTTGCTAACATCTCCCTATATCGGTTCGAATATGTGTGCAAGTCTTCCCCTACTTGATGGTTAGTCTTCAAACAATGGAGCAGTGTGGGCCGTGGTTGATGAATTGTTGGGCAAAATCCTCGAAGTCTTTGAGACTGCCCGGAATCAGACTAGCGAAGCACGACGCTGCATCACCATCCAAAGTCGAGTACGTTGAAAGAGATAGATCCGATTGTGAGGATGGCCGTTCAACGTGGTACTTCTTTTTTCACGCTCTCGAGATGAGCGCTCACTTGTTGAATGCTACCGCTTCACTTAGTGACATATGGTAACGATGTCGGCATTTCCGCTCTTCTGTTTTCTACTCGGTCTCTGTGCCGATTCAAATCTGCAATGTTGGGCAGCTGTTCCAACTCAACAGGTGCAGCCTTTCTGCGCGACGTGTAGTTCACGCGAATGGCAGTTTTTCGAGTCCAGTGCACTGCATTATCCCGCCTTCTGCATTCACAGAGATACGATGATGTCAGCGGTACATGGTAGGTCAAAATTGCAGCAATGTTGTCTTCCCTGGTCAAAATCAATTGGATTTCAGCGGTCATATAGTGGCACTGTCTAATCCGGCCAGGTTATATTCTCCTAAACCAAATTAATGTAACGATTTTTCTACTCGCTTCAAGTATGGAGCTCGTCGTTCAATACTCGTTCCACTATCGTTTCACTCGTTTCTATACTCGTGTAGTAAACTGAAGTCGTTATATATAAAAGAACCGGTGCTGCTGATCTTATAGAAGTTTCCGGTCTTACTCTTACCGTTCTTGAGGAAGAGAAAGAAGTGGTCTCTCGAGCCTCTTCCCTATTGTTCGAGTGATTCTTGCCTTGGAAGATAATCAATCCTGGCAAGCCTCGCATTGAAGCAAGTTCTATAACTGGATCGCAGGCATAAACACTGGAAGACGATGGAACTGAACTAGCTTAGGCTCTTTCCCTTGCGGCAGGCGCTATGTTAATTGCGTTGCGACAAATCTCTTTATTAGTAGTTCAGACTCAAGGCCTAACAGGTTACTTATTCAACATAGCGATAGGACAGGTGAGCTGAATTACAGTAAGCCTAGCTTTGCTTCTTACTCTCAGGCTTGGGTATGGAGAGTATCTTTCCCAATGCCACCAAGGAGGACTGCCTGCATACGAAAAGGAATTGATGGCTTTAGTAAAATAAGTTAAGCATTGGAGACCCTTGGCCAGCACTTCATTATAAAGACTGACCACTACCCACTTAAGTTTTTATTGGAGCATTCATACCGCACCTCAATTGCTCGCGTAGTATACTTCACTCTCCAAATCTACACGAACTTCAATTTCATGAAGGCCACGACTTACTGTTGACTAGTTCGCTTCGTTGGGACCTTTGGCCATTGGTTTCCGAATGGACATGATAGCTTCTTTTATCGGCCACCCAGCCTCTCTATTTCAAGCTCAGTAGAGAGCGAGCGGGGCTTCCCCAGCGTCGAAGGTATGTAACAGAAGTATCAAGAGAACTGAAATAGACGACGGGAAAGCAGAATCAATTATTAGACTTGGCATGAAAAAAGGAGTCTCGTAACGTAAGATGACAGGGACCTCACACGGAATGAATTGGCTAGAATCAAGGGTAGCGTTACAAGTTAGCTTGTTAGTACTTTCATTCTTTATACAACATTCTTATTACAGACAGGGAGATTCGAGAAGCTCTAAGCTGGCTCGATAGATGAAGGGATATTGCGTCTATTTACTTTGACGGCCTATAGGATAAGATGTTCACACTCACTTTTAAGTGACTAGGCTTGCCCTTTCAAATATGCAACACTGGGCTATATATAAAGGTAATAAAATAAGAAAAGCCTTAGGCCTCCAACATTCTATTGCGCCTGCCGTTAACTCCTGTTTACCTTCCTTTCGGAGAGTGCCTTACTCAGAAGTAAGTAATATACTGATTAGATTAAAGGTAGGAGATATCTTTGATAAAAGTTAATTCTTTAGAGCTTCAACACCTACTCAAAGACCTGGAGTGGAATACCTGGATGCCCAGACAGATGTTTTCCTGTTTGGTTTGCCGGCATCCCGTCCGATCTAGAGGCCTGGTCTCTAATTGAAAGCGAGTCTGTCCCGCTTCCTTCACTCTCTTTACAGACCCTGATGATCTAGCTTGCCGGTCCGTGTCCTTTGGCCTCTGAGTCGTAAGCACTCGCTTCAAAGAAGCTGGTTCCACTCCGGCTGGCTAAGCAGCTTCACCCCAACTCCAAAGGCTGGTTCAACTCCTGCTTGATCAGATGGTTGGCTTCGAGAAGAAAGAGAAGAAGCGAGACCAAGAATCAGAGGCAAGGAGATCATCAGCTAATCCTTTTCCGGGAAAGGGTCTATGTTAATAGAGTTGTCCTCCCATAAGAGCTTTAGAGGGACGCACCTTACTCGACTAGAAGAGGACCAATCCGAAGGGGTCCTAACAATGTCTAGTTACAACTACCGTTACAAGAGAATTTCCAACTATATTAAATTATAAGATAAGGTAATTGCAAGGGCTTTCTTCTTTTTTCCGCTACTAATACATCTAGGGTAGCGGTTAGCTAGTGTCATTAAGGCTAAAATCAGTTCATCCATACACAACCAAAAGTAGGGGCAAGCTTGTTGATGGGGCTCAAACTTTTTCAATCAAAAAGGTTTTCCTAAGCTCTCCATAGCTTTATGTCTATACTGCCGCTCGCTAGCTTTCGTCATTTGCTTTCTCTAGAGCAAGCAGGTTTAAAAAAAGAAAGGCTCGAGAGACCTCCGATGACTAACCCTATAGCAGGCTATCCTATGGTTTGCGCTTGCCCTTTTTAGGAGGGATATTCGAATGTTGATCTTATTGTCGCGGGACTCCAACAATTGTTATGGGGAATACACATAGAAGCAATGGCCCTATCAATTCCTACTTCTCGCCTGGGGAACTCCCAAACTGACGAATATGGGAAAAAATACAACTACTGGGCCGGGAATGCCACTGTGAAAAACTTATCTCCAAGTAGGCAGAATGACATTATTCCCATTTCAGAGCGGGGTTAGGATTTGTGTACTAAGTTGTTCGGCTCTGCGACTGATTCATTCACGCGATCCTGGTAGTTTTCTGTTGTTCCATTTCGCAGCCTGGCGACTCGCCTGCTGGCCAGAATGAAAAGAAAGGAAGGTAAAACGAATCCGGAAATGGAATTTTTGAGAGAATCGCTTCGGGGATCCGGAAGAAAAAAGAGAGGCTCGCTCTTTTTTCGAGTCCATAGTCAGAGTTAGCAGAGAAAAAGAACCCCATCAACCTCTATTTCATATAACGTTTCATACAGATTCAGTAGAAGCGGCGTGGCCGACGAGAGGAGGGAGCTTTCGTTGCAACTCTACCAAGATGAGCCGATTACCTGACTCCATGGAAGGAGGGGACTGACTTGTCACAGATGCACCAGCTCCGAAGTAAAAGACAGCGGAAAAAGAGAAGGAATGAATATAGGCGGACTCCATCACCAACTTCCAAAGACAAAGCCCTATTGTATGCCCAGATCAAGGAGTAGCTGACCCAACCTGAAGAAAACTACTGAATCGGAAGAAGACGAGAATGAAAAAAAGAGATGGGGAAGTCTCTCAGTGATTACGCCTTCACCAAGTACTCCAGGTGAGGATGTGTAACCGGAAATACAACACTCCATTTCTTTCACTCGAGTGAGCCGGGGAGGAATCAAAACCTGCTCTTATTATAGACATAGACGAGATTAGGAAAGAGGGGGTTGTACCAGCGGGCTCTGCCCGGGTGTCTTATATAATAATAATCTAGTCGGAAAAAGCACTTCGACTCCTTTACCTTCCTTCTGGCAAAGCTTGACGAAGACCGCGATAGCGAAGCCTCAAATGTGATTTACCAACCCCTCACCCTACTCTGATTTACTTGAATTGAAGGATCGAGCCCTAGTTGCCCTAGATAGGTGTCCAGGGAATCCCTTCTTTAAGGGGAATAGGTGAAAGACCCGGCCCTAATATTGGAGGGGTATTCGTACGAGCCAGAGCAGAAGAGGAAGGACTAGTCCAATCAATCCGGATTGCTGACATGAGAACGGGGGAAACCCCCAAACCTGCCACAGGTTGATAAAACTCCTAAATGCTGCGACGAAATATGCCCAATCAAGACGTACATTCAATAGATGTCAAGCTTGAAATACCTCTTTCCTTCTTTAACTCGGAATGATAACACTTAAGCTAAAACGATACAGCAGGCTCAGCACTTGGTCCAAGAGAAGGGAAGAAAAGGGGTTTCTCAGTCAAGGCTACAGAACAAGGGGTGTAGAACGAGTCAAAAAAGGAAATGAAAAGCCCCTCTGCATGATGCTGACTCCAGTGGCTCTAACGGTTCCAGCAGTGAGCTGAGATCCATGGTGAGAAATATTGTCAAGCAAGAAGTGCAAAGGATGTGAAGAGGAGAAGAAGCTGGAACCAGGGGAAAGAGGCATGGTCAACTTCACACACATGCAAGACGGCCCCAAAAATATGCTTTGTGCGCTTCCCTAGCAGCAATCGATGGTGGCTGGATAGTGGATACAGGGCGTTTTAGCACCAAATCAACGACGCTTTATTCAAGGAGTATGCAGATGTTTCACAGCAAGATTCAGTAATTCTCACCAGCCAAGACACTTTCAGTCCTTCCTTCTACTATTGCTACTCCAGCGGTCCATGCCCGATCTTTCTATTCTATATTTTAAACTATATATTCGATATAGTAATATCCGCTCCATCAAGGCAATAAACTCAGAGGCCAAACCAGTTGAGGCTGGATGTAATTCAGCGCTCGTTTAGTTGCGATAGTGAAACGCACTCGCTAATTACTAGAATCCCCAACGTTTTCTGGGAGAATGCAAGGAGAGCACAAGGAATTTTTTGTACAATGCACCTACATATAAGGACACCCTTATGAGATATAACCTACTAGCCACTTGCTGAGAGATCTACTTAGCCCGCGTTCGAGTGCCATTACTGTTCATTCGTACGTAGGGCGTGTTGTACATAGATAGGTCAGGGAAGTGTGGAAACGTTCATGTAACTCGTTTGGGCAATTGAATAGCGCCTTTCTCCTCATTCTCTGAACCGCCCTCCCGGCCTTTTCAGTGGGTTGGGTGAAACCTGCATTAAAAGCTTATCAAAATCCTAAAATTGACTAAAGTGCGCCTACTTAATGAAAAGCTGGATCTGAAAAGGTTCATTTTGCATCCGTAACATTCAACTATTTGATAATCCCCGGAACTCAATAACTCTTAGTGTTATACCCCAAGACAGGATATAGAATATAAGTGCGTATGACACTACATGGACGGCTACATAGGACGGAAAGCCTCCTATTCAACCTACCTCCCGCCTATCCTTAGACATAGAAGAGAACTGCAAATGTATTCAATACGCCAGTCCAGGTAAGATTTCTTTGCAGTAGGATATGCTTTTCAATATCTTCATTTGAACTTGCTCTTTGCTCATGGGAGGATGGATGGAATGAAGGCGCCTCTCCATAGCCCCTATATACTATATATATATATACTATTAGTACCAAGCGCCTGATTTGGAAGCTTGCTATGTAATGTCATAGAAAACGGAATGGTTTCCGCTATTCACCTTTAACATAGAAACTAACTATCCAACAAGCAAGTAGGAATGGTAAAGAAAGAGATGCACTTTCTGGACACAGAATCCAGAGTTTTTTCGAGAAAAGGTCCCTTCCCTCAATATCATTCAAGGGTCGACCAGGCCAGATCATGAGTGAATAGAAAATATCAAATGTACATAGCTGCTGAAATACTTGGAATAATTCTACCACTTCTACTAGGAGTAGCCTTTTTAGTGCTAGCTGAACGTAAAGTAATGGCTTTTGTGCAACGTCGAAAGGGTCCTGATGTAGTGGGATCGTTTGGATTGTTACAACCTCTAGCAGATGGTTTGAAATTGATTCTAAAAGAACCCATTTCACCAAGTAGTGCTAATTTTTCCCTTTTTAGAATGGCTCCAGTGGCTACATTTATGTTAAGTCTGGTCGCTCGGGCCGTTGTACCTTTTGATTATGGTATGGTATTGTCAGATCCGAACATAGGGCTACTTTATTTGTTTGCCATATCTTCACTAGGTGTTTATGGAATTATTATAGCAGGTCGGTCTAGTAATTAGGGGGCGGCCGTTCGGTCGCCTATGATACTTGGACCAAAAGGTCAAAAATCGGTTTGTGCCGCAGGTGTTGAACGATCTACTCTACACAGGTGTGGGCTTACAGGGCTAAACCCTTTCTTTCATTCATCAATAGAGGGAGTTGTAGAAGTCATAAAAAAGAGATCTTTCTATTATTTAGATAGAAAGACAAAGATTCGCTGTCTTTTAACCGGCTCTTTTCTTCTTTGTCAACGCTACTAAACTAAGGACCTATATGATTTTTGAAAGAGTTTGAGAAGCGTTTCATTAAACAAAAGTTCAATACTCGTTACACTATCGTGTAATTCGCTTCTATACTCGCTGAACTACCGTTACGCTCTTTCTACTCGACTACAAACAGTTTCGTCTCGTTCTCAAATACTCGCTTCACTAACTCTTCCCTCTCCTTTCACTTGAAGTCGCTTCCTTACTCGACCTACCGGTCGAGGCTAACTGTTAATAGCCCTCTCCCAACAAATGAAGCCGTAGTTAGAGAGTGGTAAAGCTCGCACTTCCTTCCTCTATTAGCATAGATCGTTTCGTTGGGTCCATGAAATTCCGAGGAATAATGGTTGGTTTGAAGCAGTTGAGATTCAGGGGTTTGAAGGATAAGTGAGTTGAGGCCGGATGGAATGAAGTTCCGTTTTGAGCTACAACGTTTCTTTCGCAAGAACGTTGTAGGCGCTACTCCATTTCAT